ATCCGGTGTAGGCGTTAGAGTATTGAGAGGATTTCTCCTTAGTACGAGAGGACCGGGAGAGACGTACCTCTGGTGTACCAGTTATCGTGCCAACGGTAAACGCTGGGTAGCTAAGTACGGAAAGGATAACCGCTGAAAGCATCTAAGTGGGAAGCCAACCTCAAGATGAGTACTCTCATTGTTTTAAACAAGTAAGGTCACGGCAAGACCAGCCGTTATATAGGTATCAAGTATAAGTGCAGTAATGTATTCAGCTAAGATATACTAACAGACCGAGGGCTTGACTACTATTTGTTGTATTGTGAAATAAACTTCTAGGTTTATGCTTTGGTGCACATAGCACAGTGGAACCACACCGATCCATCTCGAACTCGGTTGTTAAATGCTGTAGCGGCGATAATACTTAAGGGGGAGCCCTTTGGGAAAGTAGCTCAGTGCCAAAGCTATATGATTTATAATTAAAGCGTCTTTCATGTAAGAATTCGCAAAATATACAAAACTTTTTATTTAATATATAAAAAGTAAACTAAGATAAGTTCAATATACTTTGCTTTATCTTAAATTTCTTGAGCGAGATTTCAAATAGAGACAAAAGTATTTACATAGTTTATATCTATAGGAATAAAAATGAAACTTGCAGTTTATGGTAAAGGTGGTATAGGTAAATCTACAACTAGTTGCAACATTTCTGTAGCACTTTCAAAAAGAGGCAAAAAAGTTCTTCAAATTGGCTGTGACCCTAAACATGATAGTACATTTACCCTAACAGGTTTTCTAATTCCAACCATTATCGACACATTGCAATCAAAAGATTATCATTATGAAGACGTTTGGCCTGAAGATGTTATCTATAAGGGATACGGCGGTGTAGATTGCGTTGAAGCTGGCGGACCTCCGGCTGGTGCTGGTTGTGGAGGGTACGTTGTAGGTGAAACAGTTAAACTTTTAAAAGAACTAAATGCTTTTGATGAATATGACATTATTCTATTTGATGTTTTAGGAGATGTTGTATGTGGAGGCTTTGCTGCTCCATTGAATTATGCAGATTATTGCCTAATTATTACAGATAATGGGTTTGATGCTTTATTTGCAGCCAACAGAATTGCTGCTTCAGTAAGAGAAAAAGCTAGAACACACTCTTTGAGATTGGCTGGACTTGTTGGTAATAGAACAGACAAAAGAGATTTAATTGATAAGTATATAGATTGTGTTCCAATGCCTGTATTAGAAGTATTACCATTGATTGAAGACATTAGAGTCTCCCGAGTAAAAGGCAAAACTTTATTTGAAATGTCTGAAACAGATAAAGATTTAGCCTATGTATGTGATTACTATTTAAATATTGCAGATCAATTAATTACGAGACCAGAAGGAGTAGTCCCTAAAGAGTCTCCTGATAGAGAGTTATTTAGTCTTCTCTCTGATTTTTACTTAAATCCTAAATCTAATTTAGGACAAGCGACAGTAGAACAAGAAGAATTAGATTTAATGATAGTGTAAAGAATATTAAAAGCATAACATATAAAGGAATACGATAATGTCTACAGTCCAATCAGATGCTCTTACTTTTGAATGTGAAACAGGAAATTATCATACTTTTTGTCCTATTAGTTGTGTCTCTTGGTTATATCAAAAAATTGAAGATAGTTTTTTCTTAGTTATAGGAACTAAAACCTGTGGCTATTTTTTGCAAAATGCAATGGGAGTGATGATTTTTGCTGAGCCGAGATATGCTATGGCGGAATTGGAAGAAGGAGATATTTCAGCTAAGCTTAATGACTATGGTGAACTTCGCAGATTGTGCTTGCAAATCAAAAAAGATAGAAATCCTAGTGTTATTTTCTGGATTGGAACATGCACAACAGAAATTATCAAAATGGACCTTGAAGGAATTGCTCCAAAATTAGAAGCAGAAATCCGGGTTCCGATTGTAGTTGCTAGAGCTAATGGTTTAGATTATGCGTTTACTCAAGGTGAAGACACTGTTTTAGCAGCTATGGCTCAACGGTGTCCTTCAAGTTTAAAGCATCAATTAGGTATTACTAATGACGAAATTGCACAGCATATTCCTCTGGTTTTATTTGGATCTCTTCCAGATCCAGTTGTAACTCAGTTGACAATAGAATTGAAAAAGCAAGGTGTTCATGTTTCTGGTTGGTTACCATCTAAGAGATATACTGAATTACCGGTAATTCAGGAAGGTTATTATGTTGCCGGAGTAAATCCATTTCTTAGCCGAACAGCTACCACTTTAATGAGAAGAAGAAAAACAAAATTGATTGGTGCACCATTTCCAATAGGCCCAGATGGCACTCGCGCTTGGATTGAAAAAATTTGCTCAGTACTAAGTATCGAAACTATTGGACTAGCAGATAGAGAGAGAGAAATTTGGGATTCTTTAGAAGACTATGTTGCCCTAGTAAGAGGTAAATCAGTCTTTTTTATGGGAGATAACTTACTAGAAGTCTCTTTAGCAAGATTTTTAACTCGATGTGGAATGACTGTGTATGAAATTGGTATTCCTTATATGGATAAACGTTATCAAGCAGCAGAGCTAGCTTTGTTAAAAACTACATGCGATAAAATGAACGTTATGATGCCAACAATTGTAGAAAAACCAGACAACTATAATCAAGTAGACAGAATTCGTGATCTAAAACCCGATTTAGTTATTACTGGCATGGCTCATGCAAATCCTCTAGAAGCCAGAGGTATTAATACAAAATGGTCTGTAGAGTTTACCTTTGCACAAATTCATGGTTTTACGAACGCAAGAGATATTCTAGAACTGGTTACAAGACCATTGCGACGAATCTTAGTTTGTCAGAATTAGGCTGGGATGTTTATAGCAAGCAAAGCTAGTATCAGCTGTGACTTACATGGAGTAAAATCCTTGTAAGTCTTATTGTAAGGAAGCATTTCTTGCCCTGCCCTCACCTGCCCAAGCTTGTAAATTTTCCACTTGTTCTTTATCTGTAAATGCTAAAGGAATAAATTGCTCTATAGCTATTTTAATATCTTCTGTATTAAACTCTCTTTCTTCACTAAAAGCAGTATGCATGCTCTCTATAATCGCTTGCTCAATCTCAGCCCCAGAGAATTTATTGCATAATAAACTTAATTGTTTTATATCATATTCTTGCCATGATTTGGGACGAACCTTTGAGAGATGTATTTTTAAAATAGTCTCTCTCTCTTGACAATTCGGCAAATCTAGGAAAAAAATTTCATCAAATCTCCCTTTTCTTAGCATTTCAGAAGGTAAGCTTTGAATTCTGTTAGCGGTTGCAACAACAAATACTGGAGCTTTTTTCTCTGAGAGCCAAGTGATAAATGTTCCAAACACTCGTGCACTGGTACCACTATCACCTTGGCTATATAAACCAGAAAAAGCTTTGTCTATTTCGTCAATCCATAATATGCATGGCGATAATCCTTCTGAAATATTTATCATTTCTCTCATTTTTGATTCTGATTCGCCAACTAATCCTCCAAACAATTTTCCAATATCAAGGCGTAGTAGAGGTAATGTCCAATCGTTGGCAATAGCTTTAGCGGTTAAAGATTTCCCTGTTCCTTGTATACCAACTAGTAGCAAGCCCTTAGGAGAAGGAATACCATAATTTAAACTTTGCTTTGAAAAAGAGCGAGAACGTTTTTTTAGCCATTGCTTTAATACATCTAAGCCACCAATATCTCTATTAAGTTTGGAATAAGGATAAAATTCTAATAGACGCGTTTGATTAATAATTTGTCTTTTTTCCTCAATAATAATTGGTAAGCTGCGAGAATCTAGTTGGTTATATCGTGCTATGATTTTAGTAACCACTTTGCGGATTCTATCTATTGATAAACCTTGGCAGGATTTAGTCATACTATTAACTAGCTCTGACTCTAGATCAAGATTAATAGCTTTACTTAATCTCAGTATTTCTTTTTTGATTTCTATGAGATCAGGTAACGGCAAGTTTAGCACTGTTATAATATCGCTTAAAGCAAAAGGTATATTAATTTTACAAGAAATAATAATGATATGCTTAGACTTTCCTTTAATTACTCTAGCTACATTACGAAGTTTTCTAATTAGTACTATCTCATTTAGAAAAGAATCAAAATCTTTTAAAATAAAAAGATTTAAAGAGTCATTATCTAAGTTTTCAATAAACTCCAATGCTAGTAACGGATTTCGTTTTGCATAACCATTATCGTTAGGGTTGCTAGTATATCCATCTACGAAATCCCAGCAGTACACTTGTTGACTATTAGAAGAGTCTATTTTATTTTTTATAATATACTCTAGTCTATCTTCTTCTCTAGTATTTATTACAATAATAGGATGTCGAGACTTCAAAAGTAATCGTAAATCTTGAGTGAAATTCATGTCAATATTTGTCTCCATCAGACTTTTGTACTTCACCAATTAAAGACTAAATAAGATTATCTAATATTGCCTGGATATATTCAAAAGTCATGTATCTATTCTCTAATCTATTACAACTTTAACCTTAACTAACCATAATTTTTTTTCTTCCTTTTCGCCTCCGACTATTTAAAATAGAGCGGCCGCATGGAGTTTTCATTCTTGCCCGAAAACCGGAAACTTTAATTTTTTTTCTTTTAGATCCTTGTAGTGTTCTTTTAGTCATGATGTCTCCTGTATTGTAAAAGATTAAATACTATTTTATCATCTTTTATATGTCTTGATGATATAGATCTTTCTTAATATCAAAGTTAAAACGCAATAATTTATATTAATCAAGAATAATTTATATATTATTAATAATCAATCATTAGCTTTATGATATTGGCTCTGCCTATTTTTTATTTAAGTGTTCTTACTGCATTTTTGCTGATTTTAAATTGGTTAATTTTACAGCAACTAAAAACAATTTTAGCACTAGAATCTCAATTTAAATATTTTGTGGAAAAAAGTCAAAACGATATTTTGAAAGAGGAAGAAAGTTTTGCCTTTGCAAAAATATGTGTAGCGAAAAAGTGCTTTTCTAAAGCTATTATTGAAGGTCAATTGGCATTGAAAAAGAAATCAGAATTAAATATTAAGGAATCAAATATAACAACTGCGAATCTGTATAATATGTTGGGTTTTATCTATTTTGAAGCTAAACAAATAGATACTGCAAAAGATTTCTACCAGCAAGCATTACACATAGACTCCAATTATGTAATAGCTTTAAATAATTTAGCTAAAACTTATGAAGAAACTAAAGATTTTAAAAAAGCAGGAGTTTTATATGATAAAGTATTAACTCTTAACTCGAATAATAAAACAGCTAATAGGAGGAAAAGTTTTATAAAAAAGACAAAAAGCGCTTAATCATATTTATAATCGGGATAGCAGGATTTGAACCTGCGACATCCTGCTCCCAAAGCAGGCGCGCTACCAAACTGCGCTATATCCCGGCGACATAACTAACACTATATACCTTTTATCTAATTATGTCTACTATTTATATTTTTTATCTGGGATACCAAAACATGCCCTTAACCCCATCGGGATCTTTAATAAATCCCAATTTTTTATAAAAACTAACCACGTCAGGTTCTGCAAACAATGTAATAGTGCTAATCTCGGCCTGCCTTAATTGCTGAATTAATTGGTATATCACTACTTTACCTAAACCTAAACCTTGAAAATCCGGATGAATGACAACGTCCCAGATAGTAGCATTGAACCCATTATCTGATGTTGCCCTAGCAAATCCTACAAGTTTGGTATGTGCATCTTTTTTTTGTATTAGAGAAATAATGATGGAACTGTTTTTTAGAGCAATTTTTACTTTTTTTAGAGGCCTTTTAACCCATCCTACAGAATCACAAAGCTGTTCCAACTCGTATAAATTAATATTCTTAGTACTACTCACGTAGATATCTTTAAATTCTACTCTATCGCAAGTTTTATCTAAAACAATAAGTTTTTTGAAATTTTTTTCAGAACTACTTTTGACATCTGAGTTTTGAAAAAAATTTTTCCAGAAGATCATAATGATTATGATAGAATTAAATATATATATGTTACGGTATTACCTTAATAAGTAACATATTAATATATGCCCAAATTTTAATATGAATTTATTAAGACAGAAGATTACTTAGATGTATCGAAATAAAAATTTTTGTAAAATCTTTCAATAAAATTATATAAAGAGTTTTTTTTAAGACTAACATCTATTATTATAAATAAAGTCTCGCAATTGAGATGAATAACCCATTATTCTATATCTAATGCCTTTTAAAGGAGTTATTTGTGAAAAAATCCATGTTTCTAACTTGTCTAATCGCTTCACTACTGTTAAGCAACCCAATAATAGCTAATGCAGAAGTAGCAGGACTAGTTCCTTGCAAAGATTCTGCTGCATTCAATAAACGAATGGTTAACAGTGTTAAAAAACTTAAAGCTAGACTAGCTAAATATGATGAAGATACGCCGCCAGCACTAGCCTTAAATAAGCAAATAGAAAAGACTAAAACTAGATTTGCTACTTATGGTAGAGCAGGCTTGTTATGTGGTACAGATGGATTACCACATCTAATTTCCGATGGCCGATGGAGTAGAGCCGGAGACTTTGTTTTCCCAGGATTACTATTTCTATATATCACAGGATGGATTGGCTGGGTAGGTAGAGGATATCTTCTATCTGTTGCTAAAACTAGCAAGCCAACCGAAAAAGAGATTATTTTAGATGTGCCATTGGCTGTTAAATTTATGACCTCTGGATTTGCATGGCCGTTAGCCGCTTGGCAAGAGTTTAGTAGTGGGCAATTAATTGCTTCCGATGATGATATTACTGTTTCACCCCGTTAGTAAAAACTTTATATGAATAATAATTTTACCAAATACTTATCAACAGCACCTGTAATTGGCGTGTTATGGATGACGTTTACAGCAGGCTTTATTATAGAATTAAACCGTTTCTTTCCAGATGTCCTATATTTTTATTTATAAATAAATAAAATTTTATAGAGAACTACATAAATATAGTAAAACACTATTATTTATGTAGTTCTTTGTATATATAACATAATTATTTATTTTTATTAAACGGTCTCTCTTTCGACTATTTTAAGATTAGATTTTACATAATAAAAAATATATAAATATTATGAGTTTAGTAAGCCAAATTATAGTTAATGCCGATGATGAATTGCGATATCCAACAATCGGAGAATTGCAGTCAATTCAAGACTATTTAAGCACGGGAAGTAATAGGATTAGAATAGCAACTATTATTAGGGATAAAGAAAAAGAAATTATCCAAAAAGCAAGTAAACAAATTTTTCAGTTACATCCAGAATATATAGCACCAGGTGGCAATGCAGCAGGCTCTAGAAAAAGATCATTATGTTTACGGGATTATGGTTGGTATTTGAGACTAATTACATATGGAGTATTATCAGGTGACAAAGATTCTATAGAAACAATTGGTATTATAGGTGTCAGAGAGATGTATAATTCTTTAGGAGTCCCAATAATCGGAATGCTAGATGCAATTCAATGTCTTAAAGAAGCTTCTTTAGAAATGCTTGGTCAAGATGACATTACAATCATTGCCCCTTATTTTGATTATATAATTCGAGGCATGTCATAAATAGTAATTTCAATTAATTAGTTGAATAAAAGCTTTTATAATGTTATAATTAGGCTAAGCCCGAAAGCATATAATTGTAAAAACTAAATCTTGTCAGAACCGGAAGGTAGCAGCAATAACGTTTAACTACAAAAGTTATGACTTTTCGGGTGTTTATTATTTATATTCAAGAATAAATAATTTGGAAAACCTTTCAGTAAAAATAATTAATAATTTGATATTAATACAGAAAACATCTATACTTTTTTATAAAATTTCTTTATATCTCATCTAAATAATGGAAACTTAACTTAATGGGTGTTCATATTTTATCAACAGGTTCGTCTGTCCCAAATTTTTTTGTAGAGAATCAACAATTTGAAGATATGATAGAGACTTCTGACCATTGGATTTCGACAAGAACAGGAATAAAAAAAAGACATCTAGCTCCCTCTTCTACTTCTGTAACGAAATTAGCTGCAGAAGCAGCTAATAACGCTTTATCTGCAGCTAACTTACAACCTACTGATATTAATTTAATTATCCTAGCTACATCTACGCCTGATGATTTATTCGGTAGTGCAAGCCAGCTGCAAGCAGAAATAGGTGCAACTGCATCGGTTGCCTTTGATATTACAGCAGCCTGCTCCGGATTCATTGTTGGATTAGTAACAGCAGCTCAGTTCATCCAAGCTGGTTCATATAAGAATATTCTCGTCGTTGGAGCAGATACAATGTCGAGATGGATTAATTGGTCAGATAGAGCTACATGTATATTGTTTGGTGATGGTGCAGGTGCAGTAGTAGTTGGGCAAAGTCTTAACAACAGTATTTTAGGCTTTAAGTTATGTACAGATGGCCAGCTTAGCAGCCATCTACAATTGATGAATACACCAGTAAATAATCATAAATTTGGATTAACAGATATTCCCCAAGGCAATTATAGTTCTATAACAATGAATGGTAAAGAAGTGTACAAGTTTGCTGTATTACAAGTTCCAATAGTGATTAAACAATGTTTAAGTAATTCAAAAATCTCAATAGATGAAGTTGATTGGTTTATCTTGCATCAGGCAAACACTAGGATTTTAGAAGCAATTGCAAGTAGATTATCAATACCCTTTTCTAAAATGATTACTAATTTAGAACATTATGGCAATACATCTGCAGCTTCAATTCCTCTAGCATTGGATGAAGCCATTAAATCTAATACAATTAAACCAGGTCAAATTATTGTTTTATCTGGTTTTGGAGCTGGCTTAACTTGGGGGGCAATTGTCTTAAAGTGGTAGTTGTAATATTGCGGATGACGAGACTCGAACTCGTATAGCTTTCGCTACACACCCCTCAAGCGTGCGTGTATACCAATTTCACCACATCCGCGCTTTTTATTATGAATCCTAAAAATTCATAATATTTATTTAAATATTAATATAATGTGTATATATATATATATTCTTGTCAGAAACTCTCTCATATTTTATTTTAAGTGATAAAATTGAGTTTAGTATAGATAATAAAGTTTTATTTTAAAACCATAAAAATAAATATATAAGGAAAATAAAATATGACACCGTCCTTATCAAGTTTTTTGAACAGTCTAATTCTTGGGGCCGTAATCGTAGTTGTTCCCATAACTTTAGCGCTTTTATTTGTTAGTCAAAAAGACAGGACAATTCGATCCTAAAAATAACCTAGAAAGATATGGAGAAGCAATTTAAGATTAATAATAAACTATTTTTCAAACAGATATGCTCTCCATATATTTCTATACTGCTGAATACTTCTTATTTCTTACTTTGTAATAGCCTGCGCAGTTTATTCTGTTCTTTTTTGCCTTCATTTACTCTTTCATAACGATACAAATGTCAGGTTAATAATATTTCTTTTACTCTGCCTCTTTCATTTAATATCAAAGTATTTTATATATATTTAACTATGTTCAATTAATAAAGAAAAGCTCATGTCTTTGTCTAATTGGCCTCTTAAAAAAGAAAACGCTGAATTACATACTGCTAAGAACACAAAACAAATTACAATCCCTGACGGATTGTGGATAAAATGCTTCGACTGTGGTTTGTTAATGTATTCTAAAGTCTTAAAGCGAAATTTAAAAGTTTGTCCTCAATGTAGCTACCATTTTCAAGCTTCTAGCAATGAAAGAATTGACCAATTGATAGACAAAGGTAGCTGGCGTCCCATGGATGCACATTTGATTTCTACAGATCCATTAGGTTTTAAAGATCAAAAACTATACAGTCAAAGGCTAAAAGACACCGCTCTTAAGACTGGTTTACAAGATGCAGTACAAACAGGCACTGGTACTATGAAAGGTAGACGAGTCTGCTTAGGTATTATGGACTTTCGGTTCATGGGGGGCAGCATGGGATCTGTTGTAGGCGAAAAGTTAACAAGGCTGCTGGAAAAAGCTACTCAAGAAAAACTACCTGCAATTATACTTTGTGCATCAGGCGGAGCAAGAATGCAAGAAGGCATGTTAAGCTTAATGCAGATGGCAAAAATTTCTTCTGCACTTGAAATGCATAAAAAAGCAAATCTTCTTTATCTCTCTGTTTTAACATCGCCCACTACAGGAGGTGTGACAGCTAGTTTTGCTATGCTTGGAGACTTAATTATTGCAGAACCAAAAGCTCTTATTGCATTTGCTGGTAGACGAGTTATAGAACAAACTATTAAAGAAGACTTGCCAGATAATTTTCAAAGTTCAGAATACCTATTTGAACATGGTTTTCTAGATTTAATTGTACCAAGAACTCAGCTTAGATCAAAGCTAATACAAATTTTATCATTGCATAATCATAGCAAGTAATTAGTCTAACATTTGTCTTAATATTAAAATGCTAGTAAAAATTAAGATATTAAGAAATTTTCACTAAAGATATTTGTTGACCAACTAGAATTACAATTACTATTGTAGAAAAATTTGTCTTAATTCTATTTTTTTAGTCTTTCAAGCAATTGTTTTTATGACTTTAAAGAATTATTAGCTTAATACAAATTTATAAAGAGAATACATACTAAGCTAAATATAGCAAAATTATGTCTTCCTATAATACCGACCTATCAAATTTCGAGGAATTTTATGCTTAAAAGATCTTCTTGGCTTGCTGCTTTACTAGGACTACTAACTGTAGCTTCTATAAGCACGCATGTATATGCCATAGAGCTAGACGAGGCAACAAGAACTGTTCCATTAGAATCTTCTGGAAGAACTGTAGTTCTTACACCAGAACAAGTTAAGAGAGGCAAGCGATTATTTAATAACTCCTGTGCTATTTGTCATAACGGTGGTATCACAAAAACTAATCCTAACATTGGACTTGACCCAGAATCTCTAGGCTTAGCTACGCCACAAAGAGATACAATTGAGGGTTTAGTTGACTATATGAAGGATCCAACAAGTTATGATGGTGCAGAATCAATTGCAGAATTACATCCAAGTATTAAAAGTGCCGAAATTTTTCCGAAAATGCGTAATTTAACAGATGAGGATTTATTTACAATTGCTGGTCATATCTTGCTTCAGCCTAAAATTGTTTCTGAAAAATGGGGCGGAGGAAAAATTTACTACTAAAGTGTCAAATACAATAGTCTCATCAGTACTAGTTTATGTATTTATTGCTTAAGTGTGATTATTTTGTTAGATCATGATATATATTAAAGATGGAGTTTGTTAACAGCAAGTTGCTTTTTGATCAAACTTGCTTACATTATTCGTCTAGTTATTAAAAAGGAGACGTTAAATTGAAAAAGACGCTTTCAGTTCTTTTCACTGTTGTTAGTTTTTTTGTAATAGGTTTTGCGCAAATAGCTTTTGCTGCAGATTTAGATAATGGAGAAAAAGTTTTTTCTGCCAACTGCGCGGCATGTCATGCTGGTGGTAATAATGCTATTATGCCAGATAAAACTTTGAAAAAAGATGTGCTTGAAGCTAATAGTATGAATAGTATCGATGCCATTACTTATCAAGTGAAAAATGGAAAAAATGCTATGCCTGCTTTTGGTGGTAGACTGGTTGATGAAGATATTGAAGATGCAGCAAATTACGTATTATCTCAATCTGAAAAAGGTTGGTAATTGTACTTGATTTTGCTCAGTATTAAAGAATAGACAATCTATTTAGTGATTCATTAGATTGTCTATTCTTTGTTTATGTTATTATATACAGATATTTACACAATATTAATATCATGATGAAAAAAACACCAGCAATTCTTGTACTAGAAGATGGTACTTATTACAAAGGATGGTCGTTGCAGCAAGAAAAACAAGTCATTACAGTTGGCGAAGTAGTTTTTAATACTGGCATGACAGGATATCAGGAAATAATTACAGACCCTAGTTATTTCCAGCAAATTGTCACTTTTACGTATCCAGAAATTGGTAATACTGGTATTAATGATCAAGATATTGAATCTCATACTATTAGTATTAAAGGTCTTGTTGCGAAAAATATTTGCAAGATATCAAGTAGCTGGAGAGAGCAGGAATCTTTGGTTAAATATTTAATCCGGCAAGCCATCCCTTTTATCTTTGGAATAGATACTAGAGCGTTAACCCAATACCTACGTCAATTTGGGACAATGAATGGCTGTATTTCTACTGATAATTTAAATCATAGTTATTTAAGACAGAAAATTTCTCAGATTCCTGTCATGCAGGGTTTAGATCTAATTCCATATGTAACGACTGACAAGGTATACCCTTGGGACGAAAAGAGCTTACCTATATGGTACTTGACTGATAGGAGTAGAGTAAAATTAGCTGATAAATTGAAAGTTGTTGTTATAGATTTTGGAGTTAAACTCAATATACTGCGACGACTAGCTACACTTGGATGTCAAGTAACTGTTGTACCTGCAAAAACGTCTCTAAGAGATATTTTAGCAGATAAGCCTGATGGTATATTACTTTCTAATGGTCCAGGAGATCCATCTACAGTATATTATGGTATCCAGACAGTTAAAAACCTTTTAGATCATAATGTACCTATTTTTGGCATTTGCATGGGGCACCAAATTTTAAACCTTGCCCTTAATTCTAAAACTTTTAAACTTAAATTTGGTCATAGAGGTATTAATCATCCATCTGGATTAAAACAGCAAGTTGAAATAACGAGTCAGAATCATGGTTTTGCAGTTGACCTACAATCTGTATTTGACTCTTCTGCGCAAGTGACTCATTTTAATTTAAATGATACTACTGTTGCAGGGATAGGTCATAGTCAAAGTCCATATTTCTCTGTCCAATATCATCCAGAATCAAGTCCAGGCCCTCACGATGCTGATTACTTATTTGAAAATTTTGTCGAAATAATGATAAAGTCTAAGCGGAAAGCTAACTAGTAATCTTCCCATGCTTTATGATTAAATAAAGCGGATAATACTTGCACTCCCCTCAATTGATTAAAAAGCGGTAAATGCCCCCTTGGGCCATAAGAATTCCAATGAAATTCGTCAGGATATCTACAAGGAATATGATTAACTTCCCACCCGATCTTGTGCCAAAATTTCTCCCAATCTTTTCCGACGCTAAGCCATATTTGTCTTTGAACAAAGAGCCCAAATTTACCTTTTGAGTGTGCGTGCCATAATTTATCAATAGTCTGTAGATCTTGAGCAGGTATTTTGCTTATATCTGTAAAATATAGCCAATTACGATTTTGTGCATTCACACCAGCTAGTTGAACAAGCTTTCGCTGAGTTAATTGATCTGCTTTGACTAACTCTTGTTGAGTCAGTAATACCTGTAAATCTTTATAATTCATTTGCTTAGCAGAACGTAATGGTACAATACCCTCAGGACATAAGCTAGTAATGAATTCAATTATTTCTTTATTTTTACTATTAAGTAATTTGCTATAAATTAAACCATCAACACAATTACTTGTATAATTTGATTTACTAAACCTCTCGCAAAATAGATCTGACAAAACTTTTAAATGTATAGAATCGTCATTCTGTATAGTTTCAATAATTTCAAGTTGTTTCTTAATACTATTAGACTTAGTATTTTCATTTAATTCTAAAAGCTGAACTCGAATTTGATTTTGCATCTGATGTTTAAATTGATTTAAATAGTCATTAGGTCCTAAAGAGAATTTGATTTTTTGGGGAAATTAGAAGACCGCCGAATTATTTCTAAAAATGTTTTTATAATTTGGTTAAATATTTTTTGTCCTGCATAAATTATAATTTGACCAATTAAAAAGACTGTGCTTTTTATTTTAGGGACAAAAAAATCTTGTACTTCAAGTAAAAACGTAATTAATATCTGCATTGATGACAGTGTATATAATTCATTAGATCTACAAGCATATATATACTGACAATTTAAACCTTCTTGATAAAACCCCCATACCTTATAACGACTTTCATAAATTGCTCTTGGTCGCTCAACATAGTTTTTAATTAAATTATTCCAAATTAAATTATTTTTTAATTTTTCTAACTTTCTGTCAGATAAAAATTTTACATTGCACAGATAACTTGCATTGGTTTCATGCACCGTCTCAAAATTTTGAATTAACACATGGGCAATAATATTGCTCAGCTGAATTAGATAATTTTCAAGAAAACCCTCGACTTGCTTAGTTGGCATATTCAGCGTAAATAAATTGAAAGTTTTATTTACAGTCTGAGATGACCCAAAAAGCAGCTGAATAATAAGAATTTGTAGTAACATCTTATAGTCATATATTAGGTAGTTTAAATCGTTAATATCTTGGCAGATATGATCATAGTTCAGTTCATATAACCTGCAAAATCTTTTGACGCACCTGTGGAATAAATCAACTAAAATATTTTCAGTTAAAGTTTTAATATCATTTAGATCTAAATTTGAATTATAAATTTCTAAAAGAATTTTCTCTAATTCTGTTAATATTATTTTCAATAAGTTCCTTTTCACTTCAGTCCGAAAAACATCTAAAATTAACACTTCCTGAGAACAATTAGTTAATTTCTTATTAATTTTTGTAGACGTTCTAACTAATAACTCTGCGACCTCTTGATTGAGCGTTGGTCCCTGAGAGCTTGGCCAATAATTATTCACGTTATACCATAGTAAGGAATATTTAAATTAATGTTATACGATAACTTTTTAATATACTGAAAAGCAAGTTTATTATTGCATAGCAATTAGGTTTTACAGATCTTAATATTTATTTATCAAATAAAGTTATATGATAGTATCGACCGAGCTAATTTTATTAAAATTTACAATAATGACAGTTTATTACTTTGCGCTTGCTAGTCAAAACTTCCTTTTAGTACAAGAGCCCTTAGAAGAAGTTTTCAGAGAAAGAGTTAATTATTATCAATCAAATAATAAAGAGATTGATTTTTGGTTAGTCCCCAACCCCTCCTTTTTAAAAAAGCCAGAAATGATTTCATTTAAAAATCTTGTACCTGATGATTCTGTAGCTATAATTTCTACTAATCCAGTTTTTATTAACTGGCTAAAATTAAGAATTGGATATATTTGCATTGGACAATTTGAAGATAATCTGCAACTTTCTGCAGAATCACTAAATATTACTTTTGCACCAGAAAAAAATTAAGCATACTTTTATCCTAGTCATTAGCTATTGCCTAAGCGACAAGTGTAATTTAGAAACACTCATTGCATTATAGTTTATCGCTTAGTATTTTATTTTGATACGGAGTAACAAATAGTGTCAGTATTTCTTGACTAAATGTCTCTGTTGCCTTGGATTTATATCGATTTGGGTTAACTATAATAGACAGCATCCTTTTTATAGTGACATTTTCAATTTGAGCCCAATGGACAATTCCTAGCTCTAGTTCCTTTCCAATAGCTGAAACAGAGACAAATGCTGCCCCTAATCCTGATTGTACAGCATTTTTTATAGCTTCTATAGAATTCAATTCCATCTCTATTTTGAAGCGACTGCTATCAATACCATGCTGACTCAGCACTTTATCTATAACTTTCCTGATTGTCGATTGAGTATCTAATGCAATAAATTTAAGCCTGTATAAATCTTCTTTTTGGATGTCTTCTAATTTAGAAAAGGGATGTGATTTTGGAAGTATTAGTGCTAATTCGTCTTCGGCATAAGATGTAACCTGTAAAACATCTTGTAATTCATTAGGAACTTCCCCGCCAATAATTGCTAAATCAACCTGCCCATTAGCTACGCTCCAGGAAATAAGTCTAGTTGAATGTACTTGTAATTGAACAGCTACTTGTGGATATCTTTGCCTAAATAGTCCTATTAATCTTGGCATTAAATATGTCCCAGTTGTCTGACTAGCTCCAATAACTAATGTTCCTCCTTGTAGATTTTGTAAGTCATCAAGAGCTCTACACGTTTCTTCACATAGAGCTAAAATTCTTCCTCCATATCGTAAAAGTAGACTTCCTGCCTCAGTTAAAGTTGCCTTTTTATTACCTCTCTCAAACAAAGAAACATTTAATTGGCGCTCTAAATTTTGAATTTGTAAACTAATAGCCGGTTGAGAAACATATAGACTATTAGCAGCTTTTTTAAAACTGCCTTCTTTAGCAATTGCTTTTAATATTCTTAGCTGATCCAATGTAAATGGAAGATCTGTCATTAAAGAATTGTATTATAATATATATTATTGAGTATTGATTAATTTATGCATTCACCAAGCTAAATATTTGTTAGCACACTTCATTATTTTCAAAATAATAAAAAGTATAATGTTAAATACACTGTATTAGATTTTAATATCTCTTTGATGTTAAATTTATACAATAGATATCGTAAATTTAATTTTGAATATAAAACATAGGAGATAATATGGACTCTAGACTTTTAATTGTACTAATACCAGTTTTAGCAGCTGCATCTTGGGCCGTTTACAATATCGGTAGAGTTGCACTACAACAATTCAGAAAGATGACATCTTAGTTCTTCTTAGAATATAATTTTTAAACTTTATGGGATAGAGAAATTTATAATCTCTATCTCTATTGTTTATCTTAATAAAAAAAGTGAGGCTCCCCCTTGTACTTACTGTTATTACGGATTAAGATTATGTACAGTAAATGTATTCATGATAATTTGAATCCAACCTAACTTATTTCTTATAATTAATTAAACTAATAACATAATTATGGCTGTTCCAAAGAAAAGAACATCTAAAGCTAAAAAAAATGCGCGTAAAGCCAATTGGAAAAATCAAGCAAGAGCACAAGCACAAAAAGCTTTGTCTTTAGCAAAATCAGTCTTAACTAAAAAATCAAATGGATTTGTATATAATCTTTCTGAAACAGTAGACACTTCTAGTGAATAAGAGTTTCCGTAATATAAAGCTAATAAAGCCTTAAAAATCAAATTGAAGTAATTTTAATATATTAAGCATTTGGAAATCATCCTATTTGATACTAAAATAAATAGTAGATCAAATAAAATTAAAGCCATAAATTATGCAGCAAAGCTAGATCAAACTAGTGAAATTTGGCTGTTCAATTGTATTGAAAATATTCAGCACGTTTTTTTGAAAAGTCAATTAAAATCAAATCATATTACTAAAATTTTCATTTCTGGAGCTAGCTTTGAATATACAGCCGGTTTACCTGGACTATTATCTAGCTTAACACTAAGTGGTAGAATACACCCTATTAGTATATATGCCCCGCAGTCCCTGAAGCAATATCTTCAATCTTGTACTAAATATTCTCAAACTAATTTTTCTTTTCCTATTAATTTTTACAATGTACAATATGGGGAACTTGTAGTTGAACAGTTTTACACAGTATTATGCTTTCCGTTGGATCCCAAGAGTTTACTTTATGGCTTTACTATTTTAAAAAAGGAAAACCAGGGAGTATTTAAATTAGCAAAAGCTGAAACTTTAAATATTATTCAAGGGCCTATATATGGAAAATTAAAAGAAAGATATAATTTTCTCAGTCCAGATGGCTACTACTTATATGGTAAAGATTTCTCTTCAAATACAATAATGGGACATAAAATATCTCTTCCATTATTAGCTAGATATTCTAGAATTATTTCTGAGATGCATTGGTTTTGTTCTTATCCTATTAAATTAAATAATTATTCACATCAGCAAGCCATAAAATATTTGCCACATAATATTTTAACTGATATTATGAAGTCTCAAATATCTCAAGACAATAGTTTTATTGAATAATATTTACTCCTGATATATAATAGTCTCCGTAATCTAAAGAACATACTAGAAAGAATTACGAAACCTATTTTTCTACATTAAATTTATAATCATTTATGACATACGCAATTATTGAAGCAAGTGGCAAACAACTTTGGGTAGAAGAAGGCCGATATTATGATTTAAACCATATACCTGTTGACCCTGGCCAATCAATTATACTAGGTAAAGTTCTATTGTTAAATAAGAATGGAGAAGTGACTTTAGGACATCCTTGCATAGAAGGTGTCACAATAAAAGCTACAGTAATGAGGCATCTAAGAGGAAAAAAACTAACTGTTTTTAAAATGAAACCAAAGAAAAAAATGAGACTAAAAAAAGGTCATCGACAAGAGTTGACTCGTTTAATGATTGATTCAATTGTATACTAAATAAAATCTCAACTAGTATTTTTTAAAAGACTAACAATATTTAACTAAAATATAGATAATGGCACATAAAAAAGGTAGTGGTAGTACAAGAAATGGTAGAGACTCTAATTCTAAGCGCTTAGGAGTCAAAAAATATGGAGGCGAGCAAGTAACGGCAGGTAACATTCTAATTAGGCAACGTGGAACCAAGGTTAAACCTGGCCAAAACGTTGGCAAAGGTAAAGATGATACTCTGTTCTCGCTAATCGATGGTTTTGTACTTTTTGAAAAGTCAAACTATAAGCAAAAAACAATTAGTGTTTATTCTGCCAAGAAATAGCTGAAACAATTGGTGCAAGATAACGTAAGTGTATTTATTTTATTTACCCCGGCACCATATACTTGATTTATTAAGAAGTGGAGTTCCTTAATGAACCAATGAATTCTATTAAAGATCTGTTGTGAAATTTAATGACAAACACTATTGTAATTTCCTGTCTACACAATATGGCTGCTATTCTATATTGTGGTCAGATACAGAAACTAGTAGTAGCAAATGCTCATTATCAAGTAAGTGATATTTACCTAGGTTGTGTAGATAAAATCTTTTCAGGGATAAATGCAGCATTCATTGACTTAGGAAAGAATGAGTACAGTGGCTTTATCCATATTAGTGATACTGGTTCGCTTAAAAAAAAATATTATGTTAATAATATTACTAACATTTTAACAATTCGACAAAAGATTTTAGTACAAATTACTAAAGAACCAACTCTAAATAAAGGACCTAGACTCACTGCTAATATTACATTATCAGGTCGGTATATTGTATTAATGCCTTTTAGTCAAGCAATTTGCATATCTCGAAAAATACATGATGAAGATGAGCGGCATTATCTAAAAGCTTTAGCTATTTTAATTAGACCAGCAACAATGGGTTTATTATTTAGACCTTATGCCGTAGGGGTTGATGAAGAAATTATATTAAGCGAATTGAAAAATTTAAAAGAACAATGGAATTTTATTCAAAAATCTGCAATTAATAGCTGCTGCCCTACTCTGCTATATAAAGATGAAGATATTGTTAAAAAGGTAATTAGAGATTTTTATAATAATAGTACAAATAATATCGTTATTGATTCAAACTTAGGATTGAAACAACTAAATTATTATATTCATACTTGGCACTGTAATAATTCTAGCGCAGCTACTTCAATTAAGCTTTATAGTAATAATCAATGTGTATTAGATGCTTTTGGTATTAATCAAGCAATTTCCAGAGCTCTAATTCCAAAAGTTGATCTTATACTTGGCGGTTATATGTTTATCGAAACTTTAGAAGCTTTTACAATTATTGATGTAAATTCTGGATCTTTTAATAATTCTACTAATGCAAGAGAAACAGTCTTAAAAACAAATTGTTCAGCAGCAACAGAAATAGCTCATCAGTTACAAATTAGAAATATTGCAGGCGTTATTATAATTGATTTTATTGATATGGAATCACAAAGAGATCAATTACAATTATTAGAGCACTTTAATAAAGAGCTTGCGCTTGATGATGCTAAGCCCCAAATTGTACAGCTATCTGAATTAGGCTTAGTTGAGTTGACTAGAAGACGACAGGGTAAAAGCTTATATGAGTTAATTAGTAGCGATTCAAATTACTTTCATCTTTTCATACAATCAGAGCGGTTTAAGTCTCTTAAAAGAGTGGATCACAAAAAACAAATATTCCAGCCCCTTAGTAAATCATGGCTATCTACAGAAATTAATACTATTAATAAAGTCTTCTTTCAAAAATCAGATTTCTACAAACTGGCCAACTTTTACTTGGTCCGTAATTTATATGTAGTTAACAGAAGCTTTACTTATAAACAAAGCTATTCATTGACTACTAGATCAAAACTGATTTACTCTCAAGAGTCTAGTAGAATATTACCCAGTAATAGTTATGGCTACCTAGCCAGTGATAGCATAAATAGTAATCAAAAGTTTTTACTGTGAAATGTTCATTGAGGGGCTCTTTGTTAGCTTACTAACTATTCTAGTTAGTTAATTAAGAATTAACCATTAACAGCTGGAGCTGTTAGAGCTACTGGTAAAGATTCACCAGAAGCTAAATCTAGAGGGAAGTTATGAGCATTACGTTCGTGCATTACTTCCATACCTAGGTTGGCACGGTTGATGATATCAGCCCATGTATTGATTACACGACCTTGGCTATCAACAACAGATTGGTTAAAGTTGAAACCATTCAAGTTGAATGCCATTGTGCTTACAGATAAAGCTGTTAGCCAGATACCAACTACAGGCCATAGACCTAAGAAGAAATGTAGAGAACGAGAGTTGTTGAAACTAGCATATTGGAAGATCAAACGACCGAAGTAGCCATGAGCTGCAACGATGTTGTAAGTTTCTTCTTCTTGTCCGAATTTGTAACCGTAGTTAGCAGATTCATTTTCGCTTGTTTCACGAATTAAGCTAGATGTAACTAGGGATCCATGCATAGCACTGAACAGGGAACCACCGAATACACCTGCAACACCTAATTGGTGGAATGGGTGCATTAAAATGTTGTGCTCAGCTTGGAACACAAGCATGAAGTTAAATGTTCCGGAGATACCTAGAGGCATTCCATCAGAGAAACTACCTTGGCCAATTGGGTATACTAGGAATACTGCTGCTGCTGCTGCTACTGGAGCAGTAAAAGCAACGGAAATCCATGGACGCATACCTAGGCGGTAGCTTAGTTCCCACTCACGACCAATGTAGCAAGCTACGCCAGTTAGGAAATGAAGAACAACTAGTTGGTAAGGACCACCGTTGTATAACCATTCGTCTAAAGAAGCCGCTTCCCAAATTGGGTAGAAGTGAATACCAATAGCTGCAGAACTTGGAATAACAGCACCAGAAATGATGTTGTTTCCGTATAGAAGGGAACCAGCAACTGGCTCACGAATTCCATCAATGTCTACTGGAGGTGCAGCTACGAATGCAATGATGAATACAGATGTGGCAGTTAATAAAGTTGGAATCATTAGAACACCGAACCAACCAATGTATAGGCGGTTTTCAGTACTAGTAATCCAAGAGCAGAAACGTTCCCACAAGCTAGCGCTTTCGCGTCTTTGTAAAGTAGCAGTCATAATTTTTTATCAATTTTTAAGGATTTAACTAAGATGCTTCCCAGACAATCAGTTGTCTGTTAACTATATTATTACTTAGTCTATTTTAAAATGAGAACTTTTTTTTTTAAAATATTAGCTAAATTTAATCTCGATAACTAAAAGTTCTGCCCATTAAGATATTTTCAGAAAATTGAATAAATAAATTTTTACTTTTTGCCAGATTCATACTATTTTAGGGATATAATAGTACCAATGCATATTCATGCTGCTTATTTTGATTTTCATAGTTTATATAATTGAGCCTTATTTAAATAGGTATGTCACATTTTACAAAAATCCAAACGACTATACAAGATTTAAATCTGTTAAAGCATGCTTTAACAGATTTGGGTTTAGTTTGGGACACGAATTCTAGTCATATACAGATTGGTGAAAATAATAAACATAAAGTAGACATCTTGATCAAACAAGATAATTTGTCTCATATTGGTTTTATCTGGAATGATAATAGATACCACTTAGTTGCTGACTTACAGCTTTGGGAACAGCCCTTATCTCTAGAAGTTTTTTTAGATAGATTATCCCAGAAGTATGCTTATCACTCTATCATCGAAGAAACTAAAAAACAGGGCTTTGAAAAAATGGAACAGATATCTCAACATGATGGGTCAATTAAGCTAGTTGTACAACGTTGGAGCTGCTAATTGATATGTAAGTGCGGGCGGAGAGACTTGAACTCTCACGAGATTATCTCACTAGAACCTAAATCTAGCGCGTCTACCAATTCCACCACGCCCGCATTATTAGTACTTATTGATATCTTATCATAATTGATCTAAAAAGACAAACTAATAAAGATAAATTAGCTGCCAAGTTTAAAAGCATCAACAAACAGGCCATATGTTATACCAATCTTAAAGTTATTGATTAAATTGATTCTTATGCCTAATTGCTTTTGGTTAGAGTAAACTATTTTACTAGTTAATTCAGTTGATGCCACTATTAGACTGGCTGCGATAATGCCCCAATCTCCAGTTTGTCCAGGAATTGTAGATAACCCTGTTGAAATAAAAAATCCTAGTAATAAGCTAATTAAGCCAGTAGTCAATTCGCTTAAAGAATAGTACAGCTTATCATTCAAATTTTTTATTAAATAAGCAAGAAAAATAGAAAGTCGAGTTTTAATCATAATATTTAATAACGGAGTTTTAAAAGGATGAAAAATATTAATAATAATCAATATTTTTGTATCCTTTTGAAACCCGTTAATACAAAAAGTGCTTTTTTAAAGGTCTTGCTCACTTAAAGCATTAATAAGATGTTGAAAGGGTTCTTGTATAATGTCTTTGCCCTCAATTGATTGCAAATCCAGTTCCTCTTCTATTATTTCTTGTAATAACTGTATACTTCTTACTGTCGGAGCAACAGGTACAGACAATGAATTGTAAGTATCTTTTAGCCCGTTTAATACGCGTTGATCTAGAATATTAGTACTACCAGAAACTAAAGCGTAACTAGCATACCTCAGATAGTATTCTATGTCTCTTAAGCATGCGGCATATCTCCTAGTGGTATAAGAATTTCCTCCAGGTCTTAATAACTCTGGCTGTTCTTCATACAACTGAGCTGCAGCTTCTTTTAAAATATTAGTAGCTTGATTATTAATAATTTCAGCTATTTTTATTCTATCTAATCCACTTGAAAAAAAAGATTCTATTTGTCCCACAGCTACTTTATCTAGATAACGACCAGTAAGATCGTAACGATTTAATATTGCTGTTATAGCATCTTGCATAAATTAGTTCTCCTACTTGCTATCAGAGCGGTATTATAAATGACTAATATTATAATATTATCATTAATGTTTATGAAATTTCTTTAAAACCTATTATTTACTGATTAGTTTGCAGTTTAAAACTGCTATAGATTTTACACACATAGAGTATACGTACTTTTTAATTAATTTTTTTATAAAAATCAAGAAATAAAGTTTTTTCCCATAGGTATATTAATTTATTAATATAGCTCAGGTTCTTTGTTCAAATAAGTTTTGTAACATATGTAGGCTAAAATAAAAATAAGTAGATATTACAGAGCATCGTGATTTTTCTGATGACCTTATTTATCTGTATAGTAAATACTTTTCTAAAGAAAATGAAGCGATAAGTTTAAAAAAGAACGAAGTAGTCGAATTTCAAAATAATAGTCTTTCCTCTAAAAAAATTTCAATTATACACTGCTGAGACAATATAAAAAGTGCTCACTAATATTGTCCAATATATTTAAAGTTTCAGCCAATACAAAATAAAATACTATGAATTAAAAGAAATGGAAACTACCCTTAGTCCTTCAGATTCAAACTAGCACTTTTTACTCTTTGTTGTGAAATTAAGACAGAAGTTTTGCAAATAACAAATTGTGTTGATTCTGATAGTCTAAACTTACAATCAAGTGAGTCAAAAAAATATATATTAGTGAGCAATACCTTGTTAAAATAAATTCTTTAATTAGCAAAATGTTTAGTCTTTGCACAAATATAAAAAAAAGCTTAGGATATTAGAATTCACAGATAATAAGAGTAATTCTTGATTAATATATTTAAGTAGTATGCTTGATTATGAAGATTTGCCTGTATTTGTAGCTATTGTTAGCAAATTTAACATAGCTAGCTATGTGGAAAAAGCTAAATACCTAGACAACAGAGCAGAAGATAGTCATTATATAATTACAGTATCCATTAATAAATTAGCTAACCATACACAAAGAGTCTCATCAACAATCTTATGCAAAAAAATCATAAAATCCCTCTTCAAACTTTTAAGAGTAAACATTGAATATAAAGTAAAAATCAAAAAAATAGTTGGAGCTTCAAACATGCTAAACTTTGAAGCTTTATTAGATGCAAGAAAAAATACTAAATCTGTAAAAATGTAAACTTCACTATTTATATAAAAAATGTTAAAAGAAAGTCAGTGTAACTGTTGCTTATTCAACACAAGTATTTTTTATAGTTGCTTTAATAAAATTAAAGCATTTCTCTATTACATTGTTTGCTCGTGTGTCACGTCAGAAAATAAATACTGAGTTTGTTTTTCAATTGATGCACTAACAAATATACTAGTCTTTAGCAAAAATCAAAATACATATAAAGGTTGAAAAAAAAGAATTAGTGAAAGTAACAAAACAAGGGCAATTACAATTGTTTTCTGCGTAATTTACTTCACAAAACTGCTTGTACTTTTTTAGAAATTAATATTATACATGAAAAATTGTCATACACGTATGACCAATTTTTTTTGCTCTTTTTGATGTCATGGAGTAAAACATCTGAAGATTTCGAAGCTAATGTCTCAAAACTACACTTTTTAACATTTGAAAACTATTTAACCGTCACGTTTGTAACAGTTCATCTGTCTTTATAATAATCAAAACTATATATAGTATATGGTACACAATGAGCACTAAATCTATCTATAATCTAGAAATGATTAAATATTATTACTGTTTTTTATTAGAAGGTATATACTAATATCATAGTAATGGACATCCATCGCTAGTTAACATAGAAACAAAATAACACAGCAGCAGTACCTAAGCTGAAAAAAGATTCCTTGCTCTAGTAATAGAGAGGTGCATTCAATTAATATACAATCTAATCTGTCAAATTACGTTAGTTTAAAAAAACAGTTAAAAGGTGCTACTATATCTAGCAAATTTTGTCTAGGTTTTGTTTTCACTAAAACAGAATATTTCTTTATTGATACAGACAACATTAAATCATCTCAAACCATTGATTTTAGTGGTTGTGAAAATACAGAGCAGTTATTAATACAGCTACGCAAGTATCCTGTAACTCCAGAAACACTCAGTAGATTTCATGGTCCATATTTCGAAAAGAGTATTAGTAGTAAAGGCTTGCATATTGTCGAAAAAGAATCCTTGTTTCTTATTAATTATTCTGAACGCCGCTACACAGCTTCTAAACCTATCCAAAAATAACCCCCCTTGAGTGTTATGACGGCTTCATAGCTAGATATATAGCCATTGCAGGTTATATTATATGTAATGAGTATAATTGTAATGAATGAAAATAATATAGACAGTTCTTTGCTACAACATCAAAAAAGATATTTAAGACATATTAACAAATTCGATTATTTAGATGAAAACTTAAAATTAGATAAGTCTATCTATTTTATCATTACAATTAATAAGACTAATCAATATATTTTTGTAGAACAGTTCTGTTACAATAATGATGGTTATATTTACTCAATATTGTTTCAAGGTCAAACGGCTCAATATCTCTGCTTCATCATCTTTCAGCTTAACCAATTAAATACAGTAATATCTACATCTCATGCTTTATATTTAGGGCGAGAGCTAATGAAATCTGAAGTAGCTCTTGTATTGGACCAACAATATATTCAAGACTAAATTGGATAGACATTAATTATATTTATGCTAGTATAATATTCTCAAGGGCATGTAACTCAGTGGATAGAGTATCAGATTCCGGTTCTGATGGCCGTGGGTTCGAATCCCTCCATGCCCGACAATTATTAGTAATTTTGGCGACAGAGCATCTTAATAGCCAATTTAATAATGTTGTATTGGGGCTGCAAGGTTTCTACATTATGAAAATAAGAAAATATGAAAGTAAAACAAGCTCGTTAAAAGAGCTTTTAGTAAAATTAATAAATGCAGAAAATAATATTGTTTCTTTTTCTCAAAAATTAGCTATTGCTTAAATGCTGTTAGTTTTTGGCATTCGACGTGTTAAACTCTTATCCGCGGCGAATATTCTGTTAGAGTTGCTCATAGTACAAGAAAAGCTTCATAATCTATTTATCTTTATGTTTTTACCTATTTTTATTTAAATTAAGGTTAGTATTTTCAATTTTTGTAATGGACGTGGGTTCGAGTCCCACCAGCTCCATTAATTTAACTGTCATAATTAGCTAGTCAAATCTTTTTAATAACCACAAATATAATTGGAGCCAATATGGATTTTATAACAATCACAGAACAAGCTTTCAAGCAAATTATAGTCTTGAAAAGTAATTATGAAAACGATGTATATTTAAGAATAGGTGTAAGACAAGGTGGCTGCTCAGGCATGTCATACTCGATGAACTTTGAGCACGTAAATAATCTAAAAGACACAGACGAAAAACTTAGTTTAGACAATTTCTCTGTTGTTTGTGATCCAAAAAGCCTTTTGTATCTTTATGGATTATCATTAGATTTTAGCACCGAGTTAATAGGCGGAGGGTTTCAATTTTCTAATCCAAATGCTAGCCAGACTTGTGGTTGTGGGAAGTCTTTCTCAGGCTAAAGGCTCTACTATCTTTCTTTTATATTTTGTATTATAAATATTATTTCTGTAATCAGTATTATAAATGTGAATGTATTCTAAGCCCAATCTTTTTTGAGCTAGCAAAGGAACTACAATAAAGAAATTCTATTATAGTAGCCTAAATACACATAATCAATTGATTAAAGAGGTCAACTGCTGATTATTATCTAATTTAAAGTCGTCAATTTTATCTTGATCTATGCTAATCTTTGTTAGATTCGATTTATTAGGAAATCACAACTCTTTTGCAAAAGAGAGTTTGTATCTTGCTGTTAAGAATAAATCACGTATTTTATTTATTTTATAAAAACTCAACATGAATCTTGCTCAAACTATCGCTGAGTACTCTAGTGCACAAAATTCCAATAACTTTTATTGCACTTTCGAACATTTATCTCCCCATGATTTAAACAGCCCAAAATCATCAAAACCAAATTTGTCATTTTCTACAAAAGTAATTACTTTTGTAATACCTCGATTTGATTTTATTCCTTCTAATATTAAAAATTCTATTAGAGAAGGAGTTATTATATCTAATATCGAAGATAATAATATTTTTGCTAATTCAACTAATAATTGGGTAAAGAAGCATAAAGATAAAAATCACCATTCTTTATTCTATAAAAAAATTTTTAAAGCTTTGCTAAACCAGAAAATTAGAGTGGTTGCAGAGCCAATTAAAACTCCTGAAATAGGAAAAGAACATGATATATTAGTAAGTCAAAAATATGTTTGGGGTAAAAGCTGGCAACCATCAATTATTTCATCTTACCTTAAAAATAAAAACAACAATGTAGTTTCTAATGCATCTAAGAAATTTTTAATCGATCAGTTATCTGCATCTCCAGTTTTTGTGATAAAGAATGGGTTTAATGAGATTATCTTAGGGCATCCATTATCTCGGATTAAAAGAGGAGGTATTAATAATATCACTTATTCATTCCAAAATTTATTAAGTCAGCATAAGCAAGCTTACCCTATATCTACTGGTTTATTTTTCTTCCATCCAGATGATGCATTTGAATTTAAAAACTTTATAAAATCAGTTAACCCTTTGGCTGCTCAACAGATGGAGATAAATGTAGAGCCTGTCGGTCTGCATTTTGCTTATAAAATGAATAGAAGTATCTCCTCAGATACTAAATTTACATTTATTCCAGATTTTAAAGAGGTAGGAGATTTGTTATTCAAATATCGGAGAGATAAGCACTTGATTTTTCATAAAGATCAGCGCTATGGTAAAAACTTTTTCCAGGGGCAACCTGTTTATATTATCCAGCCTATTAGTTTAAAAGATCGAAGCGGGAAGATCAATATCATTAAGTTTACTGGGCTAAATGATAATAGAGAAGTCCTTTTTACTAATCTTGAAGCTGCTAATAAATCCTGGACAAATTTTATAAAGAATAATTCGCAGTTGAAATCAATTAAAAAGCCTACTTTGTTAGTTTATAATCTAGAAAGTTTCTTAAAAGACCAAGAAAAACTGAATAAGCAAGACTTTCAAAAGTTTGTCGTAGTCACTAATAAAAAAGCTTATGTTGCTACTAAAGAGTTAATAGCTTTACCCGATTCTAATAACTTTTTTAAGCACTTAAAATTAAATATGAAGCCTAAACTCTTTTTTATGGAACTATGGGTTAGACGTTTATTTTCCACCTTAACTTATGAATAAATGAAGTTCGTCTCTATTTTCTTGAGTAGTATTCAATAACTAATAGTTCATTTAGTTGCAATGCAACCCATTCTCTATCAATCACTCCATTGACTTTCCCTGATAGATTAGACTTATTTAATTCCAAGTGGCTAGGAATATTAGCTAGTCCAGGGAACGCTAAATAGTTTTCTACTAGTTGTTTAGATGCATCCTGAGCTTTTACACTAATTAGTTCTCCTGGCTTGCATTGATAACTACATATCGATACTACTTGGCCATTAATACAAATATGACCATGATTCACTAACTGCCTTGCAGCTGGAATTGTAGGAGCCATTCCAAGTCTAAAAACAGTGTTGTCTAACCTCATTTCTAAGAGCTGTAACAAAATTTGACCAGTGGAACCTTGTAGTTTTTTAGCTGCCTTAACATATTTAAATAATTGTTTTTCACTAAGTCCATAATTAAAGCGCAATTTTTGCTTTTCTTCTAATCTTACAGCATACTCAGATGGTTTTCTTGATTTTTGTCCGTGTTCCCCTGGTGGATAGGAACGCTTAATTGCTTTCCTACTGAGCCCAGGTAAATCACCTAGTCTACGGGAAATACGTACTCGTGGCCCTCTGTATCTAGACATATTGTATAAATTCTCCGAATATAAATGATTAAGTGATGATTAGCTATTTTTTAACATAAAAAGAGTATTAAAACAAAGCTTTTGCTAAAAAATTTTTATAAGAAACATAGTGTTTCGTTTTTTAAGCGGGTAGCGGGAATCGAACCCGCATCATTAGCTTGGAAGGCTAAGGTTTTACCACTAAACTATACCCGCAATATTCAAGAGATTACAATATACTTAATATAACACAATCATATTACTTGAAGATATTATTGAAACTAATCAAGGATAGAGTTATTTATGCCCCTTCTAAAACTACATCGAGGAAACGAGCAATTTCTGCAGCCTGTTCTTCAACTTCGGAAAGTAACAACGGTTGCCCGACTCTGGTTAAAGGAATTACTCTTTTATCTTTTGTGCATAGATAAATTTCGCGTCTTGGATTGAGACCTTCTTTAATATCTATTTTTATTGATTTAATTTCTTTAATATTAAATTGAAGACAAATTTGTCTATTTCTTCCTGGGAAGCCAAGCCTAAAAATTTTAACAGTTCCCTCATCTCTGTTAAACTCATTATATCCAGCTCCTATATCCCAAATAATAGTTAGCCATAAGAATAAACTAAGAAAGATTCCGATACTGCCATAGAATGTCATGACAATGCCTTGTGGAATAAATACTAATTCTGTTGAAGTTGTAAAAGGTAATAAATTAACTTGAAAGTAGCTTGATAGTCCTGCAAGAAGAAATCCTAAAGCTCCAGCGAAGATTATTGTAGCCCACCAGTAATTGCTAAGTCTTCGTGATCCTAAAATCAAATCTTTTCTAACAGATTGTATAGATAATGTTTTTTTCATAATTTGTTGCTTTAAAACAATATACTAATGTGAAATATAAAAATTTTGACAATTTTTTATAGGCGGTTTGGATTAGTTAAATGAGCTTTATAGCTTTGAGTCCTAAAAATAAGCCTGTTGCTAAACCAAAAAAAGCAGCAAGAAATATTGTATATCCTAGAAAAACTGACATATTATTATTATTATTGTTACAATAGTGTTTACAAAAATAGTGGAAATCTATTACTAAAGTATTATATTACGTTAAATGCCTTGCTGTCTACATGAAAAAACTTTTTTCAGTTTTTAGCATTGTATTTATATTAGGAACAATATTGTAATAATTTTATTTAACTTCTGGAGAACAGAATTTTATGGCAGAATTTATCAAGCCTTATAATGACGATCCTTTTGTAGGAAATCTATCTACACCAGTTAGTACGTCAAGTTTTAGTAAAGGGCTGTTGGGAAATCTACCAGCTTATCGTAGAGGTTTATCCCCACTTCTTCGAGGGCTGGAAATAGGTATGGCACACGGATACTTTTTAATTGGGCCTTTTGATAAATTGGGCCCATTACGAGGTACTGACGTAGCTTTATTAGCAGGATTTTTATCTTCAGTTGGCTTAATTATTATTCTCACTACGTGTTTATCTATGTATGGAAACGTATCTTTTACTAGGGCCGATTCAAAAGACCCATTACAAACTGCTGAAGGTTGGGGCCAATTTACTGCAGGATTTCTAGTTGGAGCAGTAGGAGGTTCGGGATTTGCTTATTTACTGCTAGCTAATATTCCAGTTCTACAAACTGCAGGCTTGAGCTTATTTTCTTAAGCTAGTAAGGGGACTTGAACCCGTAACCTACTGATTACAAATCAGTTGCTCTACCAATTGAGCTATACTAGCATATATATAATAATAACATATAAAGATATTTGTTGCAATCTGGTATTTTCAGATACAACAAATATCTTTTTTACTTAAACAAAACTGCTATATTAACATATATAATATGTTAATTGGAATCCGAATTATCTGACTCTGCAGAATATTCTTGATCACAGTTTAGATAATAACAAATTGTTTGATCTAAACAAGTTGCGGACCAGCCAACTGGTGTTTCTCCTGATAATTCTTGCATATCTCCAGAATTGTAAAAATCATCATTTTGCTTGTTACTGTTTGTTTGCATAAATATCACTCCCAAAACACTCTGAACTTAATGTGAAGTAATTCAACTTCTCAATGATATATTAACACAAAATATAAAATATGGTGCCTATTGATCAATTGTAAAAATATTACTAAATTTACAAAGTTTTTGTGAGCGTTTTAATGGCTTTTGTTGAAATAAGCATTTTTATCCATTTGTTTTGCTCTCTTGACCATACTTTTTTATGCTGCAAATTAACTTTTTGCAGTTTTTTTGTTCGTTTATGAGAGTGGGATACTGCATATCCATTATTAGCTACTTTTCCGGTAAGCTGACATTTTTTTGACATAACTTTATTAACTTATATATTTATTTAAAGTACTCGCTAGGGTCGACTTTGGCACAGCACCAATTACAGTGTCAATTCTTTCGCCGGCTTTAAAAATCATTAAAGTAGGTATACTCCTAATACCATATTCAGCTGCAATAGTAGGATTGTCATCTGTGTTTATTTTCACTACCTTAATAGATGATTCGTACTCTTCTGCAATTTCATCAACTACAGGAGAAACCATTCTACAAGGACCACACCATGGTGCCCAAAAATCTACGAGTACAGGTAAGTTATTATTAATAACTTCTTGTTTAAAAGAGGCGTCTGTAACTTGAGATACTGACATATTTTTTAACCTTTAATATCTGTTCCTTGCTAAGCAAATTTTATCACAAATTTCAAGAAAAATCTTCTATAGTTAATTACTATTAGTGTTGAATTTAATTTTTTTAATTAGACATTAAAAAAACTTATTACGCATATAAATAAAGTGGTGGCCGAGTGATATCTTGATAGTGATAATTTTTCTATTAAGGTTGAACACTAGAAGTAATTCTCTAAGCAAATATTTACTTGAGAAACTTCTTTGTGACCATAAAAGCTTAATTATATTACAATATATTTTGTTATTTGTAACTTAGTTCTGGTAATGGTATAAACAACGCAAAAGATACTGCCTTATAATCAAGGAGGAATACATGTCTCAATCCGTAGAATCACGGACTAGGATTAAAAGCGAACGTTACGAATCTGGAGTAATCCCTTATGCAAAAATGGGCTATTGGGATGCTGACTACGTAATTAAAGAAACAGATATTTTAGCTCTGTTCAGAATTACTCCTCAGCCAGGTGTTGACCCTATTGAAGCATCTGCTGCAATTGCAGGCGAATCTTCAACAGCTACTTGGACAGTTGTATGGACTGATTTGCTAACAGCTTGTGACCTATATAGAGCAAAAGCATATCGAGTTGATCCAGTTCCAAACGTTGCAGATCAATACTTTGCTTATATCGCTTATGATATTGATCTATTTGAAGAAGGTTCCATTGCGAACTTAACTGCTTCAATTATTGGTAACGTTTTTGGATTTAAAGCTGTTAAAGCTCTTCGTCTAGAAGATATGCGTATGCCAGTAGCTTATCTAAAAACTTTCCAAGGTCCTGCAACTGGATTGATTGTAGAACGTGAGCGTATGGATAAGTTTGGTAGACCTTTCTTAGGTGCTACAGTTAAGCCTAAACTAGGTCTTTCTGGCAAAAACTATGGAAGGGTAGTGTACGAAGGTCTAAAAGGTGGTCTTGACTTTCTTAAAGATGATGAAAATATTAACTCACAACCATTTATGCGTTGGAGAGAAAGATTTTTATATTCCATGGAAGGTGTAAATAAAGCATCTGCTTCTGCTGGCGAAATTAAAGGTCATTACCTTAACGTTACAGCTGCGACTATGGAAGATATGTACGAAAGAGCAGAATTTTCCAAAGAGGTTGGTAGCATCATTTGTATGATTGACCTTGTAATCGGTTATACTGCAATTCAAAGTATGGCAATCTGGGCTCGTAAGCATGATATGATTTTACATTTACATAGAGCAGGTAACTCTACTTACTCTCGTCAAAAAAATCATGGTATGAACTTCCGAGTTATTTGCAAATGGATGCGTATGGCAGGTGTTGACCATATTCACGCAGGTACAGTTGTAGGTAAGCTAGAAGGAGACCCTTTAATGATTAAAGGTTTCTACAACACTTTACTTGAAAGTGATACAGATATCAATCTACCTCAAGGTCTATTCTTTGCTCAAAACTGGGCTTCCTTACGTAAAGTTGTGCCAGTAGCATCTGGTGGTATTCATGCTGGTCAAATGCACCAACTTCTTGATTACTTAGGCGATGATGTAGTTCTTCAGTTTGGTGGTGGTACGATTGGACATCCTGATGGTATCCAAGCAGGTGCAACTGCGAACAGAGTAGCATTAGAGTCCATGGTTATGGCAAGAAATGAGGGTCGCAATTATGTAGCAGAAGGTCCACAAATCTTAAGAGACGCTGCTAAAACTTGTGGACCTCTACAAACAGCTTTAGATTTATGGAAAGATATTAGTTTCAACTATACTTCCACAGATACAGCTGATTTCGTTGAGACTCCAACAGCAAACATCTAGTTTAATGACTACTCGCTAATGCTTAAATTAGCAAATTATGAGTAGAATTGACTTATAACAATAAGGAGCATAGAATAGTGAGACTAACACAAGGGGCTTTTTCCTTTCTTCCAGATCTAACTGATGAGCAAATTAACAAACAACTTGCTTATATCGTTTCTCAAGGTTTATCTGCAAACGTTGAGTATACTGATGATCCTCATCCAAGAAATTCCTACTGGGAGTTATGGGGTTTACCTTTATTTGATGTAAAAGATGCATCTGCTGTTATGTATGAGATTAGCTCATGCAGAAAAGCAAAACCTGATTATTATGTTAAAGTTAATGCTTTTGATAATACTCGAGGTATTGAAAGTTGCGTAATGTCTTTCATTGTAAATAGACCGGCTAATGAGCCAGGATTCTTACTACAGCGCCAAGACTTTGAAGGTAGAACTATGAAGTACAGTCTTCATAGCTATGCTACAGAAAAGCCTGAAGGATCTAGATATTAATTTCGATTAATAGATAATAACTATTAATTGATTACCCCTCTTTGACATCTTAATTAATAGATTAATTTTGATTTTAAGGAGGGGCAATTTTCGAAATAAGTTTTGGCTAAATTAGAATTAACCATCAACAATACACAGAAATAATGCAATCACAAGATATAATTTCCAACGATACTCTTGTTAATCTACAAGAAGAATATGATAGAACACAAATTCAAGAAGTTCTTAATGAGTTAAACCAAGAACTAATAGGATTAGTCCCAGTAAAAACTAGAATTCGAGAAATTGCTGCTTTATTATTGATTGATAGACTACGTAGAAAACTAGAACTAGTATCTGGTAATCCAGGATTACATATGTCATTTACAGGCAGTCCAGGAACTGGTAAAACTACAGTCGCCATGAAAATGGCAGATATTCTGCATAGGCTAGGCTATATAAAGAAAGGACATTTGTTAACAGTTACAAGAGATGATCTTGTTGGACAATATATTGGTCATACTGCTCCTAAAACTAAAGAAGTTCTAAAACAGGCAATGGGAGGAGTCTTATTCATTGATGAAGCTTATTATTTATATAAAGCAGATAACGAAAGAGATTACGGTTCTGAAGCAATTGAAATTCTGCTACAAGTGATGGAAAATCAGCGAAATGACTTAGTTGTTATCTTCGCAGGCTATAAAGATAGAATGGAGAAGTTCTATGAGTCAAATCCAGGACTTTCTTCTAGAGTAGCTAATCATGTAGACTTTCCAGATTATACTTCAAACGAGCTATTACAAATAGCCAAAATGATGATAGAAGAGCAGCAGTATTGTTTTACTGAAGAAGCAGATAAGACTCTTTTAGAATATACTGAAAGAAGAATGAAACAACCTTACTTTGCTAATGCTAGAAGTATTCGTAATGCTATTGATAGAGCTAGAATGAGGCAAGCCAATAGAATTTTCGCGAGTGGAGAAAAAGTATTGACAAAAGCTGACTTAGTAACAATTGAAGCTGAGGATATCTTAAAAAGTAGATTGTTTTCATTACCCAATACTTAATCATTAAGTAGCATGAAGAAATTCTAATAATAAGTTGCAAATTTCCTTGAAAACCTATACTATTAACATAGTATAGTTATGGCGGCATAGCCAAGTGGTAAGGCAGAGGATTGCAAATCCTTCATCCCCCAGTTCAAATCTGGGTGCCGCCTAGTACTAAAAAGGGGGTGTGGTGGAATGGTAGACACAACAGACTTAAAATCTGTTGATTTTAGTAATCGTGAGGGTTCAAGTCCCTCCACCCCCATATATCCAATTATAATGAAAAACAAATGTGTATTTGTGTTAATTGTAACCATATTACTGAATGTAGCACTTATCATTTAATAGAATCTCAGCATAACCAGACCCATATTACTGAAACTCCACTCTTTATACCTAAAGGTCCCATAGTTTGTGTTAATATATCTAGTAATAGCAGTTACACTCAAATTGATTGGGATTTAGTTGAATGCTTGTCATTTGTAGAAAAACCGAATAGCTGGAACTTAGGTTCTGATTAAGAATTATAAGCAATAGCTCTGTCTTTTAGGTACTCTGTATTAATTTTAGACGTCCTTACTAGCAAAATTTTCCCTGTTCTTGCTATCTCTACGATACCAAATTTAGTTAATAATTGCTCAATAGCAACAATCTTGCCGGGATCGCCAGTAACCTCTATAATTAAGAGGTCGTCAGCAATATCTACTATTTTTGCCCTAAAAATCTTTACAATTTCTAAGGCTTCTGTTCTAGTAAGAGAACTAATTTTAATCTTAATTAACATTAATTCTCTTTCAACTGAGGGAATATTTGTTACGTCTTGTACATTAAGGATATTTACTAATTTATATAGTTGTTTAGTGAGTTGTTCTATAGTTCTATTATCTCCCTGAACTACCATCGTGATTCTGGAAACTCCAATTTGCTCTGCTGGCCCAACTGCTAAACTAGCAATATTAAAGCCTCTCCGGGCAAATAGACCAGATATCCTTGAAAGTACTCCTGCTTCATCTTGAACTAAAACTGATAAGGTGTGTTTCATAAAATTTTAATATTGTGCTATTCAATCTATTAAATATATTCTATGAAAATTACAGAAAAAATACTAGTTACTATAAAGCCAAATTATTCAAACTAAACAAAATTCTCTTATCGCACAGCATATCTACCTTGTAATGTTATACTATTAACTTAGTATTTAATGATATTCTAATTCTAAATAGAATGCTAAATTTTTTAAAATTTGTTAGGAACTTGTGCTAGAAAAATACAAAAACAGTAAGAAACTCTCTCGAGATCTACCCCAAATCAATGATCGTATTAGATTTCCAAAAGTTAGAGTAATTGACGACGAAGGTGAACAATTAGGTATCTTTGTGCCTGAAGAAGCTATACAATTAGCTATCCAACAAGGCCTAGACTTAGTTGTTGTTAGCGATAAGTCTGACCCACCAGTTTGCCGAATATTGGATTATGGTAAATATAAATTCACACAAGAAAAAAGGGCTAGAGAAGCGAAGAAAAAACAGCACAATAGTAGTCTTAAAGAAGTAAAGATGCGCTATAAAATAGAAGAGCATGACTATAAAGTTAGAATTAATCAAGCCTCCAAGTTTATCCAAGCTGGGGATAAAGTAAAAGTAACTATAACATTTCGTGGACGCGAAATTCAACATTCTAATTTAGCTATAGATTTATTGAATAGAATGGCGAGTGACTTAACCACAACAGCTGAAATCCAGCAAGCTCCATCAAGAGATGGAAGAAATGTAATAATGCTTTTATCGCCGAAAAAAGTTAGCTAAATAATTTTATTTGAATGCATCTGGCTGGATTCGAACCAGCGACGTCTCTTTCGAAATGGCGGATTATGAGTCCGCTGCCTTCGGCCCCTCGGCCACAGATGCATGACTTACAATTTATAACTCATAAAGCCCATAAAAATCAATATTTATTTTTCATAATATTTATAAAGATTATTATTCATTCATATTGTGATATGTAGCAACTGCTGAAGGTGACACTTGGTTCAAGTACCGAAATATCCAATATTTAAATATTGTGTCTAATATAACTGGGAAAGTTGAAATAAATAAAAAAATAAAGTCACGACTTTCTGGCAGTCCTAAATGTCTTAAAATTACTTCAATGATAACTTCCCAGCCATGAGGAGAATGAAAGCCAACAAACATATCCGTAAAAAGAATAATTAAAAAAGCTTTTGCCGTGTCACTAAGACCATAAATAATTTCATTTAAAAAAGATTTAACAATTGCAATTTGTCGTTGTCCAGTTATCATTAGTAATATAAAAACTAATATTGATACGATGTCGGATAAAATATTTTTAACAGCATTTGCACTTTCATTTGCATAGTATTCTCCTAACTCTCTCGCCTTCAGTTGTACTCTTTTTTCTATAATTTCATAAGATATATCTTCTGATGGGTTTAACAAGACTTCAAAATGGATTTTTTCTTCAAAACGTTGCAGTTCTGCGAAAGCTCTTTCTTCTTGCGATGAATTTAAAAAAATTTTAGGTTGTTCTTGGTTCCATAAATAATCAATACAAGGACCAAACACAAAGAATTTCGAAGCCTGGTTAACTAGTACTGGAGATATAAATAACAATAAAATATATTTTACGGAAGTAATAGTTTGATGCCTAGATATTCTAAACTCTTCTATAGCTTCAGATTCTCCATTAGGATCTAACTCTTTGCGAAACTTTTCAAAAGTATTAGTAATTGACCTGGGTATTGGCCCAACTTTTTCAAAGGCAAATTGATTATTTCGTTTTAAATTCCAATATTTCATTTTTTATCGCTGCTAAAATTTCTATTAATCAATAATTGATCACATATTCACTATAAATATTAATTCGAGAACTAAACACATAAAACAATAGTCATGAATAATAAAATACAATTTAAATTTAATTATGCATTATTACTATCTTGCGCTACAGCAATTTGTGGATATAAATCTTGTCGCGAAACTATAAGTGTACTACTAATAAAATATGAAAGTGGCTATTCATTACTGTCTGATAGACCAGCTGCCTTTATTCCTATAATTGTATTAAAAAAAAATCTTTAAACTCCCTACAATCAGAACCTTATAGTGCTAAGTTATGTCTTAATGGAATGGGAAATAGAAAGTTTATCAACAGAATTACAAGTCTGTTAAGCTATTTAGAAAAACAGTTACACTATACTGAACATCTTAATCAAATAAAAACTAGTGGTTACTTTTCTTTACTTTATATTAACAGTAAAGCAATGTATACAAGAGAAATTAGTAGTCTTTTTATAGTACCTAATGAGATTCTAAAAAAAGTTTATATTTATAATAAAAAAGACAAACTGATACCTCAGGTATTCTTAATAAAGTTATTTGAGAAGCAGATAGGTTACCCAAAAAATTTTGCAAACTTGAATTTAGCTGTTTCAAAAATTATGACATGGTATTATGATAGAGGATATCAATGGTCTTTAGTGGAAATTAGGCAGGCGAATGATCCATCTTCTCTCGTAATTAATATTCATGAAGGGCTAGTAAATACAATTACAGTAGAATATTATACTCTTTCCTATAAAAAAATATGTGGTATCTCAAATACAGAATTAATCGAGCAATATCTTGGAGTAAGAACGGGGGTTCCAATAAATATTAATTTTTTACAAAAAAGAATTAATTATTTAAAAGATAACCAATTAGTTGGCGACGTTATTTACAGTATTGAACGATCGAATAGTGACTTAATGAGTCTAGATATTAAATTTCAGATACAAGAACTAAGAGATAAAGAGATACTAGTAATAGCAGAAAGGTCTTCTAAAACTTATCCAATTATTGACCATACATCTGACCTACTCAGTCAATACTCTAGTTTTTCCGATTGGCTAGTAACTTCCAATATAATCTCACCGTTAACTAGTAAACTAAAAGCATGCTACCTTAACCGTAAAACTAATTCTCAATATATATATATTAATACTTATAGTCTGATAAAAATATTAGCTTCTTCTATTTATTATCGAAAAACAATAATAAGTGATTATTTTAATTTGCTAAATTTATTAACTGGGGCCAAAAAAAACACTATTGGATTTCAGCTATATATGCGAAATCTAAGCTATGCTAAATCTTTTTGTATATTTAACATGAAATTTATACAGAATGGACTTAACATGAGAATCTCATATCTAAATCCTGCATTAAGAATAAATCAGAGTTTTAGCTTTCAAGTGGCTATGCAAATAATTAAGCAATATCACACTGGTACAGAAGAAGCTTTATCTTTATTTTCAAATAAAGGGGATTTTGCACAATATCTTGCTGAAAGCGTATTTACTTATCATTTTACATCTTATTTTTCACTATCTGAAAAAATATTACTTTCTCGAGATATTTATACAGATTCCAGATTTTACAACTCTGAGCACTTAAGTTTTTATAATAATAGTAAAAATGGAGCTATAAGCAATTATGATATTTTTAAGCAAAATAAAAAATTATTGTACCAAGAATTTCTTGCTTTATTATTAAGCATACGTTATCAAGACTTCAGTTATGTAGATTGGCCCTTAAAAGGTCATTTATTGGAATTGAAATCTTTCTACTTCACTCCATTGCAGAAGAGTGGTTTTTTACTTTACTCTTTGCTGGACAATTATAAAAAACTTTTTTCCCACAGAATTTATTTTAAGCAAGTATCTTGCTGTAATTTACCCTTATACTTCAGAAAGCATTTTAACCATATTTTAATTATTACTATGAAGTGTCAGTCAAACTTGAATATAGACACTATATATTTGCTACTAAGTAGTCGTCCAGCTGAAACAACCCTTTATAAGTCTATTCTTAATTTCTCTCTTAAAGTTAGAATGGAATATCTCGTACCTATAAGTAGGAGCCTAAGAATCTCTGTCTTTTATAACTATTTAGACTGTTTATCAATGAGACCGCTTAAAAGGCTAGCATATATATGGCAAGATTTAAAAAGTTATAAACAGGTTCAATACTTTCTATTGGAAAAATTTTCGTGTGGATTTGGGATTCAACTTAAATTGCCAATTAGGCAGATGCCACTGCTCTCAATTGAATATACTGTAAATAGTGGTCGCAATTTTTGTATTTACCTACATATCTATTATTAACGATAACTACTATAAAAATGAAAAACTTAAAATCTTTCTTTAACCGCAGCAAAGGAAAATGGATTTCACAAAGAACAACTTATGAACTATCTAATAAGAATATGAGTTCAGTGCAATCTCAAATCCAAACAAAGTTAGATGAATCACCATCAGAATCTACAATATTTGTATCATTGAATTGGGGGGAGATCTTTAGACAAATTAAAAATCACTCACGTGATCAGGATGTAAACAAATATAATGACAAATTTAACTTAGAATTTAGTAATCAACTAAATAGTCGTAAGCTATTCACACTATGTACAGCTACAGATCCTAGCCTAATTAGCTTTAAGACTAGATATGGCAGTACTACTGTAGATGAGACATATTGGTTTGCGACAAATAATTTGCGCCTAAGTACTAGCATTATTAAGAAATTTGATACTTGCGTAGCAGTATCTTTTTGCTCAGAAATTAAAGTTTAAGTCATCTGTAAAAGCAACTAATAACTTGTAAGCTATTAGTTGCCTTTGTCTGTCTAAGTTTTATATAAAAGAATATACGAAATTATATACTACTCTAAATCTTTACGGTTGGGATTCCTTGAAGGGTCATTAGATAAGAATCCAAAAACAAACAGAGAAATAAAGAAAATAACGGTAGTATAGACAAATATTTTCAAAGTAAACATATTTTTATCCTTAAAATCTATTAGTGTAGTATTTATATATCACACATAATTTTATATCACGATATGAGTTTCGGTACTATTTTATAAATAAATCAACATCTTTATTTTTTAGTAATGATTTATATTTTAATATACGTGATGTACTAAATACTAAATCTTTTTGTACTTGTTTCATACTGTTTTTGAATATTTTGTTGTTTCTATGGAGCTTCCCTTCAATTATTACATAATCTAATCTCTTTATAAGTTTAAAAATTTCTATAGATTTTTTGTTCCAGATAATTAAGTTGACTACAACTAATCTTTTTCTTTGTAAAAGTCTTACCTTTAACTTAATTATTTGATTTTTATTAGCACTAATTTCAATACTCTTGCAGCTCAAAACCTGCACTAGTAAGATACAACTATTCATATTTATATAAATCTTTTAAATAGTTTAGTATAAGAGATTATTTTAAAACTAGAACGATATTTCATTATCCTGTTGGCCTTGCTCATCACTAATATCTTTTAAGACTTTTAAGATTTTTCCAAAATACTCTTGCAAGTATTTTTCTAAAGACATAACTTCTGAGCTATCAATGCCTAAAATATTGTAAACTTCATGCATAGGAGCACTAAATTGATCTCCACTAGTTAAAATCTCTGCAAAGGCTAGACGGTCAGAAATATTCCAGGTCCATTGAAGAGTTTTAGTAATTTTTCTTAAAGCTGTTAATAATCCGATTGGAATTTGTGATATTTGCGTTTTTTGACCAGACAGCTTTTCACACAATTTAATAATTTCAGCTGATGTCCAGGCTGTGTTACCAACTAATGGTAAAATCCTATTTTCTGTGGAAGGAACGCCAAGACTTTTTATAACTAATTTTGCTGCATCTTGGGTATCAATATATGCAATTGGTGTAGATTCTCCGGTAACCCATACTGACTTTTTGTCTAAAATAGGAATTGCATATTGGTTAATTAATCCTTGAAAAAATCCCCCCAAAGAAAAAACTGTGTAATTTATATTAGATTTTTGAAGGAAATCTACTACTTGAGATTTCAAACTCATCAATGGAACAGCGGGGTACTTATCTGCATTTAATATTGAAAAGAAAATAAATCTTTCAACTTCAGCTGCTTTAGCTGCTTCAATTAATGCGATTTTACCATCTAAATCGATTTTTGTTGCATTATATGGATCTGTAGGACGAGATGTCGAAGCATCTATGACTGCTGTTACTCCACAAAAAGATTGTAAGATACTTTCTGGCAATTTCAAATCACCATATACGAGCTCTGCCCCCCATTCTTTGAGAAAAGCTGATTTTCTTAAATTTCTTACCATGCATTTAACATTGTAGCCTTCATCTAAAGCACGCCTTACAATTTGACGTCCTAGAGTTCCCGTTGCTCCAATTACTAGAAGAGTCATATTAATTAAAAATAAGTATGTATAAAGACATTGATTTGGCTGGCGACAAAGAGTACATTAGGTAGAGAGGGAATCGAACCCTCATGACCGAAGTCGTCACATTTTGAGTGTGATGCGTATACCAATTTCGCCATCTACCCTATTATAGACCAACTACTACGAGTAATTTAGTCTTTAGAGTAAAAATAATACTAAGTTTTAATAGATATGTCAACTTAAAAATTTATATTAGTAAACAACGGAGTCTCTTATGGCCACTTTTGAATTAATTCCTTATAGATTATATTTAAGTCAATCTAGGACCTGGATGCATACAATGAAAGCAGAAATTAAACTATATATCTTAACTATGTTATGGATTTCAATTTTTATTTTCTCTTATTATAAACTATGTATTATTGCTCTAAGTTTAATAGCTATTAGCCTTACTATAAGGAGTAAGCAAAGTATTATACAAAAACATTTATTACAAACCTTCTTAATGACAGCATTAACTACTTGCTTGTCATTTAGTTTAACCAACAGTTATAAACAATATTCTCCCACAAAACAATTACATCATTTATCTTGTTTAAATAAGAGCAAAGTTTTTCACAGTTACCAGCATACACAAAAAGCTAATATTTGTAATATTGCAAGTAAACAATTACAACTAACTTTAAAACCTTCACTATATTTTTTTATTACTATACATTCTATTAAACTAGTTATGATAACAACTTCTCCAGAAATTTTAGTAGTTACTGCTTATAAATCTAGAATTATAAATATGCTATTGAATAATGAGCTATTGTTTATGTTTTTACTATCGTCACATATTGTTACTAACATAATTAGAAAACTGGACAAAATTACTCAAGTAGCTAGCTTAAGAGGTCGCATAAATTTTCATAAATCATCAACAAGATTTTTAATACTTTCTTTTTTAATATTTGAAGTCTTTTTTTTAGAAATTATTAAGGAATCTAAAGAAATATCTCAAGCTCTTTATACTAGAAATCTTAATGAAGAAAATAGTAATTTTCTAAAAATCTACAAAGCAAGATCTAACATTAGTGATTGGTTAAATGCAATTATTGGAACATTATATTTTATTATTTTAGGTCTAGCATAATAAAAATCACTTGTACTTACGACTCTAGTAATACGAAGAGTAATACACTTAATTAGTAGTTTTAATATATAGAATTAAGATATTATATAAATAATTAAATGTTTCATTATGGTCAATACTCAAAATCAAATTTCACAAACTTCAGAGCTTGATTATATAGTTAATCAACCTTATAAATATGGCTTTAAAACTTCTGTTGAGTCTGAACAATTTCCAAGAGGAATAAATGAAAATATTGTAAGATTAATTTCTAAGAAAAAAAATGAACCTGAATATTTGTTGAACTTCAGGCTGAAAGCGTACAAAAAATGGGAAAAAATGAGTAGTCCATCATGGGCTCATCTTAAGCATCCGAATATAGATTTCAATAATATTATTTATTATGCTGTTCCCAAATTAAAAAAAGAATTAAACAGCTTAGATGAGGTTGATCCAGAAATTCTTGACACTTTTAAAAAATTGGGTATATCTCTAAATGAGCAAAAACGGATTTCTAATGTAGCAGTTGATGCTGTTTTTGATAGTGTCTCTATCGCAACTACTTTCAAGAAAGAATTATCTGAAGCTGGTGTAATATTTTGTTCAATTTCTGAAGCTGTACGAGATTATCCTGATTTAATTAATAAGTACTTAGGCACTGTCGTACCTTCTGGCGACAATTATTTTGCTGCATTAAACTCTGCAGTATTTAGTGATGGCTCTTTTTGTTATATCCCCCCTAATACAGTTTGCCCTCTAGAACTATCAACTTATTTTCGTATTAATAATGAAGAATCTGGGCAATTTGAAAGAACATTAATTGTAGCAGATCGTGGTAGTAAAGTGAGCTATTTAGAAGGCTGTACTGCTCCTCAATTTGATACAAACCAATTACATGCAGCAATTGTAGAGTTAGTTGCTCTTGATGGCGCAGAAATCAAATATTCTACTGTGCAAAACTGGTATGCTGGTAACCAAGAAGGAAAAGGTGGTATATACAACTTTGTCACTAAGCGAGGCTTGTGCTCTGGTAATAATTCTAAAATTTCATGGACACAAGTAGAAACTGGATCAGCAATTACATGGAAATATCCTAGCTGTATTCTGGCTGGCCATAATTCTCACGGAGAATTTTATTCTGTAGCTTTAACAAATAATTATCAAGAAGCTGATACAGGTACTAAAATGATTCATATTGGTAATAATACTAAAAGCAGAATCATTTCCAAAGGTATTTCTGCAGGTAAATCAAAAAATAGTTATAGAGGATTAGTTAAAATTGGGCCTCAATCATTTAATTCTCGAAATTACTCTCAATGTGATTCTTTACTAATAGGTCAGTCGTCTCAAGCTAATACTTTTCCTTATATTCAAGTACAAAATCCAACATCAAAAGTAGAACACGAAGCTTCTACTTCAAAAATTAGTGAAGATCAGATTTTTTATTTTTTACAAAGAGGTATCAGTTTAGAAGAATCTGTGGCTCTGATGATCAGTGGGTTTTGCAAAGATGTATTTAACGAACTTCCTATGGAATTTGCTACTGAAGCCGATCGTTTACTTAGTTTAAAATTAGAAGGAACTGTAGGATGAGTCAAACTATTTTAGAAATCAAAGACCTATATGCGTCTGTTGGCGGGACAACAATCTTAAAAGGTGTGAATTTATCTATTCAATCAGGCGAAATACATGCCATTATGGGTCCTAATGGCTCAGGTAAAAGTACACTATCAAAATTAATTGCAGGACATCCAGCTTATGCTTTAATCAGCGGAGATATCTTATTTTTTGGAAACAGTATTCTTGACATGGAACCAGATGAGAGAGCAAGGGCAGGGATTTTTCTTGCCTTTCAGTATCCTGTTGAAATTCCAGGAGTCAGCAATGCTGACTTTCTACGAATTGCATTGAATGCTCGTAGAAAATTCAAAGGATTATCAGAGTTTAGCCCCTTAGAATTTTTTCAGTTAATAACAGAGAAGATAAACCTTGTAGGTATGCAAGACAGTTTTTTGACAAGAAATGTAAATGAAGGGTTTTCTGGTGGAGAGAAAAAGCGGAATGAAATTCTTCAAATGGCTTTGCTAGACAGCAACTTATCTATTTTAGATGAAACAGATTCTGGGTTAGACATCGATGCACTTAGAGTAGTAGCAAAAGGAATTAATACTTTAGCAAAATCAACGAATTCAATTATTTTAATAACCCACTATCAAAGATTACTGGATTATATTATTCCAGACTTTGTTCATATTATGAGCAACGGCAAAATTGTAAAAACAGGAGATCTCACTCTTGCTCAAGATTTAGAAAAGCATGGATATGACTGGATTGTAAATTCTTAACAATTTATAAAAACATTGAGACTAAAGAATACTCTTTAGTCTCAATAATATTTGCTAATAAGAAGTAAGCTATTTAAGCTTTGCCAAAACCTTGTTTAACATCTTCGATTGCTCTTTGTAGCAATTCTTCACTAGATGTATCTAATTTTTTACTACTACGAACACTTTCTCCAAACTCTGGTTTAGAATTCTTTAAATCCTCTCTTAGCTCTCTAATAAATTCAGCTACTTTCGAGACTTCAATATCATCTAAGTAACCATTAATTCCAGTATAGATAATAGCTGTTTGTTCTTCAACTGGGATAGGAGAATTTTGAGCTTGTTTTAAAATTTCTCTAAGGCGTTGGCCTCTTGCTAGTTGATTTTGAGTTGCCTTGTCTAAATCAGATGCAAACTGGGAAAAGGCTTCTAATTCAGCAAATTGTGCCAACTCTAATTTCAATTTACCTGCCACTTGTTTCATGGCTTTTATTTGAGCAGCAGATCCTACTCTAGAAACAGAAATACCAACGTTAATCGCTGGTCTAATCCCTGAGTTAAATAGGTCACCAGATAAAAAGATTTGACCATCCGTAATCGAAATTACATTTGTTGGAATATATGCAGATACATCCCCCGCTTGAGTTTCAATAATAGGAAGAGCGGTCATACTACCTCCCCCTAACTCTGAATTTAATTTAGCTGCTCGTTCTAATAATCTAGAATGCAAATAGAATACATCTCCAGGATATGCCTCACGTCCAGGAGGTCTTCTCAATAGAAGGGACATTTGACGATAAGCTTGAGCTTGTTTGGTTAAATCGTCATAGATAACTAATGTTGCCTTACCTTTATACATAAAATATTCAGCTAAAGCTGCACCTGTATAAGGAGCAATATATTGTAAAGTTGCTGGACTGTCTGCATTAGCTGCAACTATAATAGTATAGTCAAGAGCTCCTTTTTCTTGTAGTGAAGATACAACTTGAGCCACTGAAGATGCTTTTTGTCCTATCGCGACATATACACAAACAACATCTTGCCCTTTTTGATTAATAATTGTGTCCAATGCAACAGCTGTTTTACCTGTTTGGCGGTCACCAATAATTAATTCTCGTTGACCTCGACCAATTGGGATCATAGAGTCAATAGCAGTAATACCTGTTTGCATAGGTTCACAAACTGATTGTCGCCCAATTATACCAGGAGCCATAGACTCAATTAGTCTTGTTCCATTGCTTGCAGGCTCACCTTTGTCATCTATTGGACGAGCCAACGGGTCAACTACTCTACCTAGAAAGGCGTCGCCAACCGGAATTTGAGCGATTCTACCAGTTCCTTTTACTGAACTACCCTCTAAAATATCTCTACCATCTCCCATTAGTACAACACCGACGTTATCACTTTCTAAATTTAAAGCAACCCCGATAGTTTTATCTTCAAATTCAAGCAATTCACCAGCCATAACTTCATCAAGTCCGTATACTCGAGCAATACCATCACCAACTTGTAAAACTGTTCCTATGTTGGCTACTTCTATGTCTTGATCATACTTTTCAATTTGTTGACGAATAATACTACTTATTTCATCAGGTCTAATGTTTACCATGTTTTTAATATTCTTTTTATTAATTGGAAATTCTAAATTGGTAATTGCTCAGATTAATGTTATCTGCTTTTTACTCTGTTTTAAGTTGCTACTACGTCAAGGTGTGAAGCCATCTGCCTTAGTTGTCCTCTAATACTAGTGTCAATAACTTTCGAGCCAATCTGGATAGTGAAACCACCAATTAGTTCAGGATCGACAGAAACAATTAGTTTTACTTCTTTAGCCTTAGTCATAATTTTGATTTTTTCCGTTAAGAGCTTTTCTTGATCAGAGTTGAAAGCAATAGAAGTATTAATATTTGCAATTGTTAGAGATTCCATTTGATAGGCAAGTTCCAAATACTTACTAGATATAGTATCTAACATTGCAATTCTTTTACGATCAACTAAAATCATAAGAAATGATAGTGTATTTTTACTAATTTGATCACCGAAAGTTGCAATAATGACTTGTTTTTTTGCTTCTGTAGTTTTTAATGGATTAGCCAAAAAAAAACTTTTCAGCTTTTCAGATTGTGATAAAATATTTTGTACTGACCGGATATCTTGGCTCACCCTCTCAGTAACTTTTTTTGTTTTAGCTAAGTCAAGAAGAGCAACTGCGTAAGGCTGAGCTATTTTTATAACAACATTATTACTGCTCATAGTTGATCTCCTAACTTAGCAATATTATTATCAATGATACGTAGTTGCATTTCAGAGTTCATTTGATTCTCTAGCTGCAACGTAACTCTTTTAAGAGCAAGAAACGTTATTTGCTGCTGTATCTGTCTTCGAATTTGTTTTTCTGCTGTTTCAATATTTGCTTTGCCTGTCATAGCAAGTCTTTCAATATCTAGTTGACCTTGAGCTAATATAGAACTTCTCACTTTTCCAGCTGTTAGCTGAGCTTCTTTTTTGATTTGATCTATAATAATTTGAGTCTGAGCAAGTTGTTTTTCTGATTCTGATAATCTTGCACTAGCTTGTTCTAATCTTTCTTCAGATTCTTGTATAGCTGCTAAGACTTTTATTTGTCTTGCGTTTAAACTAGATCCAAGAAATTGTTTCAACACATAAACAAGCCCAAATAAAAGCAACAATATATTGATAACATTCGCTTCAAAAATATCAGAATTAAAACCGAATTTGTGTTCACTACTATGTTCTGATAAGATAGTAATTATTTGTGGTATTTTTACTATATTATTCATTTAAAATTCTTACTATTTTAATATTTCACTTGGGAATCATGATTTTAAAGATTGACTACTTAATAGTTTAGCTTTAATTTGGTCGCTCAAGGTATCTACCTGATTTTCTAAAGTTTTAAGAGCTTCTTCTTTTTGAATATTCAGCTGTTTTGATGCATCAGCAATCAATTTTTCAGCATTCAATTGGGCTTTTTTAATATCTTCGGATACTATATTTTGCGCTTCTTTTTGAGAAGAAGCTATCTTTAACTGTGCATTGCGACGAGCTTCAGATAAATCTGCTTCATATTTTGCAGCTAACTCATCTGCCTTAACAAGCATAGAAGATGCAGTGGTCAACGTTGTTCGAATATATTCGTCACGTTCGTCTAGTACTTTAGTTACAGGTTTATAAAAAATAGTATTTAGTAAAACCATTAAAGTAAGAAACTGCAATGCCATTAAAGGCAAAGTACCATTAAAGTCAAATAAGCCACCTTCAATTTCTTCCGCTAATAGAATGGTAAATAAATCATTTTACTAATTATGTTTATAGTTAATAATTTGGTTTCAATTAAGAAAATTAGCTTTATAGTGCGCTTAGTCTTATCAGACTAAGCGCAAATGATTATTTTAACCAACGTATGGATTAGCGAATAATAGAGACAGCGCAACAACTAGGCCGTAAATTGTTAAAGATTCCATAAATGCTAAACTTAGAAGCAGTGTGCCTCTAATTTTTCCTTCTACTTCTGGTTGTCTTGCAATACCTTCGACAGCATTAGCTGCTGCACTACCTTGACCAATACCTGGGCCTATTGCAGCAAGACCTACAGCAAGACCGGCAGCGATAACGGATGCAGCTGAAACGATTGAATCCATAATAAATTTTAATTTTTTGTTATATGAGTAGAAAATTGACAAATTTCGGGTAATACTTCAAATCTAAATAATTAAATATGGTAGATTTAAATATTGTAATTATAGTATACTACTCTTCTCCATGACCTTCCATTGCTTCACCAATATAAGCTGCAGACAGAGTAGAAAAAATTAGTGCTTGGATTGAACTAGCAAACAACCCCAATATCATAACTGGTAATGGTATCAAAATTGGAATTAGCAGAGTAAACACGGATACAACTAATTCATCTGCTAAGACATTTCCAAATAATCGAAAACTTAGAGATAATGGCTTCGTAAAGTCTTCTAGAATATTGATAGGTAATAATACTGGAGTAGGTTGAATATATCTAGCAAAGTAGCCTAGACCTTTTTTGCTTAAGCCTGCATAGAAGTAAGCTAAAGAAGTAAGTAAAGATAGTGCTACAGTTGTATTAATATCATTTGTTGGCGCAGCTAACTCACCTTCAGGCAAATGAATCAACTTCCAAGGAATAAGTGCACCTGCCCAATTACAGCCTAGGATAAATAAAAATAAAGTAGCAATATATGGAACCCAAGGGCGATATTCATGCTCTCCGATCTGATTTTTCGCAATGTCTTGTAAAAACTCTAGTATAAACTCCATGAAGTTTTGAAATTTTTCAGGAATTCGCTGTAAATTTCTAGTACCTAGGAAAGATAAAGTTAAAAGTGTAGCAATTACTAACCACGAGACAATAAAAACTTGTCCATGTAATTGTAAACTACCTATTTTCCAATATAGATGTTTTCCTACTTCTACTGCTGACAAGCTAGTATATGGATTAAAATCTATGAGACTGTTTTGATACATAATAAATATTTCTTTTAAATAGTGCAAGAATCAAAAAATAAGTTTTTGAAGAATTGATATGCAATTAGTTTATTTTGAAGATTAGATTCTTAATAGATTAAAAGCAAAAATAAATTCTAATAGAGATAGCTATCTTTAGTTGTGGTTATTTTTTGTAAAAAACAATTATTGCTACCTATAATGCTTTTATGTTTAATTATATACTCATATATTAATTATTTAATATGATTATAGGTATTTTGCTACAAACTTTATTGTTTTATCCGCTCTAGACATTTTTATAATCTATTTTTTCTTTAAGATAGTTGCAACTTCATCTGCAAAGTCAGCTTTAAGGTTTTCTTCTCCTCCACCTAATACAAATCTAACGAATCGTCTAATTTTAATATTCTCACCTAAAACAGCAATATTCTGATTAATTAAATCTTTGATACTAATATCTTGGTTACGAATGAACATTTGATCTAATAATGAAAGCTCTTTAAGCCTTTTTTTTATTCTTCCTTCAATAATTGTTTCTGTTATATCAACTGGCTTATTTTTTAAATCATCTTTACCAGCTTCAACTCTTTTTTCTACATTTATGACTTCATCAGGTATATGCTGAATTGAAACATATTCCACATTTGGCGATGCCGCTATTTGCATAGCAATATCTTTAGCTAATTTTTGAAACTCTGGGCGGCGTGCCACAAAATCGGTTTCGCAGTTGACTTCAACTAATACACCTATTCTTCCACCTGTATGAATATAACTCTCTAATAGACCTTCAATAGCAGTACGACTTGATTTTTTATTAGCTGACGCTAACCCTTTTTGTCTTAATGATTCTAAAGCTTTTTCTTCATTACCGTTATTAGCTTCTAAAGCTTTTTTACAGTCCATCATACCTGCCCCAGTCTTATCACGTAAGGCTTTCACGGTTTGCGCAGAAATTTGTAGTGTCATATATTGTCAAAAATTTTTAAGTATTTAAATTAATTAAACAAATTATTATAATTCACTTTTGACAGAGTGAATTATTTCCTCTGCATCTGTTTGCCCATACTTTCCATCGTAAATCGCGTCTGCTATTTTACCAACAATTAGCTTAATTGATCTAATAGCATCATCATTAGCTGGTATTGGTATATTAATAATTTCAGGACTGCAATTAGTATCAAGTATACAAATAGTTGGAATGCCTAATTTTAAACACTCTTGTATAGCTGTAGTTTCTCGTTTCTGATCTATAACTACAACAATATCTGGCAAACGAGTCATATTTTTAATACCATTTAGATGTTTACGCAGTTTATCTAATTCTCTCCTTAGTACAGCAGCTTCCTTTTTTGGTAATTGATCAATAATACCACTTTTATCTTGTTCTTCTAACTGTCTTAGACGACTGACTCTAGATTTAATTGTTACCCAATTAGTTAACATTCCTCCTAGCCATCTTTGGTTAACATAATAAGAATCACATCGTTGTGCTTCTTGCGCAACTATACCTGCGGCTTGTCTTTTTGTCCCTAAGAATAAAACCTTTTTACCATCCGACGAAGCCTGTTTGATAAATTCACAAGCTTCTGTAAGTAATTGTGCAGTCTGCACTAGGTCAATAATATGTATACCATTTCTTTCTGTATAAATATATGGAAACATTTTAGGATTCCATCTGCGGGCTTGATGTCCAAAATGTACGCCTGCTTCTAATAATTCTGCCAGAGTAACAACAGCCATAGGATTGTTAATATTAAATAATGTGATTGTTCGGGAGATCCCTTTTTTGAGCTGATTAAATTAAATTATCATGATTCTAATAAGCCAATAATAAATTAACATACTTTTACAGTCGATTCAGAAAAAATCTTCTCATTTTATTCATTCTGTACTTTTATTACTAAAATAGTTGCGTGCGGTTCTATCATCTAAAATAATATCGTCTAAATCATCTCTAACGGATGAAGCAATATTTTCAGTACTATTCTCTGGAGTCAAATCTTTTTTCTCCAGGGAGACTATATTATTGTTTTCATAAGTATTAAAGCCAGTACCGGCAGGTATGAGTCTACCTATAATAACATTTTCTTTCAAACCTCTTAGCCAATCTAATTTACCGGATATAGCAGCTTCAGTTAATACCTTAGTAGTTTCTTGGAAACTTGCTGCTGAAATAAAACTTTCAGTGTTGAGTGATGCTTGGGTAATACCCAATAAAACGGGCCGATATGAAGCATTTAACTTATTTCGTAGAGTCATCGCTTTATTAGTTTGTTCAATCTTCTGCAATTCTACAAGCTCTCCGGGTAAATAACCTGTTTCTTCACCATTCTCTATTTTCACTTTAGAAGTCATCTGGCGGACTATGACTTCTACATGCTTATCAGAAATATTAACGCCTTGAGATTGATAAACTAATTGAACTTCTTTGACAAGCAGTAATTGTATCTCTTGAAAACTCAATCTAGCAGCTTCATATAAAGCCAATCCGCATTCAATGTATAGATTAAAACTTGCGTCTAGAATATCATGAGGATTCAATAATACATCTGTTTTCTTACGTGCCTCAAGAATTTCCTCAATTCTTGGGAGACCTTGTATGATATCACCCGTTTTTGCTCTGTCAAAAACTAGAACAGCTAATGTCTCTCCCCTTCTAATTAATGCATTATTATCCACGTGTAAAATTGCGCCACTGGAAACTAAATAAGGCCGGGCAATTCTTAATGTAACTGATTTAGAAGATACTTGAATGATTTGTCCAGAATCTAAAGAAGTCATGTTTTCAGTGATAAAATCACCGCAGCGAATCCAATCACCAACACGTACTTGATTCTTTGATTCTGATACATTAAAGGTTTTCTTATCAGAAGATGTCGCAAGTAGAATTCGCCTACTAGTATTCTTTTCAGAATAAATTTCTTCGACAGTCCCTTTACTCATTGCAATAATTTCTGTACTAGCAACAACCGTCAACGGCTTAATATATTCACCATTTTTAACAATAATTCTAGTTTGACTTTGTTTCTTTTCAGATTTATTCACATCAATACTTTTAATTGATAATGTTTCAAAGGTTGAAAGCCTCAAGTCAAAATAATTCTTACCACTTTCTTTTGCAGAAAATTCAATTGATGATATTAAGCTATCATCTGTATGCTCAATTTCAGCCACTAGATTGGTTGTGACCAAATGAACTCCTTCTATTGATTTCACTCTTTCTCCATCTCGAAAGGGGGTTCTTTTGACTAGCTTCAATTTAGTTTGGCTGGGGTTTTGTGATGCTAAATTATCAATTAAACTAGATTTTGTTTCAGGTATTGAATAAACAATGACTGGCCTAATAAGAATATAAGGCATTTGGTCATTTTCTATATACTCCCAATACACTAGCTTATCTGTCGAAATATTATTGCGTAGTGTTTCACCAGGTCTTAAAAAGCCTCTGCTTTTATCATTATTACTATAAGGTTCACTGAGCTTATATATGGATCCAGGCTTAATAATAATTTCGCGAACTATCCCGTCTTTTTGGATTATCTCAACAATGCCTGAACTTTTAGAAAAAATATTTTTAACTAGTTCAGTTCCACTCTCTATAATATCTCCATTATAAACTAGTAATAGTGATAAGTCTTTATTAATTTCGTGAGTTTCTTCTGAAATCCATAATATGTATCCAGGACTCAAAATTTCGTAAGCATCTTTATTTGAGCCCATTCTTTTTTTTGATACATTTAAATCTAAATATTTAATGATGCCACCACTTGTTGTTTTATACGTCTCTGACATTAACTCGGCAACTGTATAGCCATCATAAATTTTTTTTTGATTTGGCACAGCTTTAAAAAGAAACTTTTGTTTTTTTTCTGTTTCTAAAATATAAGATTCTTGCTTATTAATTAGATCTGTATAAATATAACAACCAGGAATTACGATAGACTCAGTAATAACTTGTATATTAGTAATGCTGCTATTAGTGTTTTGTTGTATCCTGACCTCTCCGGCATAGTGATTTATTAACTCTGTCTGCGCCAGTATTGTGCCAGCTTCAGTTTCATCTTCTTTTTCAACAATAATATTAGCTGAATCTGATATGCTATAAACTTCTCCTGAGAGCACCCAAATCAATCCACCTGTCTTAGTAATTCTTGTCGTATGTTGATTATTATCTGTTTCTTCAACTGTTAAGTTAGAAAAACAGATTTTGCCTGAAAGATCTGAAACTACATGTTTCTGAGCTCTTTCTGTCATTAGTCTATTTCTTCGAGGTGATTCAGCAATTACCTGATCTTTTGATACTAAAATACCATCTCCCACTAAAAGAGTGGTGCCTTTACTTAAATTAATTATTGACTTTTGATTTTTTCTCGATCGTATTGTAATCTGTGTTGAATTTTTCGTGATTAAGGCCTGTTCTCCATGCCTAGTGCGAACATCTGTATATGATTCAGTATCTAGACCTGTCAGCTGACCATCTAAGGGTGCATAAATTTGCTCTGCTAACTCACCAGTAAATACACCTCCTGTGTGAAATGTTCGCATCGTTAACTGAGTACCAGGCTCCCCAATAGATTGGGCAGCAATAATACCAACAGCTTCTCCTAAATCCACTAAACGACCATGGGCAAGATTCCATCCATAACAGTACTGACAGACTGAACTTCTGGAATTACAAGTAACAGGTGATCTAACTAGAACTTTTTTTTTTATACCAGATTGAGTTATCTCTTTTGCTAATTTGGGACTAATATCTTGCTTAGTATGAGCGATTAGAACATTTGTCTCTGGATGAAATACATTTTCTGCCAATACTCGACCCGACAAAGCTTGCTCTAGATTAATTAATATTTTTTGTGTATCGACTAAATCTTCGAGTATAATACCTTTATTTGTTCTACAATCTACTTCTCTAATTATCACATCTTGAGAAACATCAACAAGGCGACGCGTTAGGTAACCGGAATCTGCTGTTCTCAAAGCAGTATCAACTAAACCTTTTCTCGCTCCGTATGATGAAATAAAATAGTCTGTAACAGTTAATCCTTCTCTAAAATTACTAGATATAGGAAGATCAATAATTTGGCCCTGTGGGTCAGCCATGAGACCTCTCATGCCGACTAGTTGTCTTACTTGAGAAATATTACCTCTAGCTCCAGAGAAGGCCATCATATAAACAGCATTTAGAGGGTCTGTTTCTTTAAAGTATTTAATTACCTCTTGTTTTAATGATTCACTTGCATTATTCCATGTATCAATAACTTTTTGAAATCGTTCAACTGCTGTGATCTCACCTCGGCGATACTTGTTTTCGGTAACCTTAATTTCTTCAATAGTACCTAATAAAAGACTCTTTTTACTAGGAGGAATTCTTAAGTCTTCCAAACTTAAAGAAATTCCTGCCTGTGTAGCATAATGAAATCCTAGATCTTTAAGCTTATCAGCCATATTGGCTGCTCTCGCTATGCCGTAATTGCGAAAAGCCCAAACAATTAAATTTTTAAGTTCATTTTTATCAATGACCTTATTTGAAAAACTTGGCTGTGTAAGACTTCGTCTATTATCCACTAAATCTTCTCCATATTAATTATTTGCTTATTTAACTATGCGACCAGAGACTCTTGAATAATTTTATTAAAGATTATACGACCAGCTGTTGTTCTAATATATTGAACAATTCTTTGATGCTCAGCATCTTCTTTTATAATATGGTTACTGAAGAATTTCGTTGTACTATTATCACTATGTTTTTCAACTGTAATTGGGTCATTAGGTTGATCACCATCTACTAAGCCATCAAAACGAGCCCATATATAAGAATGTAAATCAACTTTCTTTTGCTCATAAGCCATAACTACATCTTCTAAGCTTGCAAAGTATTGTTTTGATCCCTGCTGTTGAGATGGATTATTAGCTGTCAAATAGTAGCAACCCAGAACCATGTCTTGACTTGGCATAATAATTGGCTGGCCTGTGGCTGGAGAAAGAAAATTATGGGGAGCTAGCATTAGTAGTCTAGCTTCGGCTTGTGCTTCTAAAGACAAAGGAACATGTACAGCCATTTGATCGCCATCAAAATCAGCATTAAAGGCGGGGCAAACTAATGGATGAAGCTTAATAGCTCTTCCTTCTACAAGGATAGGTTCAAATGCTTGAATACCTAATCTGTGTAATGTTGGTGCTCTATTTAATAAGACAGGATGCCCTTGGATAACTTCGTTTAAAACATTCCAAATAGAAGGTTCATTTTTTTGGATCATTTTTTTGGCCGCTTTAATATTATTAACCAAGCCTTGCAGAATTAATCTATGAATCACAAATGGCTGAAATAACTCTAGAGCCATTTCTCTTGGCAGTCCGCATTGATGAAGTTTTAGATGAGGGCCTACGACAATTACAGATCTTCCTGAATAATCTACTCTTTTGCCCAATAAATTTTGCCTAAAGCGTCCTTGTTTTCCTTCTATAATATCTGATAAAGACTTTAAAGGTCTGTTATTTGCGCCTACAACAGTTCTACCTCTACGTCCATTATCCATCAGGGAGTCAACGGCCTCTTGGAGCATTCTTTTTTCATTTCTAATAATAATCTCCGGAGCCAAAATTGACTTTAGGCGCGATAATCTATTATTCCGATTAATGATTCGGCGATAAAATTCATTCAGATCTGCAGTCGCAAATCTACCTCCATCTAATTGGACCATAGGTCGTAAGTCTGGGGGTATAACAGGAATTACTGTAAATACCATCCAAGAGGGATCTGCACCTGTTGCTATAAAATTTTCAATTAATCTTAAGCGTTTCATTTTTTTATTGAATTTTAATGAAGGGGTCTTAAAACTTTTTGGTGGGTTTGTCGCTTCAGACCGTAATGTTTCAGCGATGTATTCTAAATCTAAATCTTTCAATAATTTTTGAATAGCTTCTGCACCTATTCCAACTTCTACTTGATTATTCTCGTTTTGATTTTGATATATTTCCTCTTCGAGACTTTTCCATTCATAGCCTTCCAGTAATTGCTTATATTTTAAATTAATATCTGTGTTAGATTGTGTCACTACATAGGAATGAAAATAAACTATTTTCTCTACTTCTTTCACTTTTAAATCTAATGCTAAAGCAATATAACTTGTACTTCCTTTTAAATACCAGACATGAGTTACAGGCGATGCTAACTCAATATAAGCCATCCGATGTCTTCTCACTCGAGATTCTGTTACTTCTACGCCACATCGTTCACAAACTATACCTTTATAGCGAAAACGTTTATATTTTCCACAGTGACACTCCCAATCCTTAACTGGACCAAAAATTTTCTCACAGAATAACCCATCCATTTCTGGCTTTAGAGTTCTATAATTAATTGTTTCTGGCTTTGTGATTTCACCAACAATTTGTCCATTGGGTAAACTTCTTTCACCCCACTGTCGGATTTTTTCAGGAGAGGCTAAACTAATCTTTACGTAGTCAAAATATTGCTCAAACTGTGTCATAAATTTGAATACCTTAAAGTCAAATAATTAATCAATTTATTCAAATGTGCCATATTCAAAAGTAAATTAATAAAGAAATTGTTCAAAATCATCTACTGGAGGAGTATCGTAGTTAGTCCTATCTGCTCGATTATCTTTAGAGTCGGACATCAAATCGACTTCAACTGTACGTCTTTGGCCATCTTCAAATAGTTTTAATTTATGGACTGCGATATCTAGCCCTAATGACTGAAGCTCTCTCATTAAAACTTTGAAAGACTCTGGAGTACCTGGCTTAGGTATAGGCTTTCCTTTTACTATTGCATTTAGTGCTTCATTCCTAGCTTGCATATCATCAGACTTTACAGTTAATAATTCTTGCAAAGTATATGCTGCTCCAAAAGCTTCTAGAGCCCAAACTTCCATTTCTCCCAATCTTTGACCTCCATGCTGGGCTCTGCCCCCCAATGGCTGCTGTGTAACTAAAGAGTAAGGTCCAGTAGATCGTGCATGAATTTTATCATCAACAAGATGAACCAGCTTAAGCATGTAAGCTCTACCAATTGTAATAGGGTTATCAAAAGGCTCTCCAGTCCTACCGTCGAAAACTTGCATTTTACCAGGATACTGATCATTGAAAAGCCATTTATTGTTAGTCAGCAATGATGCTTCTTTTAATTTTCTATTAACTAAAGCTCTTGATGCTTCCGCTCCATACATCTCATCAAAAGGAATTATTTTAAAGCGTTTCCCTAAATAGCCACCTGCTAAGCCTAGTAAGCACTCGAATACTTGACCAACATTCATTCTAGAAGGGACACCTAAAGGATTTAAGACAATATCTACAGGGGTACCATCAGATAGGTAGGGCATGTCTTGCTTAGGTAAAATTCTGGAAATAATGCCTTTGTTACCATGGCGTCCTGCCATTTTGTCACCCACTTGAATTTTTCTCTTCTGCGCCACATAAACACGAATCATAGCATTTGTACCAGGAGGGAGCTCATCTCCTTTCTGCCTAGTAAATACCCTAATATTAACTACTCTTCCTTTTGCAGCGTTAGGGAGTCTCAACGATGTATCTCTGACATCTCTAGCTTTTTCTCCAAAAATAGCCCTTAATAATTTACCTTCAGGTAATTGATCCGCTTCACCTTTAGGAGTGATTTTCCCTACTAAAACGTCCCCAGCTTCAACCCAAGATCCTCCTACAACAATTCCGTTTCTATCTAAATCTTTTAAAGAATGATCACTTACATTAGGGATCTCTCTAGTGATTTCCTCTGGCCCTAGTTTAGTTTGGCGACATTCCACTTCATACTTTTCGATGTGAATGGAAGTATATAAATCATCATAAACTAATCTTTCACTAATTAGAAATGCATCTTCGTAGTTATAACCTTCCCAGGGCATATAAGCAACAAGAATATTCCTACCTAAGGCAATTTCCCCCCCATCAGTAGATGCGCCATCAGCTAAAGTTTGACCTACAACTATCTTTTCTCCCACCCAAACAATTGGGCGCTGGTTAATACAAGTATCCTGATTAGAACGATAATATTTTTTTAAGCGATAATGCACTGTTCTACCGTTATTATCTTGTATACCAATTTTGTTAGCAGAAACATAGTTGACATAACCTGAGGTTCTGCTAATAACAACCATTCCAGAATCTCGAGCAATTTTGGTCTCAAGACCTGTCCCGATTATGGGCTTTTCTGGATATAATAATGGGACAGCTTGTCTTTGCATATTAGAGCCCATTAACGCTCTATTCGCATCATCGTGCTCTAAGAAAGGGATTAATGATGTTACGGCTGATATTACTTGAATAGGTGAAATTGCAATATAATCTACTTGACTTGGTGTTGTTGTAATAAATTCCTGACGGTAACGGACAGGAATAATCTCTCCTTCAATATGATTTTGAGAACTAACTTTGACATCACCTGGAGCCACTCTAAAATTATCTTCTTCATCTGCTGTTAGATAAATTGGACTATCTTGATAAATAACTTCACCCTTATGTACTGGGTAAAATGGAGTTTCAATGAAGCCAAAAGCATTAACCCTTGCACAGGTTGCAAGCGATCCAATCAAGCCAGCGTTTGGACCTTCAGGTGTTTCAATGGGGCAAATTCTTCCATAATGACTAGGATGAAGGTCTCGAACAGCAAAGCCAGCTCTGTCTTTGTTGAATCCTCCTGGACCTAACGCACTAATTCTTCTCTTATGAGTTAGTTCTGCTACTGGATTCGTTTGATCCATAAATTGAGACAACTGACTAGACCCAAAAAACTCTCTTACTGATGCAATCAGCGGCTTAGGATTAATTAGATTAGATAAACTTAAGGAGTCTATATCACAGATCATCATTCTTTCTCTAATAATACGCTCTAAACGATTAAGACCTACTCTAAATTGATTCTGTAATAATTCTCCAACTGAGCGAACCCTTCTATTACCAAGATGATCTATATCATCAAGATTCCCTGAATTTTTATCTTTAATGTTAATTAAATAATCAATCGAGGATAAAATGTCTTGAGGAGAAAGGACTCGAAACGTTTTAGGTATATTAAGGCCTAATTTTTTATTAATTTTATACCGACCAACTTCCCCTAAGTCATATCTCTTTGGATCAAAAAAACGAGAGTAAAGCATTTGCTTAGCAACAGCAACTGTTGCAGGTTCATTAGGCCTGAGCTTAGAATAAACTATTAGTAATGCTTCCTCGTCAGTTACTTCCTCAATATTATTTTTCCCAATTTCTTTCGCTAATTCTTTAACTGAGTATATTTGAGATGCTGAGATGAGAAAAGCATATTTGCTAAGTCCTTTTTCAATTTCGTCCTTATTAAGGCCAATAGCGCGGAGAAAAATATATGCATTTACTTTGTGGGTTTTGTCTATTCTTATCCAAATTTCTCCCTTAGGGTCAATTTCAAATTTCAGCCAAGATCCTCTATTAGAAATCAGGCTAGCACTATAAATCTGCTTGCCATTTTTGTCTACCTCTTGCTTATAGTAAATTCCTGGGCTACGAATTATTTGGTTGATAATGACTCTTTCTGTACCAGATACAATAAAAGTTCCGCGATTAGTCATTATTGGCAAGTCTCCAATAAAGACTAATCTCTTCCTATATTTTTTATTTTTTATCTGTTTCTCAACACTCAGCTGTAAATGTGTCGATGATAAATCCAGTGATTTAAGAGGCTTCCCCTGGTCTTTAGAAGGTAAATCAATATCTTTTCTTGTTAACTTCGCAGGGACATATATTTGGGCACTATAGGTTCTATCTCTATTTTTTGCCTGTCTGACACTGTAACGAGGAAATTTTATCTTATAATCATTACCAAATAATTGTAGTTCGAGTCGACTAGTGGGATCTGATATACTCGGAAAGAATTCAAGCACTTCAGTCAGACCTTCTAATAGAAACCATTTGAAACTAGCCCTCTGAATTTCAACTAAATCTGGAAGAAGTTTATTTTTTAAGCTTATACGTTGAACCATACATCTCCTTTGTAACAAATTCTAAAATCGAAAAGTTTAACTATTATCAATAGAATACTTACAGGTAATAACTGAGCATAGTTCGCTACATTATTTCCTCTCTAGACACAACTAGAACATCACATTTTATTCAACAAAAAAGATTTTAAAAATTTTTTACACTATATATATAATTATTTTGGCGGTCAAAAAACAATTGAGACTATAGAAAAAACGCAATTAATACTTGTCTGTCTGTCAAGTAATTGACATCAAGATAGACAAGTATTATTTATTTAATCAATTCTGTTTTTTTTGAGCGTAAGACAATGCTCTCGCAAGTCTAGCTTTTTTTCTAGCACCAGTGTTAGGATGGAAGGCTCCTTTTTTTATTGCTTTATCAATCTTGCTATATACTTGAGAAATACTTGATTGCACATCATTCAAACTAGAACTTTCTAGATTGTCAATATTTAGAAGGCATCTTTTAATTAAAGTTTTTACAACCGATTTATATTTACGGTTAATGATACGATTTCTTTCCGAAGTTTTAATGCGTTTAATCGCAGAAGGGTTCTTAGCCACAGTAAATCCAATAAAACTTTTATAAAATATTTTTAGAAACGAAAATACACAAATTAGGGATCTATTCAAAAAGGGAATATGCGCCGTATTATAACATTAAAGAAAAACAATAGGCAATAGTTCACCAAGGGCTCTTGTTATTACTAAATAAATATCCTCATTGCATAAAATTTACAAAATAGTATTTAATTACATTAAACTAACTAAGCATATAAATATATATGAAAAAAATTGAAGCTATCATTCGACCTTTCAAGCTTAATGAAGTAAAACTCGCCTTAGTCAAAGAGGGTATTGGAGGGATGACTGTTATTAAAGTTTCAGGTTTTGGCAGACAAAAGGGTCAAACAGAAAGATATAAGGGATCTGAGTATTCTATTGATATCATTGATAAAATAAAAATTGAAATTATTATTAGCGATGATAAAGTGGATAAAATCATCGAAACAATTATTAAAGCTTCAAAGACAGGGGAAATTGGGGATGGAAAAATATTTGTTAGTAGTATTGAAAAAGTAATCAGAATTAGGACTAGTGACTTAGATTCTGAAGCTTTGTAGTATTTATACTTTTTTTAGACTTGATACTTTTTCATAAAACATGAGATAATAATCATTTATTATACAATAATAACTAAGGCGTAATATTAATGGCTAAAAGCAAAGGTGCCCGCATCGTAATAACTTTAGAGTGCTCAGATAAAGCTGCAGATGTTAATCAAAAAAGAAAACCTGGAGTTTTCCGGTATACGACTACTAAAAATCGACGAAATACACCTAGTAGAATTGAATTAAAGAAATTCTGCCCTAACTGCAATCAGCATTGTATATTCAAAGAAATTAAGTAGTTATTTATTTTATTAAAATAATCATATTATGGCTGTATATAGAAAAAGAATATCTCCAATTAAGCCAACAGAGGCTGTCGACTACAAAGATATTGACTTGCTTAGAAAGTTCATTACAGAGCAAGGCAAAATATTACCTAAAAGATCCACAGGTTTAACTTCCAAACAACAAAAGAAACTTACTAAAGCTATTAAACAAGCTAGAATACTTTCATTATTGCCTTTTTTAAATAAAGATTAAATACATATAGCTCTGTTTCATATGTTTTTGTGTAAACATTAGGAACTTTAATTAATTTGTTTACCACATTTATTGAATCTATTAGATTACCTCAAAGAAACTATTTATTAAAATTTTTATTCATTTTATAATTAATAAGAGATCTAACTTATTAAGCTAGATTCAGAATTACGGTTTCCCCTCTTTTAATTAATTACGTTGCATAGTTTATTTAAAAGAGGAGTTTACTTTCTTACATTTGATGAACAATAAAGTATTTAAGACAAGGATTTTTGCTTAGGTACAAGATCGAATGAATGAATCTTATCTCCAGGCTGCCATAATTGAAATTCAGAGATAAAAATTCCACATTCGTTACCAGCTTGAATTTCTTCTACATCTTCCCTGACACGTTTTAAAGATTCAATTTTTCCTTGGTAAATAACTTTTTCTTCCCGAATAACTTTAATCCAAGAATTTTTTAGTAATTTATTATTGGTAACTCTACATCCTGCTATTTTTCTATTGGCTAAAGAAAATACTGTACTAACTTCTGCTTCTCCCACTTGTATTTCTGAATATTCCGGATCAAGTAGATCTTCCATTCTTCCTATAACATCTTCAATTAATGCGTAAATAATTTGATAATTTTCGATTACTATATTGAACTTTGCAGCTGCTTGTTTTGCTCCAGGAGCAAAATTGGTATTAAAACCAATAAGGTTAGCACTTGTCGTCGACGCTAGCTCAACATCTGTAGCAGTAATTTCACCTGGCATGATTGAGACAACGTTTAATTGAACTTTACTTTGAGGAAATTGCGATAAAGAATCTAAGATAGCTTCTGTAGAACCTTGATTATCTGTTTTAATAATTAAGGAAATTTGCTTACTGAGATCTTTAGAATTAGTATTACTCAGAGTATCTAAAGTAATCCGACTATTGAGCGTTTTCTGTTTTTGTGCGATTACTGAATTTTTCGAAGTATTTTCAAAAGCCTTAAGCTTTGCTTCTTTGTCGCTTTTAACTACTAAAGCTATTTCTCCTGCATCAGGAACAGCAGATAAACCCCAAATTTCAATAACAGATGATGGTTTTGCTGAATCAATCTTTTTTTGTGCATTACTAATTATAGCTCGAATCTTTGCATAAGCCGATCCAATGACCATATTATCACTCGTATGTAGTGTGCCATTTTGTATTAAGAGGGTCGCTACTGGACCATGAGATTTATCTAAATGAGCTTCTACTATAACACCTTGTGCAGGCTGTGATGGATCTGCTTGTAGGTTTTCTAATTCAGCTAATAAAGTAATAGTTTCTAGCAATTTATCAATATTGTAACCAGTAATAGAGCTAATAGGTATTATAGGGACCTGACCACCTAATGTTTCAGACATTACATTATATTTCAATAAATCCTGCTCAATAATATCTACATTAGAAATGTCTTTATCTATTTTGGATATTGCTACCACGAAAGGAACACCAGCTTTTTGAATATGTTTGATAGCCTCTATAGTTTGAGGTTTAATTCCATCATCTGCAGCTATAATAATAATAGCTATGTCTGTTAGATTGGCTCCCCTTGATCTCATACTTACAAAAGCTTCATGACCTGGAGTATCCAGGAAAACAATTTTTTGTTTATTAGATTTACTTATATACTCTACTTCATATGCTGCAATAGTTTGTGTGATGCCTCCAACCTCTTTATTAGCATTATTAGATTTACGAATGTAATCTAATAGTGTCGTTTTTCCGTGATCAACATGTCCCATAACTGTAACAATCGGAGGTCTCTTAACATAGTTACCAGCATTATTAAGACAACTGTCAGTACTTAGATTAGTAGAGTATAAATTATCTTGCTCTTTACTGGATGCGACTGCTATACCAAAATTATCAGCTACTGATGATATTATTGAAGCATCTATTGTTTGATTAATAGTAACCGATATTCCTCTAAGGAACAAATATTTTATAATATCTGTTTCTTGTACACAAATTAATTTAGATAATTCTTGAATAGTTAGAGGATTAGTAATACTAATCGATTCTGGTATAGAGTTAGACAGATAGCTATCCTGAGTTTGGTTCTGAACTAATGATACTTTTTTTTGTCTTGTAGATCTTTTAGTATTAGTAAGTTTTTTTATAGCTTGAACTTTAGGTTTTGGTGGACGCATTAGAGAGATAGCTAAATCTCCTGCAGTCTGTGCAATATTAGAATGAGAATCTCTGAAGTTCTCTTCCTCATCATCAATATGTATTTTTGTTTTTATTTTTCTTGCGCTGCCTATTCTTATTTTTTTTTTATTATCTACTAAATCGTGGACTTTGTTAAAATTTTTATTTTTTTTATCAAGTTTAGGCGGAGAGCTCAACTCTAAGTGTTGATCACTACTAGATGTATGAGTGTCTGACTTCTCAAGGTCTAAGTGTAACAAATTATCATTATGAGCTGATTCTAGTCTAATTTTATATATAATCTGAGGATTTTTTAAATCTAATATCTTTTCAGCAGGGTTTATGTTTGGGCTAGATCCTGGGGATCGATTTTCAAAATTTTGATTATTTAAAAACATGAATGTTGATTTTGTTATCTAATAGTAACTTTTTAACTTTAATACATAGTTCAACGTAAAGAAAAATCAGATATGTCTGATAATATAAAAGATTAATCTCTGTTGTATTAGATTTAATATAACACTAAAGTCTTTTGTTAGTTATACAAGTTTAAAACTTTTTTGTGATGATACATGCTACATTGTAGTTTATTGGTATACAATCTATTTATTTAAATAGTACTGATTGTCAAAGATTTTAGAATTATCTAATATTTTGTTCATTATAAGCTTTTATTAAAGTTTTAAAATTATACAATTAAGTAATAATCGTTAATCACCTCCACGCCACTTATGCCACGATCTCAAAAAAATGATAATTTCATTGATAAAACATTTACAGTATTAGCAGATATTGTCTTAAAAATACTTCCTACGAGTAAAGAAGAAAAAGAGGCTTTTTCTTACTACAGAGATGGTATGTCTGCACAGTCTGAAGGGGAGTATGCAGAGGCCTTAGAAAACTATTATGAAGCCTTAAAACTTGAAGAGGATCCATATGATAGAAGTTATATATTATACAATATAGGACTTATTTACGCTAGTAATGGTGAATACGTAAAAGCTTTAGAGTACTACCATCAAGGACTAGAACTGAACTTCAAATTACCTCAAGCCCTTAATAATATTGCAGTCATATACCATTACCAAGGAGTTCAAGCAGTTGAAGACAAAGATACGGAACTATCTAAATTAATGTTTGATAAAGCGGCTCAGTATTGGCAGCAAGCTATCAAGTTAGCGCCTGACAATTATATTGAAGCTCAAAATTGGTTAAAAACGACAGGAAGAATAAGAAATATACAAGGATATTAATATATTTAAGATATAATTATATTAATAAATGAATCAAAATTAAAAACACTTTTCGCCTATAAGATATTTCTAGTATATAGTATACTAATTGCTCTATAAGACTCAAAATAACAACCGAAATTAAATCTATTGACTATATTTATGAATAAAAGCAAATATAATGGTTAGTACAACAAAAAGTACCGGATCTGTCACTCAAATTATTGGTCCAGTTTTAGACATCGCATTTCCTAATGGACAACTTCCAAAAGTATTCAATGCACTCAAGGTACAAAGCTCAGAAGGGACTATTACTTGTGAAGTTCAACAACTTTTAGGTGACAATAAAGTACGAGCTGTATCTATGAGTTCTACTGAAGGACTACAAAGAGGAGTTGCAGTTATTGACACTGGGTCTCCTATAGCTGTTCCAGTAGGCACAGACACTCTTGGAAGAATTTTTAATGTTTTAGGTGAACCTGTAGATAATTTAGGCCCAGTTAATTCCGAAAGTACTTTACCTATTCATAGACCAGCTCCTGCTTTTACTAAGTTAGAAACAAAGCCAAATATTTTTGAAACAGGCATCAAGGTCGTCGACCTATTAGCTCCATATAGGAGAGGAGGCAAAATTGGCTTATTTGGTGGTGCAGGAGTAGGTAAAACTGTATTAATTATGGAACTAATTAATAACATTGCTAAAGCTCATGGCGGCGTATCTGTATTTGGAGGTGTTGGCGAGAGGACGAGGGAAGGAAATGACCTTTATATGGAAATGAAGGAGTCTAAAGTAATTAATGCAGATAATTTGAAAGAATCTAAAGTCGCACTAGTATATGGTCAAATGAATGAGCCTCCAGGAGCTCGTATGCGTGTTGGCTTAACTGCATTAACAATGGCAGAATACTTTAGGGATATTAATAAACAAGACGTTTTATTGTTTATTGATAATATTTTTCGATTTGTTCAGGCAGGATCAGAAGTATCTGCTCTACTAGGACGTATGCCGTCTGCCGTTGGTTACCAACCAACTCTGGCAACAGAAATGGGAGCATTACAAGAAAGAATTACTTCAACAACAGAAGGCTCAATTACATCTATTCAGGCTGTTTATGTACCAGCTGATGATTTAACAGATCCTGCCCCTGCAACTACATTTGCTCACTTAGACGCAACAACAGTGCTATCACGTAACTTAGCAGCAAAAGGAATTTATCCTGCAGTTGATCCACTAGATTCAACTTCAACAATGCTACAACCTGGAATTGTTGGGAGTGAGCATTATTCTACAGCTCAAGAAGTAAAATCTACTCTTCAAAGGTATAAGGAATTACAAGATATTATTGCCATTTTAGGTCTTGACGAACTATCTGAGGAAGATAGACAAACTGTATCCAGAGCTAGAAAAATTGAAAGATTCTTATCTCAGCCTTTTTTCGTTGCTGAAGTTTTCACTGGCTCCCCTGGAAAATACGTATCTTTAGAAGATGCAATTAAAGGTTTCCAAATGATTTTAAAAGGCCAATTAGATGACTTACCAGAACAAGCATTTTATTTAGTAGGTGACATTGATGAAGCTATACAGAAAGCTGATAGCATGAAAGATTAATATAATTAACAATGACTTTAAATATAAGAATTATTGCTCCTGATCGGACTGTTTGGGATGCAGAAGCGCAAGAGATCATTTTACCAAGTAGTACCGGGCAACTTGGTATTTTAACAGGCCATGCACCTTTACTGACAGCTTTAGATATCGGAGTTATGAGAGTTAGAGTAGATAAGGAATGGATGCCAATTGTTTTGATGGGTGGTTTTGCAGAAATAGAGAACAATCAATTAACTATTCTCGTAAATGGCGCAGAAGAAGCTAGTCAAATTGACTTATCAGAAGCAGAAAAAAATTTAGAAACTGCAACTCAGTTATTAAGTGATGCATCATCTAATAAAGAAAAAATAGAGGCAACACAAAAAATTCGAAAGGCTAGAGCTAGAGTACAAGCTGCAACAGTAGCTATTGTATAAAGCATTTTGCTCAAAACATAAAACTTTAGTAATAAATACTAAAGTTTTATGTTTTATTTATGTAATTACAGGCAACTAAAACAAATCTAACTTAGACCGGAGCAAATATAGTCAAAATATAAGCCCATTTCTTTACCTGCATCTGGTCCAACTAAACTAATAGTAACTTCTTTCATAGCTAAAATTGCTTGAATTGTCGCACCAATGGGAACGCCCAAAGAATTATATGTTTCTTTTAGACCATTTAACACTCTTTCTTCCAAGATAGATGGGTCTCCCGCTAGCATTCCATAAGTAGCATAGCGTAAGTAGTAATCTAAATCACGAATACATGCAGCATAACGTCGAGTTGTATACATATTACCGCCTGGGCGCGTAATATCTGAATAAAGTAGTGATTTTGCTACCGATTCTTTGATAATCGTTGCGGCATTAGCTGCAATAGTAGCTGCAGCTCTTACTCGTAGCTCACCTGTTTGAAAATAGCCTCTTAGTTTTTCAACTGAACTATCATCTAAATATTTACCTTGAACATCAGCTGCATTAATAACAGAAGTAATTGCGTCTTGCATAACTTGTAAAAATTCCTTAATTTTAAATATCTAATACTCGGGGGTTGTATAACAAAATAACTGCACTCGTTAGAGATTTCAGTATTACTGCATGGCACCCAAAGTATAGTCAAAGTAGAAGCCTGCTTCTGCTGAATCTTCACCTGCAAGTAGTGAGCAAGCTACACTTTTCATGCATTTAACACCTTCAGCTACTCCTGAAATTGGTGTTCCTAAAGAATTATACATTTCTTTAACGCCGACTAGTCCAATCTCTTCAATAGGCGTCACATCTCCAGCAACTATTCCGTAAGTTACTAGGCGAAGGTAATAATCAAGATCTCTTAGACAAGTAGCTGTCATTTCTTCTCCATAAGCATTCCCGCCAGGGGAGACTACGTCAGGTCTTTTTTGAAACAGCTGTTGACCACCTTGTTTTACGATACGCTCACGATTATCTGTTAAAATTTGAGCTATTCTTAAACGACGTTGACCGGATAAAACAAAACTTTTAATTCTATCTAATTCTCCAGGGCTTAAATATCTTGCTTCTGCATCTGCATTTACAATTGACTTTGTAACAATACTCATGGATAAAACTCCTGTAATGCTTTTAAAAAGCTTAATACTAATTATTTATGATATACCTCAGAAAGTAATGAGCCTTTTGAATAAATTCATATCTATAACAAGTGAATGATATATAAATCAATACAAATACTGAGGTAAGTACTAAAACGACAAAGTTATCTGTTGTGACTTATTTTATTGATTGCCGAGTGCTTTTTTGAAACTAGGTACTATAATTGATAAATCTTGTTTAGTAAGGCGATTATATAATGTTTCTGTATTTGGAAAGTTGGCTGCTGGTAAAGTTGGAAATCTTCTATACGGGACAGTATCTTTACCGTATACAGAATTGTACTCAGTGCTTTCAACTAAATTACTAATAAATGCAGAAAGCCCTTTCGAGGCTAAAATTTGATTGAAGAATCTAATTTCTGCTTGGTTATTAGGAGCTCGCCCTAATATATGCTTCGTGCCTAATTCTATAACTTTTGTATTTGGATATGGCTGATAAAATTCTTTACCATATAACTCTGATAATGCTAATTTTTCTACTAATTCTTGGACATTGATTTCCCTATTCAAAAACGAGGATTCAATATCTAAGAACTCTCCTCCAATACTAAAAGAATTAAGATCTCTTTCAAAAATTTGACGGTATGTTGCTCTTAAAGCCTGCTCTAATACTTCTTTATTACTACTATTATTCACTTCAAATACAATAGATTGATCTCTCAAAGAAGTAACACCTTGGGAAATACGAGACTGAATATCATTACTACTTCTTATTTCTTTTACAGTGCCCAATTCAACAAATCTAGCAGACTTATTAGTAATGACTTTTTTGAATCGCTGATCAATAATACCTGGCCTTAAGCTCCTTAAAGCAATGCCTGCTGGCGTACTATATCTTTCATAAGGGACAATATTATCTCCGAAAGTTTCTGTATACTCTGAGCTGTCAATTATTGCATCTATCACTTGGTAGTAGCCTTGCTTATATGCAATATCAAAATATTTATTAATTTCTTGACGTCCATATGTAGGACGACCTAATAATCGATTATGAATGTATTCAATAGCTTTACAGATATATAATGGCTCCCAGTAAAGTGATCTAAATATACTCGACTTAGCTAATTGTCTAATAAATTCACGAACTGAAATTTGATTATCTTTTAGTTGACTTTCTATTGGCTTAAGAAGTAATTTTTCTTCTTGATAAACTTCTCTACCAAAAACTCTTAGATAGGCGACTTTTGTAACAACATCTACTGATTTTTCAATATTTTCAGAAGAATCTGGTTTTACAAGAGTGTTGGAGAATTTAAAAATCTTAGGACCTAAGGATCCTGCAGGCTTAGGTCTTACCTGTGGGTTACTGATCTGGTTGTAGATCCCTGGACCACGTCTAACTAGGATTCTTCTAGTATCTTTACCAAAAAGAGCTTGTCTTTTTCGAGGATCTTTATTTTCTCTAGGAAAGATAGCTCCAAATTGGATTGAAAGCGGATCATTACCTATTCCATACGGATGCTGATCAGGTAGTGCTTGCTTATAGTCACTAAAGAGAGTTATAAACTGAGGCACCTTACGAAAAGGAGCACTATAGTTAAGAAGATCTATTTGAGGTCCCCAATTACGACACTCTTGCGGCTCTTCACCTAAATTCCTAAAGTAAGGTACTGTTTCTTCTCCGAAATAGTCTGTGTATTCAGAAGAATTTAAAATTGCATTTACTAGCCCACTTAGACCATTAGATGATAGAATAGCAAAATATTGCTGGAACTCCTCTAGAGAGCTTGGACCTCTACCAAGGAAATGCCTGAATGCTAATTCTAATGCTCGACTGTTGACAAAAGGTTCATAAAACTGCTTTCTATAGATGCTTGAAGTTCCCAATGCACGAATAAACTCTTTGATTGAAATTTGGCCATTTTTTACTTGAGACTCTAAATTGGATAAAGAAAGATTATATGCTTTAGCAATATCTCTCTCAAAGATTTGTCTATAGCAAGCTTTAACAACAATATTTTTTTCATCAGCAGATAAGCTAGGCTTCATAACAAAACGAGGTATTGAAACTCCTGCTTGTGCATAAGTCTGGGGAAGACGTAAACCCTGTAAATCTCCGGATGTCCTTTTTCTTAACTTGTCAGTCAAGGATGGAGCTTCAAATTCAGAAATCACAACATTAAAGTACTCTTTTACTAAATCTTGACCTTTAATATCTTCTTCAAATATTAATAGAGCAGTTCGTCTCATCTCTCTAAGTGCTACAATGGCTGCTGCGCTCGAGCAAGCATTATCAATTAACTCTCTCAATCCTCTGATGTTAACAGATAAAATATTAGGATCACCCGAAACAATTGCATATGTTAGATACCGTAAGAACCAATCCAAATCTCTCAAAGATTTTCTCATTCTTGTAGTACCATATCTCAAGACATTTATAGGTTTAAATCCAGGAGGGGTTGCTCCCCCTGCATTAAACAAGGAACGGAAACTTTGTCCAAAATCTCCTTGTATATTTCCAGATAATTCATTAATTTTATCTTGAGAACTTTGATCTCCTGCAATAATAACAGACGCTTGTGGGCGCTCTAGATAAGAAATTGCGGACCCACCTACAAATATTTTATCTGCTGCTCGGGCTACAAGGATATTTGCATTTTTAGTTAAAATATCTGCAACTTCAAGTCTTTTTGGGCCAGAATTTAAAAAAGAAACTAATTGATTTAATTCTCCAAGCTGTAAAAATCGGTCTTGCTGCTCTGCCTGAGTAATAGTTAAAATTGAGGCAGTCCGATAAAGCTGGGGGCGTGCTAATGGGCTTCCGCCACTTGCTTTGATACTCATTACTTTATTTATCTCCTTAACTTATATTACTTGCTTACGAATGCAAATATCACTTGATATTTACAACTATTTAAAGATGCTATGCAAGCTAATTGGTTTTCTATATTATTAGGTACTAGTACTTATAGTACAAAGAGTCTTACAACTAACTTCTATAAATACAAATTTTGTAATACTTCTATTAACATTTATCAAAAGTATATGTGAGTGATTAGCCTTTTATATTAAAATGTAATTAATGAGTGATTAATGTTAAATAAAGTATACTTACTAGGTTGTATAGATAGTAAAATTCAATATTTATTCTACAAACATTAATCACTTGACTGTTTGACAATTATGTAATTGTTCTTGCTTTTAATTGGTTTAGACTAGTTTTACATTTTTTCTCCCGTAAATAATATTAATGATCGATTTGTATGAATTTAGAACCACATAACAACCTATTAAATAACAAAAGCACAAACCAGCAGGATATACCTGAGAACGACATACCAATGTCAATTACAGAACATTTAGAAGAATTAAGGCAGCGGACTTTATTTGTATTTTTATTCTTTTTACTTGCGGCAACTGTTAGTTTTACACAGATTAAAATAATTGTTGCTATACTTCAAGCTCCAGCTATTGGTATTAAATTTTTACAATTAGCGCCAGGTGAATATTTTTTTTCATCTATTAAGGTTGCAATATATTCCGGGATTATTGCAACAACTCCATTTGGCGTGTACCAAGTTATATTATATATACTACCTGGACTAACTGGGAAAGAGCGAAAAATTGTTTTACCTATATTAATTAGTTCTGTATTGCTTTTTGTAACAGGTGGTATATTTGCTTACTTTATTTTAGCTCCAGCAGCATTAACATTTTTAATTAGCTATGGGTCAGATATTGTAGAACCCTTATGGTCTTTTGAACAATACTTCGACTTTATTTTACTACTTTTATTTAGTACAGGATTAGCTTTTGAAATTCCTATCATACAATTATTGCTGGGTGTTTCTGGTACATTGTCTTCCAATCAAATGATTCGAGCTTGGAGATATATTATTATTATATCGACAATTGCTGGAGCCATTCTGACTCCTTCAACTGATCCAGTTACCCAATTAATAATGTCTTCTGCTGTGCTAATACTTTATTTTAGTGGGATTGTTATATTACTAATCTTAAAAAAGTAAACATAGTATTATATTAGTCTTTTATACAATAAAATACTATTGTTATCATCAGTAAGTAGTTAGTCTTTCTTCAATTATGAATTCCTAGCTTTGATTTAGTCTTGTCTTATCATTTAGCAAATGTGTATACATCAACTTATTTTTCCTCAAATACTTGTACTCTATACTTTTTTACCATTCTAGGATGCTTAGAATTTGTTCTTTAGTCTATTTACTAAGTATATATAAAGAAAATTTAGTGTTGATTATGGTAGTCTATACCAACGTAAAAAGTATTTTATTATGAGTTTTATTTATATAAAGGCTTATTCATTATATAGTTATAACAGTAAGTCTAATTAATAGTTTTTCATGCTTAATTAAAGTAATAACTCTTAATTCTTTTGGCAGAAAAATCTGTCTTAATATTTTATCAAAAAAACAGAAAAATGAAGCTAAATAGTCTAATTAACTTAATTCAAAAGTCTATATATTCTTGTACACTTTTATTAATTATTTTAAATGTTATTTGTGTCGCACCTAATTCTAGTAATGCATTCCCAATTTATGCGCAACAAGCTTATGAAAGTCCAAGAGAGGCAACTGGTAGAATAGTTTGTGCCAATTGTCATCTTGCTCAGAAACCGGTAGAGATAGAAGCGCCTCAAGCGGTACTACCTAATACTGTTTTTGAAACTGTTGTAAAGATTCCATATGATAGCAGTTCTAAACAAATTTTAGGTAACGGAAGTAAAGGAGGATTAAATGTCGGCGCTGTTGTCATACTACCTGAAGGATTTAAGTTAGCTCCTGCTAATAGATTATCTACAGAATTAAAGGAAAAAACTAAAAATCTTTACATTCAACCGTACAGTGCTAAACAAAATAATATTTTAGTAATCGGTCCTATTCCTGGTGACAAAAATAGGGAAATAGTTTTTCCAATACTTTCTCCTGATCCTGCAAAAGATAAAAAAGCCCATTTTTTCAAGTACCCAATATATGTTGGCGGAAATAGAGGTAGAGGGCAAATTTATCCGACAGGAGATAAAAGCAATAATAATATTGTGAACGCTTTAAGCAGTGGTAAGGTTAATAAAATTGAGACACTTGATAAAGGAGGATTTGTAGTTCACGTTACTAACAGTACCAATATCGAATCAACTCAACAGATTGCACCAGGTCTTGAGCTAAAAGTTAAAGAAGGGGAAACCGTGCAATTAGATCAAGCTTTAAGTATTGATCCCAACGTAGGTGGCTTTGGCCAAAACGAAACAGAAATTGTTTTACAAAGTCCAAATAGAATCAAAGGCATGATTGTTTTCTTTTTCGCTAGTGTTTTAGCTCAAATCTTCTTTGTATTAAAGAAAAAACAATTCGAAAAAGTTCAAGCGGCTGAAATGAACTTTTAAATCAAAATAAAACTGGCACTTACTATCAGTAAAGTGTGAATACTTTATTAACAGAATGTACCAGTTTTTATGTTATGTAGTAATTGCTTTTGAAGATATTATAATATTTTTCACAGAGTCTATAATTTGACTCGGCTGGATTACTGTTGCCTGTTCTAGACTACCATTATATGGTGTTGGTATATCTTGTGAAGATAGCCTTACTACAGGAGCATCTAATTCATCAAAAAGGTATTCATTAATTTGTGCAATTAGCTCTGCTCCAATTCCAGCGGTTTTCATACATTCTTCTACAATTAAAACTTTATGAGTTTTCCTTACTGAAACCGATATCGAGTCTATATCCAAAGGTTTTAGAGATATAAGATCTATAACTTCTGGATCATAACCTTCTTTTAGTAAAGTTGGTAATGCTTGAATAACATGGTGCCTCATTCTAGAGTAAGTTAAAATAGTAATATCTTTTCCTGACCGTACAACTTCAGCTTTATTAAGGGGTAAAAGATATTCCTCTTCAGGAATCTCTTCTTGCAAATTATAGAGTAAAACATGTTCAAAAAAGACAACTGGATTATTATCTCGGATTGCAGATTTCAGTAATCCTTTCGCATTATAAGGAGTGGAGCAAGCAACTATTTTTAAACCCGGGATAGCTTGGAAATAAGCTTCTAATCTCTGGGAATGTTCAGCTCCTAATTGTCTTCCGACTCCCCCTGGTCCTCTAATAACTAGAGGCAATGTAAAGTTTCCTCCAGAAGTATACCGCAACATACCTGCATTATTAGAAATTTGATTAAATGCTAATAATAGGAAACTCATATTCATGCCTTCAACAATTGGTCTTAAACCTGTTATAGCTGCACCAATTGCCATACCAGTAAAGCTATTCTCTGCAATCGGTGTATCGAGAACTCTTAAATCACCATATTTACTGTGCAAATCTTTAGTAACCTTATAAGACCCGCCATAATGGCCAACATCTTCTCCTATTACACAAACAGTTAGATCTTTCTCCATTTCCTCATCTGTTGCCGCTCTTAGAGCGTCAAACATAAAGATTTTACTCATTTTAATATTTGGTTTTTATGATTTCGCCACTACTACAAAGTAACAGCTAAGACTCAATATATTCTTTATTGATCTGAAAAAAGATATCTTTTAAGTTCTGAGATATTGGGTTCTGGGCTAGAAATAGCAAACTCTACAGATTGTTCTAACTCTTTTTTAACAGTAGTTTGAATATCATTAAGTTCACCTAAATCTGCAATTTTATTATCTAGAATATATTTTTTGAGTTTTTTAATAGGGTCCCTTGCAACCCAAGCTTCTTTTTCTTGTCTTGATCTTAGCTCATCAGGATCTGCAAGAGAATGGCCGCGGAATCTATATGTTAGTGCTTCTATTAGTGTTGGCCCATCACCTTGTCGGGCTCTCTGGACTGCTTGGCTTGCTGCTTGCCTTACAGCTAGTACATCCATTCCATCAACTTCAATCCCGGGAAGACCAAAAGCTTCTGCCTTTTTATGTATTTCTGGTATTGAGGAAGATCGGTGATGGGCCATACCGATAGCCCACTGATTATTTTCAACAATAAATATGATAGGCAACTTCCACAAAACTGCCATATTTAAACATTCGAAAAATTGTCCATTATTAGTAGTGCCATCACCAAAAAAGCAAGCAGTAACCCTTAATTTTTCTGTTTTTTTCAGTACTTGCTGACGATAAATACTTTGGAAAGCGGCACCTGTTGCAACAGGTATGCCTTCAGCAATAAATGCAAAGCCACCTAAGAAATTATGAGGTGCAGAAAAAATATGCATTGAGCCTCCTCTACCTTTGCTACAACCTGTTTCTTTTCCAAATAGCTCAGCCATAACGTTTTTCGATGGAACGCCTTTACTTAAAGCATGGACATGATCCCGATAAGTACTACAAACATAATCTGTAGGATTGAGAAGCTTAATTACACCTGTAGAAACAGCCTCTTGACCATTATAAAGATGAACAAAGCCAAACATTTTCCCTTTGTAATACATCTGAGCACACATATCTTCAAAATTTCTACCTAACAACATATCTGCATATAAGACTAATAAATTACTCTTATTGAGACTAGTTGAATTATAGTTAGTTAGCGGCAATTGAACTTTCTTAGGATGACTCATAATTTATAAAGAGACCTCTTATTATATATAGAAAATTTGAAGTGAAGTTATCAATAGAAAACACATAGATAAAGATTTATAAATTATAATATGCTTTTTACTAAAGACTTTAATAGTTATTTACAACTTGTTCAGTATATCAAATTAATTTTGCTTATACTACAAATATCTAAAACTTAGATTAGAAGCAAAGAAGTGTTTGAAAGAATAGTTAAAACAAATATAAATAGAAGTAAACAGAATTATTCGAAAGAAAATGATTATCATTAATTAATAAATACTTAATATTTCTAAATATTTTCAAATTAATGGCTATATCATCATCTTTATTTTATCCTATTGAGAAAGAACTATACAGTCTTGAAAAAAATCTAAGAGCGGTTGCCGGGACACGTCATCCAATTCTATATGCAGCAGCAAAGCATCTCTTCGACGCAGGAGGAAAACGAATTAGACCTGCTCTCGTATTTTTAGTAGCTAAAGCAACATCTGAACAGCAAGACATTAATACTGGTCAGAAGAGGCTAGCAGAAATTACCGAAATCATACATACTGCAAGTTTAGTGCATGACGACATTATTGATGAATGCACGACGCGCAGAGGCGTTAAGACTGTGCATAATTTATTTAATACTAAAATTGCTGTCTTAGCTGGGGATTTTTTATTTGCACAGTCTTCTTGGTATCTGGCTAATATTGAAAATTTAGCGGTGGTAAAAGCTATCTCTAAAGTTATTACCGATTTTGCAGAAGGCGAAATTAGGCAAGGCTTAGTTCATTTTGACCCTAGTATTTCAGTGGATGCCTACATTGAAAAATCATTTTATAAGACTGCCTCACTCATTGCTGCTAGCTGTCGGGGTGCAGCTATGCTGAATGGATCTAATGCTAATGTAAATCATGATCTATATCTTTACGGTAAACATATGGGCTTAGCATTTCAGATTATGGATGATGTTCTAGATATAACTGGTTCTACTAAAAGCTTAGGGAAACCTTCTGGGGCTGATCTAATCAATGGAAATTTAACATCTCCTATTTTGTTTTCACTTACTCGAGAAGTAGACTTAAACCAGCTTATCCAAAGAGAATTTTGTGATAATACAGATATAGCCTCAGCATTATTTCTTATTAAAAGAAGCGGGGGAATTACAAAAGCAAAAGACTTAGCAAAAGAACAGGTACAGGCGGCACTCTACTGTATCCAGTTTTTACCAAAATCTGTACCTGTATCTAGCTTAAAAGAATTGACACATTTCATAATCACAAGATTATCGTAGAATACTTGCTAAAATTAAAATGTTACTAACTAGTTTTTTACTGTTTCCAGGATAGTCTGAAAGGTCTGAATATCATTACTAGCTAACTGCGCTAGCATTTTACGATTTAACGCAATATTATCTTTTTTTAACGCACTAATAAAAGTACTATAATTCATGCCTTGACTGTGAGCTGCAGCATTGATTCTAGTTATCCACAGCCGACGAAAATCTCTCTTTTTCCTCTTTCGACCGACATACGAATATCGGAGAGCTTTAAGAACTTGCTGTTTAGCTGTGCGGAATAAACATTTATGTGCACCTTTAAAACCTTTAGCTAGCTTAAAGATTTTAGCTCTTCTTTTTCTTGCAACGTTACCTCTTTTGACTCTACTCATAAAATATTACTTTAAATTTAAATTATTACCAGCTTACTAAATGGGCATTCTTATCTATTTATTATAAATAAGGTAGGTTTATAGCGATATTTTTAATATCTTTTGAGTCAACTAAACATGTAGAAGAAAGATGTCTTCTTTGCTTTGATGACTTCTTTTGTAGTAAATGACTTTTAGAAGCTTTATGTCGAAGAAATTTTCCTGATGAAGAGACTTTAAATCTTTTTGCTATCGCTTTAGATGTTTTTAACTTAGGCATATTATGAACTTTTAATGATTAACAAAAGTCTGAAAAGCCTGAAGATGTTAAATTTAGACTTTTCAATACTTAGGATAATCTTAACACAAATTATTTTACTTACTATAGGGTTTAAATGAAACAATTTATATATAAAATACCAAAAAGTTAGTCAACAGCGGCTACAGTTGATTTATATTTTGCTTTGAATTTTTGTATGGTATTAGCAATTAGCATTGTTATTATTTTAAGAGTACTTGAATTCAATTCCTCAAACATTTTCATATTTAATGTAAATGAGATATTCGCCTCTAGAACAATATTCTGTATTTGGTAACTAGATAAAGGAATTGTATCCAATGCAGCCCTGTACTTATCTTTAAATGATTTATCATCTTTTATTTGATCAAAATCATAAAATCTAGTACCTCTTGCATCTGATAAATTCATCGCACCTCTAGCTATTTTTTTTAAAATTTGACCACCAGATAAATCCCCTAAGTAACGCGTATAAGCGTGAGCGACTAGTAATTCAGGCTGTTGACGGCCTATACTATGAATTCTATCAACATATATTTTTGTTGCAGGAGATGGTTGAATAAAATTTAGCCAATCTGAACCATAATAATAGCTTAAATCTTCTGAAAGACTTATTTTTCTATTAAGTTCAGTAAAATATATGGGTTTAATAGCTGGATGATCTTTATTAGCCAATAGTTCTTCCTCTATCGCACAATAAACAAAATATAGATTAGCAACTAATTTTCGATATGACTTTTTATCTACGACGCCTCCTAAAAAGGATTTCACAAAACTGACATTTTCTGCCATACTATGGGACTTAGTAGTACCTTCTCTTAATTCATTCGCTAAAGTATTAACCATAATATCAATCTTCCATTTTAAAAGGTAACAAACTAAATATGAACGGGTAGCTATGTATTTAAACTTAAGTTGTACTAGCTAGGCTGCTGCAAAATAATTTTTTGATTTTATTGGGTCTGGGTTCATGGTTCTATCACCAGGCTTCCAATTAGCAGGACAGACTTCGTCTGGATGAGATTGAACATATTGAATTGCTTGCAAGACTCTTAAAGTTTCTTCTACACTCCTACCAAACTCGAGGTTATTGATTGTAGAATACTGAATAATTCCTTTAGGATCTATAATAAATAAACCTCTTAGGGCTACACCATCGCTGTTTAAAACATTATAAGCTGCACTAATCTCTTTTTTTAAATCTGATACCAATGGATACGAAAGATCTCCTAATCCTCCAGATTCTCTGTCTGTCTGCAGCCATGCAAGATGGGAATACTCGCTATCCACTGAAACACCTAAAACTTCTGTATTAAGCTCAGAGAAAGCATCATATTTATCACTGAATGCTGTAATTTCTGTCGGGCAAACAAATGTAAAATCTAAAGGGTAGAAAAATAAGACAATATACTTATTTTTTAAATCTGATAATTTTAGCGTTTTAAATTCTTGGTCATAAACAGCTGTGGCTGAAAAATCAGGAGCTAGCTGACCTACTCGAAGACAATTTGGTCCAGAAATCATGAATTTTTCCCAGAAGAATTGATATAATTTTGTTATTTAATAGATAATTATATAACAAATTTTAGTATATATTAAAATGCTATCAGTCTTTTAAAAATTACTCAATGATATAATAAATACTATTTTTATAGCGGGGAATGGATTTGAACCATTGACCTTCGGGTTATGAGCCCGACGAGCTACCAGACTGCTCTACCCCGCGAATAATTGAAATTATAATAATCTATGCAAACATATAAAAGCAAATGTATTACATAGTTCAGAAGTAAAAAAATAAGAGCACAGGGACACTGATTATTACGCTTAAAGACGACAAAGTGTTTTTTACTTTGTTTAAGAGAGGAAAGACTTCATATAAGCCAATAAATCGGTCTTTAAGAAGAATTTCAGACGGCTTTACCCAAATTTGACCATCATACCATCCAGACTCTTCGTAGAATACAGTGGCACTCATTAAACGCTTTACTACATATGACCATCCTAAATACAATCTAATTAAAATGAATCCGGTCATTAAACTGGAAGTAATGAATTCTGAAAAGAAAAACTTCAAAGGGAGCTGAGCAATTGGAAAAATTGAGAGTAATATTGGACTAACTAATAAGCAATTAAATAGTAGTGTAATAATGATTTTGTTGTTATATGATCTATTACTTAAAGTTGGCCAGCAAAAGAACCAAGAATTTTTCAAGGAAGTGTATTCGTTAACAGGTTGCTGCTCTTCTGGAACAGGACATTGAATATTATATAAATTCATTGACATTAAAAAGTATTATACTAAAAATTGATTTTTTACATTATCTAGATGATTATAGATTTAATTAACTGCAATTATAGTAGTTAATATAAGAAATAAAATTAGAAATAACCACGTAACTTTATTTAATGTATTTTCAGTACTACGAGTATTACTAAAAAATTGATTCTGAGCTCCAACACTACCTAAACCTTCAGATTTAGGGTTATGTATCAAGATAGTGAAAATTAACATAATTGTTGATACGTACCAAAAGAATTTTAAAATTTGTTCCATTGTATAAAAATTAATAGAAGTTGAAAAAGACAATCGTCTAAAAAATATTGATTGCCTTGTCATATTAAAAAATATTTACTCACCTTGTACTTTTAAAAGTAAAAATCCTATTGCCAACCCTACTAAAACTAGAACTGAACTTAATACAGCGCTTTCAACAATTTCTCCGACCATTAGATTTCTCCTTATTATTTTATTGTTTTTGTTATTTTAAAAAAAGTAAATCTTTAAAATTTAGAAGCCGTTTCTTCCCCACACTACCATTGCAATAGAAAACGTAAACATTGCCATTAGAGCCGCCCATCCTAAACTTAAAATGTCCATAATTTATAATATTCCTGAAAATAAGATCTCTTTTACTTAAACTATAATATTCTTAATATTAAAAATATCATTATATAATAAGCTAATTATAACAGAGTACTACTTAATTCGTATTTTTAATGTATTTAAAGAAGATTCGCTTTTTTCAAAAGTACTTGACCAGTATTAAATCCTAAGAATTATCTGTAATTCTAGCATTATTATAATTATTAAATTTAAATATAAATATCACTAAACAATCGTTAATAATTTTGACTTGTTCAATTATACAATTCAAGTATGTAAAAATATAAAGATTCATAGCAGCTAAGTTAATGTTCTAATATCATTTATCAATAAAAAAAAAAAGTTAGTATTTAAATTATGCAAACAACTATAAGTAATAAAACCCGGTCTAGTAAAGAAACTCTATTAACACCTAGATTTTACACAACTGATTTTGAAGAAATGGCTAATATGGATATTTCTAAAAATCAGCAAGATTTCTTTGCTATCCTAGAAGAATTTCGAGCAGACTATAATAGTGAGCACTTTATTAGAGATGAGGAGTTCAATCAATCTTGGTCTAGCTTAGAAAACAAAACCAAATCCTTATTTATTGAGTTTTTGGAAAGATCTTGTACAGCAGAATTTTCAGGCTTTTTGCTATACAAAGAATTATCACGAAAGTTAAAGGATAGAAACCCTATTATTGCCGAGTGCTTTTTACTAATGTCTAGAGATGAAGCTCGTCATGCAGGTTTTTTGAATAAAGCTATAGGTGATTTCAATTTATCTTTAGATTTAGGCTTTTTAACCAAGAGTCGAAAATACACTTTTTTTTCACCTAAATTTATTTTTTATGCAACCTATTTATCAGAAAAGATAGGATACTGGAGGTATATAACTATTTACCGCCATCTTGAACAGCATCCCGAGCATCGTATTTATCCGATCTTTAGATTCTTTGAAAACTGGTGCCAAGATGAAAACCGTCATGGGGATTTTTTTGCTGCGTTGCTAAAATCCCAACCACATTTTTTAAACGACTGGAAGGCTAAAATGTGGTGCAGGTTTTTTCTATTAAGTGTATTTGCAACGATGTATTTAAATGACTTCCAAAGGATTGATTTTTATAATGCAATAGGTCTAGATTCTAGGCAATATGATATGCAAGTAATACGGAAAACTAATGAAAGCGCTGCTAGAGTTTTCCCTGTAGCTCTAGATGTGGACAATCCAAAATTTTTCAAATATTTAGATACTTGTGCATGTGATAATAGAACTTTAATAGATATTGATAAGCAAGGTTCTCCATTATTAATCAGATCTATTATGAAAATTCCTATTTATTGTTCCTTGGTTAGCAATTTACTAAAAATATATTTAATTAAGCCGATAGATTCAAAAATAGTTTGGAATACGGTCCGATAATTAAATCAATCAAAAATAATCTAATTACTAATATAAAATAGAATCAAAAGCTTCCTTCAATTAGGAAGGAGCTTTTATTTTATTAATGATATGATTGATTATATAGATTTAAAATTAAGAACTGACTTTCTCTTTTGCTTCATACATAACTTCTAAGGTAATTAAATTTTTAGAACAATCACGAGCAAATTTCTCAGTATTTCTCTTTACTTTACCTCTAACGAAACCTGGAATTTTACTTAATTCCTTCTGAGCTTCTTTTGACCAATTAATACTATCAACAGCAGAAATTCCTATACTTAATGCTTCTGTTGTATCGTGACCACCAAATATTTCTAACAGGTGGTCTTCCATACCCAAGGTGAATGAATTATAGACTAAATCAGCAATTTGATTTGTACCTTCATATCCAAGAAATGGACGATAGCTTAAAGGGAAATTTTGTATATGTACCGGTGAAGAAATAACACCACAAGGAATATTTAAACGCTTTCCAATATGTCTTTCCATCTGTGTTCCGAAAATTGCTGCAGGTTCAGTTTTAGCAATTAAATCTCCAATTAAGCCATGATCATCTGAAATAATTACTTCATCACAAAATTCTTGAACTTGCTCTTTAAACCAATCTTCATCATATTTGCAATAGGTTCCGCACCAAGCAACATGTATACCCATTTCTTGATGTAAAATTCGAGTTATTGCTGCAGCATGAGTTGCATCTCCAAAGACGATAGCCTTTTTACCCGTTAAATTCTGGCAATCAATTGATCTTGAAAACCATGCAGATTGTGAGATGAATCTGGTTTGTTCATCTATATACTTTTCATAGTCTACATTAGCTCCCAATGTATTTAAAAGCTTGTGTATTGATCGAATACATTTAGCTGTTTGGACAATACCCATAGGTGTAGTATCGACATAAGGCATCTCAAATTCTTTTTCTAGATAGCGAGCTGTCATCAATCCAGTCTCTCTATATGGGACAAAGTTGAACCATGCAGATGGTAATTCTTTCAAATCTTGAACAGATGCATTTTCCGGAATAATTTGGTTAATTTGGATATCTAAATCTTGAAATAATCTTTTTAATTCCGAAATATCATGCTGATTATGAAACCCTAAACTTACAGCTCCAATAATATTGACAGATGGCTTTTGAGTCTTCTGAGTTATAACCTGCTTGTTAGATTTAGCTTTTTCCATGTAAAAAGTAACAATCTGCTCAAGAGTTCTATCACCAGCTTGAAGTTCATTTACTCTATAATGATTAACGTCAGCTAATAAAACATCGGCTTCTGTTTCTATTGATGCTCTGCTAACAAAATTTTGTAAATCTTCTTGTAAAATACTAGAAGTACAAGTAGGGGTTAAGACAACTAAATCCGGATTTTCTTCTCTATCTTTTCTCGTAATATTTTCAACAACTTTTTCTTGAGAGCCTCGTGCTAGTACATGTCTATCTACAACACTTGCTGTAACAGGTGTAAAGTCTCTGTCTCTTTCAAGCATTGAACGCATTACATTAAAATAATCGTCTCCGAGAGGCGCATGCATAATTGCATGAACTTTTTTAAAAGAACTGGCAATTCTTAGAGTTCCAATATGAGCAGGGCCTGCATACATCCAATAAGCTAATTTCATATTAAATTTTCCTATGATTTATTTAGACATAGTAATACTTTTAAAGCCAACTAAGAAATACAAGTTAGACATCTAATTTTGCTCTTTAATGATTTGTCCTCTTGCTAAATGGGGCTTATCACTATATATAGTTAAGAAGACAAATAAATGACTAATAGATAAAGCTTGAAAGTAAAGATTTCTTGCAGTTATAGTTTTTCTTTAAGTAAACATGTAAAAATTGTACTATATATAAATGTACTATATATAAACTTTTTTTACTGAATATTGGTAATGCCAGATACAATTAAATTAAATATGCCTTCCCCAACATTTGGTGGAAGCACTGGCGGTTGGTTAAGAGCCGCAGAAGTAGAAGAAAAGTATGCAATAACATGGACAGGCAAAAACGAAAGTAAGTTTGAGATGCCAACCGGTGGTACAGCAACGATGAGAAATGGAGAAAACTTACTTTATTTAGCTAAGAAAGAGCAGTGTTTAGCTTTAGGGACTCAATTGAAAGTTAAATTTAAAATATCGGACTATAAAATTTATAGAGTTTTCCCTAATGGAGAAGTTCAGTATCTACATCCTAAAGATGGCGTTTTTCCGGAAAAAGTAAATGCAGGAAGAGCTAGTGTTAATAGTGTTGATCATTCTATTGGGAAAAATGTTAATCCTGTAGATGTTAAATTTACAAATAAAGCAACTTACGACTAGTCGACAACAAACCTAGACATAAAATAACTTTTATATAGTCTAGGTTTTTGATAAAATATACTAGAAGTATGGAAGGGTGGCCGAGTGGTTGAAGGCGTCTGATTTGAAATCAGTTGAACTATATAGTTCCGTGGGTTCGAATCCCACCCTTTCCGTTATAAAAGTACAGCTTAATTATTGCTGCGAATTATACACTAATTGTATTGAGTTTAGATTTAATAAAATCTACAACTTGTGATAAATTCGAAATCTTCTCAGCATCTTCATCTGGTATCTCTATACCGAATTTTTCTTCTATTGCCATTACTAACTCTACTGTATCTAAAGAATCAGCACCAAGGTCACTTGAAAAATTTGCTTCTCTCGTTACTATTTTTTTTTCAATTCCTAGCTGTTCTGCTACAATATCTTGAACTTTTTCAAAAATTTCATTATCTTGCATAATATATTATTTCCTTTAAGGTGTTATCAAAATTTTTCGGCTTATAGTTTTATCTAAATTTAAGTCGAGATCCAAATATTTATACCTATATGATATACTATTATTCTGGATAAATGCGAAGTCTACGATATGGCTCTTCTCCAAAACTGCGAGCTCTCAACTGGTAGTTGTCAACTAAGTTATGTTGCATTTTTCGGATATAGGCTGAACGAGGTATCAGCTGGACTGTTGAATTTCCGTTTAAGACAATAGTCTCGATAGCCAATTTAGCTTCTTGAAGAGCTTGAACTTCATCAAATTTTTTATTTTTACAAAGTTCTACCCAATTAAGATCAGCAGAAGTATGAATATTTAATATTTTTCTCAGTGCACGAGTAATTTGTGGAACTGTACTACTCTGAATCGTATATATAATAATTTGTTTTGATTTTGCAATTTGTCTTAATTTTGTGTTTTGCTTTACTTGATTACGTAATGCTAAAATAGCATCTGACTTTTCTATTTCTTTAGTTAAAATAATTGGTAAGTCTAAAGACGAAATAACTGATGTAATGTGCTGCCAACTCAAAGAATAAGCATATAAATACTGATTAGGTATTTCCAATGGTAAAGATTGGTTATTAATCTTAATAGGATTATTAATAGTAGTTGACAATAAAGATGTATCACGATTTTGTAATTTATTCAAATCGGATGACTTATTTTTCAATTCTCTATATTGTAGAATAGGATGTACCTGTTGGGCATCAATTGGTTTGGTAAGACTAGATATATTTGTAGGCAAAACTTCTAAAGATTGTGACGGATAACATTTAATTAAAATACGGCCATTAGCTTGAATTTGTCTTTTTTGTACAAAAGGTTGATGGCCTTGCAAAATTTGGTCTATAGTTTCTTTAACTTGATCATGGACAATCCAAACATTTCGTTCATGTATTTCAATTGCAATTTGAAAAGCAGGCGCTGCTTTTCTTTCTAGTATGCTTTTTTGTGTACCCCTTCTTTTTGCTTCATCGTCACCCAATGTAACATATTGAATTCCTCCAATCAAGTCTGCTAATGTGGGGTTTTTAATTAAGCTTTCTAAGTGATTCCCGTGCGCTGTACCTACTAACTGCACTCCTCTTTCTGCTATAGTTCGAGCAGCTAATGATTCTAGCTCTGTGCCAATTTCATCTATGATAATAACTTCAGGCATATGATTTTCTACAGCTTCTATCATTACCTGATGCTGTAAATCAGGCCTTGCAACTTGCATTCTCCTAGCTCTACCTATAGCTGGATGTGGAATATCACCATCACCAGCTATTTCATTAGAAGTATCTATAATTACAACTCTTTTTTCCATTTCATCTGCTAAAACACGAGCAATTTCTCGAACAGCTGTTGTTTTACCAACTCCTGGTTTCCCTAAGAGCAAGATTGAGTCTCCTTGCTCTAATAAATCTCGAACAATACTAATTGTACCAAAGACTGCTCGGCCAACACGACAAGTTAAACCAATAATACTACCTTCTCTATTGCGCATTGAACTAATACGGTGCAAGGTTTTTTCGATACCAGCTCGATTATCTCCACTAAAATTACCCACTTTCTTGACACAGTAATCTAAATCTTGCCAACTAATAGATCTTTGAGATAAATATTCTGGTTTATCTGGAAATCTTGCTTCTGGTCGGCGACCTAAATCCATAACCACTTCTATTAAATTATTTCTGTTAGGATGTTGTTTCAAAGGCTCTTTTACAAAGTTTGGCAAGATTTCTAGCAACTTATCTAAGTCATCTGCAATAAGCATGATTAAATGTATAATAATTAATTAATCTGATAGAACATTTAAGATTCTAAAGATTACAATACATATTAAAGAATATTATGCTTGTAATCAATTTTATACTTAAATTAAATAAGAAGTTATAGATGTAAGAGAGTAGATTAAAGCTTTTATAGTAAATAGATTGGTCAAATTTAATAGTCATGTTAATATGTTTATTGGACAGAAAGTTCGTATTAAGTATAGTAAGCAAAAAGTTGCTAATGATATAGGAGATAAAGTTGGGGATCTAGGAATTATTAGAGGAATAAAGTTTATCAATAGTCAATGTGTTACTATTATTGTTGAATTTGACAATCATACTAGACTTTGGATGTTTAGAGAAGAGCTAATCTATCTAAATGAATTCAAAAAATAAGACAGGACTAATTTTAGTATACAAAAATTTTTATGAGTCGTTACAATAATACATTTTATAGGAGTATTGTTAATTGTGCAAATTACTATTAAAAAATTACAAGACTTACTTACGTCTGTACAACGAAAAAAAATACAGACCTTGAAACTAAAACAAGATAATTTTGAACTTCTATTAAATAGACCCTATAAAAAAACGACTCCAGAGATACTACCTTTAAATAACTCTGTATTACAAAACACTCAAACTACATTAACTAGATCAATAACTAATAAAAGTATTCCTTCTAACAGCAAAAATAACATTACAGAGTATGCCACTATTATTTCCCCTATGGTAGGAACATTTTATCATTCGCCTGCTCCTGGGGAAAAAATTTTTGTGAAAGTCGGTGATGAAGTTAAATTCAATCAAACCGTTTGTATTATTGAAGCTATGAAGTTAATGAATGAAATCGAAGCTGAGATTGAGGGGAAGATTATAGAAATTTTAGTTAAAGATGGCGATATCGTAGATTGTGGTCAAGCTTTAATGAAAGTTGAAACATGATGCCAATCTTTCCATTTTACATATTGTTAACAGAAATTATTTAGATAGAAAAATTAGCTTATACTATAGTTATGAAAACTTATTTCGTAAGGGCACAAAAAGATATTCTACAGAATTATTAACTTTATCTGCCAAAAATAGAAATAAGCGTTTTGATTCCTTGTCTCAAGAGAGGAGAATCTCAATGGCAATTAGCTCAAAAGAGCAAGAGACAAAGAAGGTAAAAATCTCGGTTGATAAAAATCCCGTAGATACTTCTTTTGAAAAATGGGCCAAACCAGGGCATTTTTCTCGTACACTAGCAAAAGGACCAAAAACTACTACTTGGATTTGGAATCTTCATGCTGATGCTCACGACTTCGATAGTCAAACCAGTTCTTTAGAAGAAGTTTCTCGTAAAATATTCAGCGCCCATTTTGGGCAGCTTTCTGTAATCTTTTTATGGTTAAGTGGAATGTATTTTCACGGGGCACGCTTTTCTAACTATGTTGCTTGGTTAAGTAATCCAACAGGCATTAAACCAAGCGCGCAGGTTGTTTGGCCTATAGTTGGCCAAGAGATTTTAAATGGTGATGTAGGTGGTGGCTTTCAAGGCGTACAAGTTACATCTGGATGGTTCCAGCTGTGGAGAGCGTCAGGAATTACTACCGAATTTCAGCTTTACTGTACTGCTATTGGCGGATTAACTATGGCTGCCTTAATGCTATTTGCTGGCTGGTTTCATTACCATAAAGCAGCTCCAAAGTTAGAGTGGTTTCAGAATGTGGAATCAATGATGAATCACCATTTAGCTGGTCTATTAGGCTTGGGGTGTCTAGGCTGGGCAGGTCATCAAATCCATTTATCTTTGCCTATTAATAAACTTTTAGACTCTGGTGTGTCTCCACAAGAGATTCCATTACCTCACGAGTTTCTAATTAATAGAGAGCTTATGGCTCAGCTTTATCCAAGTTTTAGTAAAGGGTTAGTTCCTTTTTTCACTTTAAACTGGGCTGAATATTCTGACTTTTTGACTTTCAAAGGAGGCCTAAACCCTGTTACTGGAGGTTTATGGCTTAGTGATACTGCGCATCATCATCTGGCGTTAGCTGTTCTATTTCTTGCTGCAGGCCACATGTATAGAACCAATTGGGGTATTGGACATAGCATGAAAGAAATTCTAGAAGCTCACAAAGGTCCTTTTACTGGTAACGGTCACGAAGGTCTATATGAAATTCTTACAACTTCTTGGCACGCGCAACTTGCTATTAATTTAGCTATGATGGGATCTTTAAGCATAATAGTTGCACACCACATGTATGCTATGCCTCCATACCCATATATTGCGACTGATTACCCAACTCAATTATCACTATTTACTCATCACATGTGGATTGGGGGATTTTGTATTGTTGGTGCAGGAGCACATGCTTCTATATTCATGGTAAGAGATTATAATCCTGCAGAAAATTATAATAACCTTTTAGACAGAGTTATTAGGCATCGCGATGCTATTGTTTCTCATTTAAATTGGGTATGCATATTTCTCGGTTTTCATTCATTTGGTTTATATATCCATAACGATACTATGAGAGCACTTGGTAGATCCCAAGACATGTTTTCAGATACAGCTATTCAGTTGCAACCAATTTTTGCTCAATGGGTACAAAGTATCCATACTTTAGCACCTGGCAATACAGCTCCAAATGCGTTAGCGACAGCTAGTTATGCATTTGGAGGAGATGTTGTTTCTGTTGGAAATAAAGTCGCTATGATGCCTATTTCATTAGGGACAGCTGATTTTTTAGTTCACCATATACATGCATTCACTATACATGTAACTGTTCTTATTTTAGTCAAAGGTTTTCTTTTCTCAAGAAACTCTCGACTAATTCCTGACAAAGCCAATCTAGGATTTAGATTTCCATGTGACGGACCTGGCAGAGGCGGTACTTGCCAAGTGTCTGGCTGGGATCATGTTTTTCTTGGTCTATTCTGGATGTACAATTCTCTATCGGTAGCAATTTTCCACTTCAGCTGGAAAATGCAATCAGATGTTTGGGGTAGTGTATCTCCATCTGGAAATGTTTCTCATATCACTGGTGGTAATTTTGCACAAAGCGCAATTACTATCAATGGATGGTTAAGAGACTTCTTGTGGGCTCAAGCATCTCAAGTTATTCAATCGTACGGCTCTGCACTATCTGCATATGGATTAATTTTCTTGGCAGCACATTTTGTATGGGCATTTAGTTTAATGTTCTTATTTAGTGGTAGAGGCTATTGGCAAGAACTTATAGAGTCAATCGTATGGGCACATAATAAAATAAAAGTCGCTCCTGCAATTCAGCCAAGAGCTTTAAGTATTACTCAAGGAAGAGCAGTCGGTGTTGCACACTACTTATTAGGTGGAATCGGTACAACCTGGGCATTCTTTTTAGCAAGAATTATTTCAGTAGGCTAATAGTGAAAATAGGATAAAAAAACAATTATGGCAACAAAATTTCCTAAGTTTAGCCAAGCTTTATCTCAAGATCCTACGACTAGAAGGATTTGGTACGGTATTGCTACGGCACATGACTTTGAAAGTCATGATGGAATGACAGAAGAAAATTTATATCAAAAGATATTTGCTTCACATTTTGGACATTTAGCAATCATCTTTTTGTGGACATCTGGTAATTTATTCCATGTGGCTTGGCAAGGTAACTTTGAACAGTGGGTATTAAATCCTTTAAAAGTTAAACCAATTGCTCACGCGATTTGGGATCCACATTTTGGGCAACCAGCTTTAAAAGCTTTCAGTAAAGGTGGCTCAGCATACCCAGTAAATATTGCATATTCTGGCGTATACCATTGGTGGTATACGATTGGAATGAGAAGCAACCAAGACCTATATTCTGGGGCTTTATTTTTACTGGTTTTATCAGCTTTACTTTTATTTGGTGGATGGCTACATCTACAACCTAAATTCAAGCCTGGTTTATCGTGGTTTAAAAATAACGAATCAAGATTAAATCATCATTTATCTGGGTTATTTGGGGTTAGTTCTTTAGCGTGGACAGGGCATCTAGTACACGTTGCTATACCAGAAGCTAGAGGGCAACATGTAGGATGGGATAATTTCACAACAGTATTACCTCATCCCGCTGGTTTACAACCATTTTTTAGCGGTAACTGGAGTGTATATGCTCAAAGTCCAGATACAGCACAACATATATTTGGTACTAATGAAGGTGCAGGCACAGCAATTTTAACCTTTCTAGGTGGATTTCACCCTCAGAGCCAGTCCTTATGGCTAACTGACATGGCTCATCACCATTTAGCTATTGCTGTAGTCTTTATTGTTGCTGGACATATGTATAGAACGAATTGGGGAATTGGACATAATTTAAAAGATATTTTAGATGCGCACAGACCACCTAGTGGTAGATTAGGAGCTGGGCATAAAGGTCTGTTTGATACTATTACAAATTCCTTGCATATACAATTAGGATTAGCATTAGCTTCACTTGGCGTAATTACTTCTTTAGTGGCTCAACACATGTATGCTATGCCTCCATATGCTTTCATGGCTAAAGATTTTACAACTCAAGCCTCTTTGTATACTCATCACCAATATATTGCTGGATTTTTAATGGTAGGAGCATTTGCTCATGGTGCAATCTTCTTTGTTCGAGACTATGACCCAGAACAAAATAAGAATAATGTTTTAGCTCGCATGCTAGAACACAAAGAAGCTATCATTTCTCATTTAAGTTGGGTAACTCTATTTTTAGGGTTTCACACATTAGGTCTTTATGTACATAATGACACAATGATTGCTTTTGGCACTCCAGAAAAGCAAATTTTAATTGAACCAGTATTTGCTCAGTGGATTCAGGCTTCTTCAGGAAAAGCACTCTACGGTTTTGACGTATTACTATCATCATCTAGTAATATTGCAACGCAAGCTGGTAGCAATATTTGGTTACCAGGTTGGTTAGAAGCAATTAATAGTGGAAAGAATTCCTTATTCTTAACGATTGGTCCTGGTGATTTCTTAGTCCATCATGCTATTGCATTAGGGCTACACACTACTACATTAATTTTAGTTAAAGGCGCTTTAGATGCAAGAGGATCTAAACTTATGCCTGACAAAAAAGACTTTGGTTATAGTTTTCCATGTGATGGACCTGGTAGAGGCGGTACTTGTGATATATCTGCATGGGATGCATTTTACTTGGCTGTATTTTGGATGCTCAATACAATAGGGTGGGTAACATTTTATTGGCATTGGAAGCATATTACTATTTGGCAAGGCAATGCTACTCAATTCAATGAGTCCTCTACATATCTAATGGGCTGGTTTAGGGATTACTTATGGTTAAATTCCTCCCCATTGATTAATGGTTACAATCCATACGGCATGAACAATTTATCAGTATGGTCATGGATGTTCCTATTTGGACATTTAGTGTGGGCAACAGGGTTTATGTTCTTGATCTCTTGGCGTGGTTATTGGCAAGAGTTAATAGAGACTCTAGCATGGGCACATGAACGTACACCTTTAGCAAACTTAATTCGTTGGAAAGATAAACCTGTTGCATTATCAATTGTACAGGCAAGACTAGTAGGCTTGGCACATTTTTTCCGTAGGATACGTATTGACTTATGCTGCTTTTGTATTAGCTTCAACTTCAGGAAAATTTGGTTAAACTAAAATTTAATTAATTGTAATAAAAAAGTCAGTCATAATAGTTTTATGGCTGACTTTTTTTTATTTGCGGGAATTACTTATTAAAGTTTCACTTCAATATCTACACCTGAAGGTAAATTTAATTTCATTAATGCATCTATTGTTTGAGAAGAAGGTTGATGAATATCAATAATCCTTCTATGAGATCTTATTTCGAAATGTTCTCTTGAATCTTTATCTACATGAGGAGAACGTAAGACACAATAGATTCTTCTTTTTGTAGGTAAAGGGATTGGACCTACTGCAATAGCATTAGTTCTCGATGCGGTGTCTACTATTTTATCACATGACGTATTAAGGATAGTAGAATTATACGCTTTAAGCTTGATTCTGATTTTTGTCTGCTGAGTAACTGTCATATTAAGGATATCTTATTATTTAAGAATTTTAGAGACAACACCTGCGCCTACAGTACGTCCACCTTCTCTAATAGCAAAACGCATACCTTGTTCAATTGCAATTGCATTAATTAATTCCGCAGTCATCTTAATTCTATCACCAGGCATGACCATCTCAGCATCAGTACCATCATCAGCAGTAAACTGATTAATTGTACCAGTTACATCAGTTGTTCTAACATAAAACTGAGGCCTATAGCCTGGAAAAAATGGCGTATGTCTTCCACCTTCTTCTTTAGTTAGAATATAAACTTCGGCTTCAAACTGAGTATGAGGTGTAATTGTACCAGGTTTAGCTAATACCATGCCTCTTTCAATATCTTTTTTCTGAACTCCTCTCAAAAGAATCCCAATATTGTCTCCAGCTAAACCCTCTTCAAGCGTCTTTTGGAACATTTCTAATCCTGTGATAGTCGTTGTCCTAGTTTCTCGCAAACCAACAATTTCAATTGTATCACCAACTTTAATAATTCCTCTTTCAATCCTACCAGTAGCGACGGTTCCACGTCCAGTAATAGAAAATACATCTTCTACAGCCATTAAGAAGGTTTTATCAATATCTCTTTCTGGTGTTGGAATATAAGTATCAACTGCTTCCATAAGCGAAAAAATTTTATCAACCCATTTATCTTCACCTTGCTTAATATTTGGGTTCTTTGTAACTGCTTCTAAAGCCAACAAGGCAGATCCAGCAACAAACGGTATATCATCTCCAGGAAAGTCATATTGGCTTAATAACTCTCTTCCTTCTAGTTCAACTAATTCTAATAGCTCTTCGTCATCTACTTGATCTTCTTTATTTAAGAAAACGACTAATGTAGGGACACCTACTTGTTTTGCTAACAGAATATGTTCACGCGTTTGTGGCATTGGGCCGTCTGCTGCAGACACTACTAAAATAGCACCATCCATTTGGGCAGCACCAGTAATCATATTTTTTACATAGTCAGCATGACCTGGGCAGTCCACATGTGCATAGTGACGATTATCTGTTTCATATTCTACATGAGCAGTATTGATAGTGATGCCTCTAGCTTTTTCTTCTGGCGCAGCGTCAATTTCATCAAACTTTTTCGCTGCGGTAGAACCTAGAGTCGATAAAGTTGCTGATATAGCAGCTGTTAGAGTTGTTTTACCATGGTCAACATGACCAATAGTTCCAATATTGACATGTGGTTTTTTACGTTCGAATTTAGATCTAGCCATGTTTTTTGTTTTCCTTGTTGTAAAAGTTGCTTTATGGTTACTTTTAACGATAAATCTTATAAAATACAAGATTTATTATTTGGTATCAGTGAAATAAGACATCTATCATTTAGTATCGATAATGTGCAAACGCTTTATTTGCTTCCGCCATTCTATGTGTTTCTTCTCTTTTTCTAATAGAATTACCGGTTTCGTTAGCAGCGTCCATAATTTCGTTGGCTAATTTTATCGCCATACTTTTGCCTGATCTTTCTCGAGAGAATCTAGTAATCCATCTTAATGCTAAATTTGTGCCTCTATAAGCTCGTACTTCTATTGGAACTTGATAAGTAGAGCCACCTACTCTTCTTGCTTTCACTTCTACTAAAGGAGTAATATTTCGAATAGCTTTTTCTAAGATATTTAAAGGGTCTGCTTCCGTTCTATCTTTAACTATATCTAAAGCTTGATATATAATTCTTTGTGCTAATGTTTTTTTACCACTTTTCAAAATACGAACAGTTAGCATACTAACAAGTCTGCTTTTATATAAAGGGTCTGGTGATGCGAACCTTTTTTTAGCGGTATTACGACGAGACATAATATTTTAAATTTGTTATTGTAATAATTTTTTGTACTATCAGAGATTTAAGATTTAGGCTTTTTTGTTCCATATTTAGATCGACTTTTACGACGATCTTTTACTCCTGCAGCATCTAATGTACCTCGTACTACATGATATCGGACTCCAGGCAAGTCTTTAATCCGACCTCCCCTAATTAGAACTACAGAATGCTCTTGAATGTTATGACCAACACCTGGAATATAAGCTGTAACTTCAAATCCTGATGTTAATCTTACACGAGCAACTTTTCTTAAAGCAGAGTTCGGTTTCTTTGGAGTTGTAGTATATACTCTCGTGCAGACCCCTCTTCTTTGAGGACAACTTTGAAGAGCCGGGGATTTTGTTTTTTTATGTATTTTACGTCTTTCGGATCTAACAAGTTGTTGAATTGTTGGCATAATAAAATTGATTTAAAGTCTTTAATAGATACTATTTGAACTTACTTTAAGTGAATGAATTAGTCTTTATTTATTTTATATTTACGCATGAATCTTTCTACTCTACCTTCTGTATCAATAATCCTTTGTGAACCAGTAAAGAATGGATGGTTACCTGACCAAATATCTACATGTAATTCAGGCTTTGTAGAGCCAATTGTCATAATTAATTGGCCATCACAATAGACTTTTGCTTCTGGATACCAATTTGGATGTATATTATCTTTTGCCATTGCTTCTATATTTGTATAAATGTATCACTAATAAATATTAACGTTTAGAAAATTGAGGCGCTTTTCTTGCTTTCTTTAAACCATATTTTTTTCTTTCTTTTACTCGAGGATCTCTTGTTAAATATCCTTCAGACTTAAGCGCAGTTCTATTTTCTGGATTAATTGAACATAATGCTCTTGCAACACCTAAACGAATTGCATCTGCTTGGCCCGTTAATCCTCCTCCTCTAGCATTTACATGGATATCATATTGATTTAATAGTCCTAAAACTTGTAACGGTGCATATGACACTCTTAAGTAGTTAGGACTAAATTGAAGATATGACTCACCAGGGACACCGTTGATGACTAAATTACCTGAGCCTGGTACTAGTCTTACCTGTGCAACAGAACATTTCCGGCGACCTGTTCCAGAATAGATTGCACGAGTTTTAATTAATTCTGTCGACATAATATTCCTTGATAACTAAATAAATATACATTCTTTATACTATATACTCTTGGGGTTTTTGTGCTTTATGTGGGTGGAGCGGACCAGCATACACTTTGAGCTTCGTAAATAATTTTCTTCCTAATGGACCTTTGGGAAGCATACCTTTAACCGATTTCTCAATGATTCTGTTAGGTAATCTTGTTTGCAGCTGCTCAAACGTTTCTACTTTTAGTCCACCAGGCTTTCCTGAATGTCTTCTGTATAGTTTCTGATTAGTTTTATTTCCACTTACAGATACTTGAGAAGAGTTGATAACAATTACATAGTCTCCCGTATCTAGATACGGTGTATAACAAGGTTTATTTTTACCTCTTAAAATATTAGAAATATGAGTAGACATTCTACCAAGCGTCTGATTTTTAGCGTCTATAATATACCAATTTGGATTGATATTTAGTGATGGTGCTTGCGTTTTGTTCATGAAAAGATTAATACTTTTAGTTGACAATAAGAGAATATGTAAATGCTGTACATGCAATTTCGAAACAAGTAATATTGTAAAATATTATTGGCAGAGAAAACTTTTGTGACAGTTATTTAGATTATTTGTTAGCAAAAAGACTTATAGTTATCAACAACTTATAATATTTTGATAGTATAAAATATGTTAGTCACTTTTTTCTTTCGGTAAACTTATACCTAATTTTTTTTGTCAGAGCATATATAACTTCTTCTGCTGATTTTTGGCCAAAGTTTTTAATTTCTAGCAGTTCTTCTTGAGAGTAGTCCAATAAATCTGCAATAGAATGAATTTGAGCTCGCTTTAAGCAATTATATGCTCTAACAGATAACTGCAGTTCTTCTATTAAAACTTGACTAATTTTTTTATCTTCTTTATTACGATAATTATCTGCTGACTTAAAATGTAAATTTCTTAGTGAATAGAAAAGGTTCGTTAAAACTGTAGCACCTTGGCTTATGGCTTCTTGAGGGGAGATACTACCATTTGTCCATATTTGTAAAATTAATCTGTCTTTTATGCTATTAGTACCTATACGTACTTCTTCTACTTTATAATTGACTTTATTAACTGGCATAAAAACTGAATCTACTTGTAAAAAATCTACAGATAACTCATCTACTGCTTTTTCTGCTAAACGATATCCACAATTTTTTTCAATTTTAAACTCCATTTCAAATATTGTATTATTGCAAATAGTTGCAATATACTGTCTAGGATCTACTACTTCTATATCAGAGGACAACTCAAATAATCCAGCTGTAACTATAGCTGGTCCTTGAACTCTAATTCTACCAATTTGAGATTCTTTGTTATGGCTTTTAAATACTACTTCTTTTAAATTCAATAATATTTCTAATACATCTTCTCTTACCCCTGGAATTGTAGAGAACTCATGATTTACTCCAGCAATGCGTACAGCTACTATAGCAGTACCTTCAAGATCTGATAATATTGATCTTCTTAGGGCATTACCTAATGTAATACCTTGTCCTTGATTTAATGCTTCTATTACAAAACTACCGTACTGTCCACGAGCTCCATCTGTTCTTGACTCTACGCATTCAATTTGAAATTGAGCCACCTAAGCTAGCTCCTTAAAAATAATCAATGATTAGTAATTCTCTCGATAATAAGCAAGAATCTATACTCGGCGTTTCTTAGGAGGGCGGCAGCCATTGTGAGGCACAGGAGTAATATCCTTTATTAAAGTAATCTCTAAGCCTGCTGCTTGTAATGCTCGAATTGCTGTTTCTCGACCTGCACCTGGCCCATTTACTAAAACTTCAGTCTGACGCAAGCCTTGATCCATTGCCTGTTTAGCAGCTTTCTCAGCAGCAGTTTGAGCAGCAAAAGGCGTGCCTTTTTTAGCTCCCTTAAATCCGCTAGCACCAGAAGATGACCAAGATAGTGTTTCACCTTTTAAATTAGTAATAGTAACAATTGTATTATTAAATGTCGATTTAATATGTGTAACACCGTTAACTGCATTACGTTTGTTTTTTCTTGCTCCGGATTTTTTTAATTGTCTAGCCATCGTGTCTCATCTATTATATAGTTAGTTAAAAGATTATTTTCTTGGAGCTTTTTTCTTGCCTGCTACTGTTTTTTTACCTCCCCTGCGTGTTCTTGCATTAGTTCTTGTTCTTTGACCTCTTAGAGGGAGACCAAGACGATGCCTACGGCCTCTATAGGTACTAATTTCCATAAGTCTTTTAATACTCATAGATTCAAAACGTTTGAGATCGCCTTCAATCTGATAACTAGATTCTAAAATCTCTCTTATACTTACAACTTGCTGATCATTTAAATCTTGGCACTTGATATCAGCATCTATATTTGTTTTAGTCAATATTTCTTTCGAGCGAGATAGTCCAATGCCATAAATATATGTCAGAGCTATTTCTACTCTTTTGTTTCTTGGGAGATCTACTCCAGCAATTCTGGCCACGTTGTAATGTCTCCAATAAATAATGTTTACTTTTTATAACATCAGATTATAAACTCAACCTTGTCTCTGCTTATGTTTAGGATTGGTACAAATGACCATGACCTTTCCATTACGACGAATTATTCTACATTTTTCACACATTTTTCGGACAGAAGGACGGACTTTCATATTAAATCTATATACTAGGAATATTACTGTATTAATTATTTACATCAAAAATGTTAATAATATATTTTATTACTTTAATTTTTATAGCTTTCACTTCGTCATACTATCATATTTTTTTGATATGACGTATGTTTGAATTTGCTTAGCTGTATCTATTGCGACTCCAACTAAAATAAGTAAAGATGTCGCTCCAAGACCTCTTAGATTTTGGATCTGAGTAACCTTCTCTATTATAAACGGAATCAACGCTACTGTAAATAAAAATGAGGCTCCTAGAAATGTCAGTCTATTTAATATAACTTGTAAATAATTAATAGTTGCTTGACCTGGACGAATATTAGGAATACTTGCCCCCATTTTTTTTAAATTTGTTGCTATATCTTCTGGGTTCATTACTATTGATGTATAAAAATAGCTAAAGAACAAGATCAAAGCACAATAAAGAACAAGATATAGCGAACCATTAGGAGAAAATAGGTATAGAATTTGAAGTAATGTTTTATTTTGAACTATTTGAGTTAAATAAGATGGTAGGGCCATAGACGCAGATGCAAAAACAATAGGCATAACCCCACCTTGATTTAATTTCAAAGGCAAATAACTGTTTGGATCCAAAATTGAAGATTTTCCTAGCTGTCTTGCTGAAATAATTTTAATTCTTCTAGTTCCTTCTTGCACACAAATTGTAATTATAATCATTATTAAAAAGATGGCAACGAATAAGCCAAACTTAAGACTTGAGTTGCTATAGTTGGCATCAAAAAATGACTGCGTAAAGTTCTTAGGTAATCCTGATACAATATTTTGGAAAATCAGTAGAGAGGCTCCATTACCAATTCCTTTTTCTGTAATTAACTCGGATAGCCACATAATAATCATAGAGCCTGCTGTTAAAGCTAAAACAGACTCACAGACAAATGCAAAATTCCAATTAAAGACATACGGTTTTACCCATATGGAAATTGCTCCAGATTGTAAAGTAGCCCATCCAAGAGATAAATATCGAGTAATTTGAGTTATTTTTTGGCGGCCTAGCTCACCTTCTTCCTTTTGCATTTTTTCTAAATCAGGAATAATTTTCGTTAGTAACTGCATTACAATTGAAGAATTGATGTAAGGTACAATACCTAGAGCAAAAATTCCTATTGTCGAGAATCCTCCTCCTGAAAAGATATTCAGGAAATTTACTAAAGTATTTTTTTCTACACTTGCATAAAAAGCATCATGATCTATACCAGGAACAGGTATAAAAATTCCTAAACGAGCTAAGACTAATAGAAAGAGAGTAAATATAATACGATTTCTTAAATCACTTTTTTGGCTCATAAATCAATTAAAAATAAAAAGAGGAACTTCGTTAGATAAAAACCCTATTCCAATACTTGTATAAGTTTAAAATAGGGGAGTAGAACAATGTGGAAATATTGCTAGCAATATTTTATGTCGAATAAAGATTTTCTATAGGAACTCCTCGATCCTTAGCTGCTTCGCTAAAAGTTCTTAATTGAGTTAAGCCATTTAAAACAGCCCTTGCATTATTTAATGTATTATTAGATCCCAATTGTTTAGCTAAGATATTTTGTACTCCAGACAGTTCTAACACTGTTCTTACAGAACCTCCAGCAATTACACCTGAACCAGGCGCAGAAGGCCGTAGTATAACTTTAGCTGCGCCAGAAATTCCGTTAATAGGATGAGGTATAGAATTAGATTTCGTCAGTGGAACTGTAACTAGATGTTTTTTAGCATCTGTTACTCCTTTTTTAACTGCACCAATTACATCACTTGCTTTACCTACACCTACACCAACTTGTCCCTGTTCATTACCAACAATAAGGATAACTCGAAAGCTTAATTTTTTACCACCTTTGACAACTTTAGTAACTCTTTTAACTTGCACGACTCTTTCTTCCCAACCACTATCTTTATCTTTCCCTTTACTCTGTTTTTTACGATTAGCCATTATCAACGTTATTCCTAATTAATTACGACTTTAAAAACCCATACCTGCTTCTTTAGCCGCTTCAGCTAAGGCCTTAACTCTTCCATGATATAGTTTGCCTCCTCTATCAAAGACAACATTTTTAATGCCTTCCTTGATAGACTTTTCAGCTAGCTGTTTACCAACTACACGAGAAGTATCACAGTTCGGTCCTATTTTATCAAATTCTTGATTATTTAAATTAACAGATGATGTTGCAACTAACGTAATTCCTTGAGTGTCATCAATTACTTGTGCATATATATGTTTATTAGATCTAAATACGCATAGACGTGGCCTATTTGAAGTTCCTTGAACTTTTTTTCGAACTCTTTTGTGCTTATGAATTCTAGTCTGCTTAGTGTTTAGTTTCATTGTTATTTACCTTTTCCAGCTTTTCCAGCTTTTCTTCTGACAAATTCACCATGGTATCTAATTCCTTTACCCTTATAAGGCTCGGGAGGCCTAGTAGAACGAATAGTTGAGGCAACCTGTCCGACAACTTCTTTATCTATACCTGAGACAGTAATATTTGTATTGTTTTCGACTTTAATTTCAATATTTTCTGGAGGTTTAATTTTCACTACATGGCTATATCCAACACTTAATATTAAATCTTGATTATCCATCTGGGAACGGTAACCTACACCTTGTATTTGCAGTTTTTTAGAAAACCCAGTAGAAACTCCTTCAATCATATTACTAATAAGAGTTCTAGATAATCCATGTAATTGATTAGCCATTTTTGTCTTTCCACTTGTCTTAACAGAGATTGTACCATTAAGTATTTCTAGGTTAATACCAGTTGGCAAAGTTCTCGATAAAGTACCTTTAGGGCCTGTTACCGTGATAGTATTACCATTAAGCTGAGTATCAAGATTTGTCGGCAATAAAATTATTTTTTTTCCAATACGAGACATGATTCCACCTATAAAATAGTTACCAAATATAGCATAAGATTTCTCCTCCAAGACCATCATGACGAGCTTGTCTATCTGTCATGACACCTCTAGAAGTAGAAATAAGGGCAATTCCTAAACCTCCAAGAACTCTAGGTAGTTCTTTATGGTTTGCGTAGACTCTTAGTCCAGGTTTACTAATTCTTTTCAGAGCAGTAATAACTGGTTGACGGTTTTTACCATTATACTTCAGGGAAATCATTAAATGTGTCTCTATACCTTCACCCATTTGTTCAAAATTTTGAACAAATCCTTCTTCTTTCAGTACTGTTGCCATATTGCATGTCATTTTCGTTGCTGGAACTTGTACAATTTGATGTCTTGCTAAGTTTGCATTACGAATACGTGTCAGCATATCGGCGATCGTATCGTTGACCACCAGATTCTCCTTACGATAAATTGAATTATTTATTATATTTTCAAGATTCTCTAAAAGGCATACCAAGCCTTTTTAACAAAGCTAAACCTTCTTGATCTGTTTTGGCTGTAGTTACAATTGATATATCTAGACCTCGAATTTGATCAATATTATCATAGTCTATTTCTGGAAAGATTAGCTGCTCACGCAAACCTAAATTATAATTGCCTTTGCCATCAAAACTCTTAGGACTAATTCCTCTAAAATCTCTAATTCTTGGTAAAGTTAAATTAATTAGCTTCTCTAGGAAGGAATACATCTTATCTTTTCGTAAATGTACTACAATTCCGATAGGAACTTCTTCTCGTATTTTGAAACCTGCAATAGATTTTTTAGCTTTTGTGACAATCGGTTTTTGTCCAGTGATGAGTGTTAATTCTTGGATACTACTTTCGAGAGCCTTGGCATTCTGAGAAGCTTCACCTAAACCACGGTTAATAGTAATTTTTGTAAAATTAGGAATTTCATGTACATTTTCATACTGGAATTCGTCTTTTAGAGCTTGAGTAACGGTTGTTTTATATTTTTCTTTTAATCCTATTACCATTATATTGTCACAAATTATTTAATAAGTTCGCCAGTCTTTTTCAGTTTTCGAATTTTTTTGACCTTTCTCATTAATTATTATTGAAGATCGGCTAGCAATATTATTTTGTTCACTAAATAACATAACATTAGAGCTATGTATTGGTGCTTCGAATTTAATAATTTCACCAGTATCACCTTCTTGTTGAGGTTTTTTATGCTTCACTTTTAAATTAATTCCTTTAACAATCACTTTACTAGTTTTATGGATAATTGCAATGATTTCACCTGTCTTTGTTTTTTCGCTTCCAGAAATAACTTGAACTAAATCACCTTTTCTCAATTTAATTTTTGTGGTAACTTTATTCATTTTAGAAGAGCTTTTCATTATATTACCTCCGGCGCAAGAGAGACTATTTTAGAAAAATTTTTATCTCTTAACTCTCGAGCTATAGGTCCAAATACTCTCGTACCACGAGGATTATTATCTTGGTTAATAATAACAGCTGCATTATCTCCAAATCTAATGGTCATGCCGTCTGTTCTCCTCAAGGCTTTACGAGTTCTTACTACAACAGCTCTGACAACATCCGATCTTTTAACTGGCATATTAGGAGAAGCATCTTTCACGACTCCAATAATAACATCACCTATAGATGCATAAGAGGGATTACTTGTGCCTAATACTCTAATACACATTATTTTTTTAGCGCCACTGTTATCTGCAACATTAAGATAGCTTTGAGTCTGTATCATACTTTTATTCTATATAAGATTAATTATCAAAAGACTTAGATAAGATATTAACCATTGTCCAACACTTAGTGCGACTTAAAGGCCGTGTTTCTTGTATTGTAACTATATCACCCGTTGTGCATTCGTTATTTTCATCATGTACTTTGTACTTTTTTGTACGAATCATGGTTTTCGCGTATTTTCTATGAGCTATTCTATTTTCTACAGCTACTACTATAGTTTTATTCATTTTATCACTTACCACTTTACCAGTTGTTTCTTTTAAAGGCATAATTTCTATTTTTTATATAATTAAATCATAAAATTATTATGTAGCTGACTGGGTTCGAGACTTTTCAATAGTTAGAAGTTGAGCTAATCTATGTTTAGAGTGCTTAAATAAATGAGGCTGAAAATCTTGTCTTGTCGCTCTTTTAAGCCTTAAGTCAAAAAGATCTCTTTTAACTACAAGGATTTCTTCGGCTAAGGTAGAATCGTCCATTTGCATAACATCTGATATTTTAGGAAAAGTCATATTTTAAGATTCTATTGTGTTCCGAACTATAAATTTGGTCTTTATTGGTAATTTATAAGAAGCTAATTTCATAGCTTGCTGAGCAGTTTTTTGTGGCACACCAGTAATTTCAAATAGAATGTGACCAGGCCTAATAACTGCAACCCAATATTCAGGAGCTCCTTTACCAGATCCCATGCGGGTTTCTGCAGGACGGGCAGTTACAGGTTTATCTGGGAATACCCTAATCCAGAGCTTCCCTCCTCTTCTTACATATCTAGTAATAGTTCTTCGAGTAGCCTCTATTTGTCTAGAAGTTAACCATACTGGCTCTGTGGCTTGCAGAGCATAATCACCGAATGCAATTGTATTACCTTTACTAGCAGAACCTTTCATTCTACCTCTATGTTGTTTTCTGAATTTTGTTTTCTTTGGGCTTAACATAAGAATTAAACAATTTAAATAATTAAGAAACTGTCGGATCAGAAATTTCCTGATTATAGGCAGATTCTGCGTTCTTTGATTCTGGCAAAATTTCTCCTTTAAAAAGCCAAACCTTAACTCCAAGTACACCATATGTAGTGTGAGCTTGTCGATGGCAATAGTCAATATCAGCTCTTAAAGTTTGTAAAGGAACCCTGCCTTCTCTGACCCATTCACTTCTAGCAATCTCTGCACCGTTAAGACGTCCAGAGACTTGAATTTTAACGCCCTGCGTATTTGCTCTTTGTGCTCTTTGAACAGCTTGTCTGACTGCTCTACGAAAAGCAACTCTTTTTTCTAACTGCTGAGTGATAAATTCTGCAACTAAAGTTGCTTCAGAATCTGGATCTGAAATTTCTACAACATTCACTCTAATTTGTTTACTCGAATCTAAAATTGAGGATAGCAACTTTCTGAGAGACTCAATTCCTGCTCCTGATTTTCCCAGTACAATCCCAGGTCTAGCTGTTACTATTAAAATTTCTACTTGATCAACTTTACGATTAATTTCAATTTTAGCAATACTAGCATTGCTAAGTTTGGAATGTATAAATGAGCGAATTTTATGATCTTCTTGCAAAAGAACTGGATAGTCTTTAGAATTAGCAAACCATGAAGAACGATGTTTTTGAGTAATACCTATTCGAAAACCCAAAGGATGAATTTTTTGACCCACAGTATCCTTTACTATAAATTAAAAGTTATAATTATTAATTGACTTTGAACATGAGACTACAATTCTGAGACACCTAATGTAATATGACAAGTTGGTTTATGTATCGGAAATGCTCTTCCTTGTGCCCTTGGCTGAAATCTTTTTAGCGTTGGGCCTTTATCTGCAAAGGCTTTGCTGACGAACAACTGATTTTTATTTAGGCCATCATTATGCTCAGCATTGGCTGCGGCAGACTCTAGAATCTGTTTTATATAAGAGCAAACTCGATATGGCATAAATTCTAAAATAATTAATGCTTCTTGATATTTTCTGCCCCTAATTTGATCTAGTACACGGCGGACTTTATGTGGAGAAAGACGAATGTATTTCCCTATTGCTTTAGCTTCTTTTTTGTTTTTTGTAATGCTCATAATTATAGTTTAACGACGGGCTTTTCTATCACCTTTTACGTGAGTACGGAAAGTTCTGGTGGGAACAAACTCTCCTAATTTATGTCCTACCATTTGGTCGGAAACAAAGACAGGAAAATGTTGTTTACCATTATAGACAGCTATTGTATGCCCTACCATATCTGGAATAATAGTAGATGCTCTCGACCAAGTTTTTAAGACTTCTTTTTTTTCGACCATATTTAATGCTTCTATACGCTTAAGAAGACTAACATCAATGAAAGGGCCTTTATGTATAGATCTTGACATAATAATAAATTATTAGATTCTTAATAAAATTAATTCTATTTGCGGCGGCGCAAAACGTATGGATTACTATATTTGTTCGGATTGCGTGTTTTAACACCCAATGCTGGCTTGCCCCAAGGTGTTACAGGGCGAGCTCTTCCAATTGGCGATTTACCTTCACCGCCACCATGTGGATGATCTACTGGATTCATGACAACACCTCTAACTGTAGGTCTTTTACCTAACCAACGGTTTCTACCAGCTTTACCAAGAGTAATATTACTCGCATCAATATTACCAACTTGTCCGATGGTAGCATAACATTCTTTACGAATCATACGAACTTCACTTGATGGTAATTTAACGGTAACAAAAGAACCTTCTTTTGCTACTATTTGAGCATAAGTTCCTGCTGCTCGAACAATTTGTCCTCCACAAGAAGGTCTTAATTCTATATTATGCACAGCTGTCCCTAGGGGAATACTTGATAGCGGCAATGCGTTTCCAACTTCAATAGGAGCTGTTGGCCCAGAAAGTACTATTGCTCCAACACACAATGATCGAGGATGTAAAATATATCTTTTTTCACCATCAAGGTAATGAAGTAATGCTATTCTAGCATTTCTATTCGGGTCATATTCAATAGAGGCAACTTTAGCAACTATATTGTGTCTGTTTCTTTTAAAATCGATTAATCTATACTGCTGTTTATGTCCACCACCTTTATGTCGGCATGTAATAACACCTCTATTATTACGACCTTTGCAAAAATGGTGCTTAACTATTAACGATTTCTCTGGCTTATCAGTAGTAATCTCTGAAAAAGTAGAAACCGTTCTATTTCTTGTCCCAGGCGTATATGCCCGATATAAACGAATTGCCATATAAGGAAAATTGAAAGGAATGAATATTTGACTGTTTAATGCAATTAAGTTTCTGGGAATAGATTAATAGAGTCTTCTGTAGCCAGTGTTACAATTGCTCTTTTGTAATGTGGTCGCTTACCTATAAATCTACCAATGCTCCTTTTTTTCTTCGGGGGATGGCAAGTATTAACACCTGTGACTTGAACATTGAAAATATATTGTATGGCAGCCTTAATATTAATTTTTGTTGCTCTAGGATCAACAGCAAAACAGTACTGATTTTCTTCTAATAATTTTGTTGTTTTATCAGTAATGATTGGGTATTTAACTAAATCTAATAAACCTCTGGAATCAATGCTATCCATTATATACCTCTTGTATTTTAGATAAGGCATCGACTGTAATAATAATTTTATGCGCAGCTAAAAGAGCCATAATATTCAAAGTGTCAGCTGAAATAATTTCTACATTATGTAAATTACGAATAGAGAGGTAAACATTGGGGTCTTTTTTATCCACTACAACTAAAACTTTTTTATTTAGATCAAGATTCCATCGATGAATAGCTTCCATAAAAAGTTTAGTCTTTGGTTGCTGAAAATAACTATTAAAGTTTTCCACAATCAGCGTATTAACTGATTTATTGTTTAAAGCTGTTCTTAGGGCTAGTTGTCTTTCTTTTTTATTCATTTTCTTAGCAAAGCTGCGAGGTTTTGGGCCAAATATTACACCACCACCTCTCCATAAAGGTGAACGAATAGAACCGGCTCTTGCTCTACCTGTTCCTTTTTGGCGCCATGGTTTACGACCTCCGCCACGAACTTCACTTCTTGTTTTAGTATTAGCAGAGCCTTGGCGCTTTTCATTACTTTGTTTTACTAAAGCTCTGTGGACTAAATACATGCCTGAATCTTGACTAACCTTAAGATTTAAATCAGCATTGCCACTTATTTGACCTTCCCAATTATAGACTTGATAATTTAGTTGTGTTTTAACTGTCATGAGATATATCGTATGAAAGAATATTGCTATTTACTAATTTTGACTAAAGCACCAGGTTTACCAGGAACTGCTCCTTTTACAATCAACAAATCATTCTCTGAGTTAATACTTACAATTTGCAAATTTTTTACCGTAACTTTTTTATTACCAAGTTGACCTGCCATATTTTTTCCAGGGTAGACCCTTCCTGGTGTTGTACCAGCTCCAATAGAACCAGGTTGCCTATGGTTTTTCGAACCATGAGACATTGGACCTCTGCTAAAATGGTGTCTCTTTTGGTAACCAGAGAAACCTTTACCTATGCTTTTAGAAGACACATTAATTCTTTGGCCTACAGTGAACATGTCTGTAGACAAAATTTGACTGACCTCGAAGTCATCAGTAGATTTAACTAAGTATTCACGCAAATATTTTAGTGGGGAAGCTTGTGATTTCTTTAGATGTCCCAATAATGGTTTATTTAACTTTTGTTCGACAACTTGCTTATACCCAACTTGAATAGCATTATAGCCATCAGTAGATAAAGCTTTAATTTGAGTAATAACACATGGCCCAACCTGAATTACAGTAACTGGGATTGACAAGCCAGCTTCATCAAAGAATTGGGTCATACCTACTTTAGTACCGAGTATACCAACAGACACTAGATTTCTCCTTTTTGAGAGATTTATACTATCATCATACATAAAATTTCTACTCCAAAATACTTGGAGCCAACTTAACTGATAGATGCATGATTTTAATCATGACAACATAAAGATTAAAAACTTTACCTATTCAATCTAAAATAGAAATAGTTTTTTGTCCAGTTACAGCGCATATAAATTAAGGGGGCTCATTATATTTGTTATAATCTACTATTTATATAAAGTCTTTTCTTGTTATCAGCTTGTTTAGAATAATATCAACAATAAAAATAAGAAAATATTTAAACTTTATCTATTAGTTACTGAAAAACAGAATTATGTTCGGTAACTACACCTTTTTATTTCTATATTTATTGTGCAATATATATGCATATCTAGTACAGCAAGCAT